TTGGAGAATTATGTATAAATGATATGGTTACGCGCTGTGCACCTAAGTGCAAAACCGTGCAAGCTTCGTTATGCCAACCACAGGCTTTTTACTACGCTTCTTCGAACCTCTCTCGTTTTACGCGATCCGGCTCCAGAAAAAAAAAGAGTACGCGCGGTGCACACCAACCAAAGACCTATGCCCAACCTGCTCCATGAGTACCGTGAGAACTGCCGTAGGGCAGGAAAGGCCATGGAAAGCCAAGCCAAGTTCACTTTATTAAAAGCCAAGTTCACTTGATTAAAAATGAATCAGCACTTGGTTTGTCAGATTATGAAAATCTGATAACCCACTTGGAGACTCTTGCGAATACGCCATAACTTTGGGCAAATAGTGCGATCGAGTGGAAAAACCAGTTTCTCGATTACCTCGAATCGTGCTTTTCCAACCTACTCCAACCTCTATAATTTCGCGGCAAGCCGCGGAATTAAGGTGAGTTTTCCTACTCTTCAACCACACATCCCTTCTCAAAGAACCTTTATGATCCAGAGCAGAAAGCCACTTCACTTACCAATGATATCAAAAAGCACGATGCAGTGTTGAGTAACACATTAGAACTTTGTGAAGAAGCAGCCGCAAAACTGAATGGAAACCCGTTGGATCTTTGGGACGAATAAACTCTTCTTAAAACCCATCTCCAATCACTAATTAAGCTCTCAGATAAAAACGAGCAATATTTTGAATTGTTCACGGCTGAAATGTCTAAAGTGAGAATAGGGTGAACTATGTTTCTCTAGGAGCCTCGGCGTTGCACCGAATTGAAGCAGCAATAATGGTGCCTCCGGCCTCGCCGCCGCTGGGGAGTACGGGTCCGGCCTCGCCGCCGCTGGGAAGTACGGGACCGACACGGCCCCATATTACCAAGTTTGTCCTCCAAGAAGAGGTATCGGGCTCAGAAGAGCCGAGGGAGAATATAGAGATTCCCCTTACATTTTCGCGGTATTTATGGAAAATCCTATTAGAGTCGTTGGGATTATAACTGGGAACTTTGCTTCACTGGGAGCTTTGGCAAGCACCATGGGTGGCGTTATGTACACGCACTCCTTTAGGGAGGTGGAACACTTCCTAGTTCAGGCTTGGAAATGATTTTATTATATACCATGGTGCGCCCGAAGACACTTACTCCGACGAGGAGTGTTTTACCGTGACATCTCAGGCTAGGTCACGCGCTCAACCTGCAGGGTGCACCCCCGGCAGCAGCAGGTGTAAATCGAGGTTCGAAGAATGTGGGTCTGCCCCCACTAGCCTCGAGGGAGCAGAAGGTACGGTTAGGATAACGCACGTAATACTACGCATTTCCTGGAGCAGATAGGCCCTCCTGTCCCAAGCAGAATATAGTGGCAGGGGCACGACGAGCAAGCCAAGCAAGGGGCCAGAGTTGGGCACAATACATGATGTGTGCACAGCACCCGACGAATCGTGGGGAACAGGAGACCGGCCTAGGGCAACCAGCCGAATGCGCTGGGACCTAACCCTTCGAGCCTCCTTCGAAGATGGCGAAGAAAGGAGTGTAGGGGAGTCGGGGAAATAATGCATTACCACGGGAATGGCATTCCGAGGGTCCGTAGTAGCGCTTCGGGCGGAAACACTCATTCTACCTGGCTTTGGGACCTAGCTCACGATCGTACTGCGCGAGACCCAAGATCTCGGATGGCGATGCTTCAGCTCGTCCCAGCGGAGCAAGCCGCGCAGCCAGCAAGGTTGACTGGTCTGACCGCGTCCGTATCTCAGTCTCTGAACAAATTCAAACCTACCAGGGAACATGGTGGAGATCGGAGGTGCAAGCCATAGAAGGCGAAAATATCACGTATAGTTTTGAGGGCAGCCATTCAGAACTTGAATGGATGGTACGAAGCCCTCCAGCATTTCATACCTTTGAAGAACTTCCAGCTATCAAAGAAAGCATTGGCACTTTTCCGCTCCGCCCTCGTTGGACCTCGTCCGAAGAAAAGGGAGCGAAGCCCCTCAGTGATGTAATGTAAAAGGGCGGAACATCGGTGATGTAGAAGGGGTAGTAGATCCTTGAAAGTAATAAACAATATTACCGTAAAAACATGAGTAACACTATGATACTTTTTTCCGTTTTTTCGAGCATTGCTTTAGTCTCTGGTGTTATGGTTATACGTGCCAAAAATCCAGTCCATTCAGTTTTATTTCCAATCTCAGTCTTTTGCAACACTTCTGGTTTACTCCTTTTGTTAGGTCTTGACTTCTTTGCTATGATTTTTCTAGTGGTTTATGTAGGAGCTATTGCCGTTTCATCTTCACCCGTAGCTATGATGTCAAATATAAAAATAGCACAAATTCACGAAAATGTATTGCGCTATTTACCAGTAGGTGGTATTATTGGACTAATCTTTCTGTGGGAAATCTTTCTGATTGTAGATAATGATTACATCCCAATACTACCAACGGAATTGAATACAACCTATCCAACATATACAGTTTTTGCTGGAAAATTACAAAGTTGGACTAATATGGAAACATTAGGCAATTTACTTTATACCACCTATTTGGTTCTGTTTTTGGTTTCTAGTCTTATTTTATTAGTAGCCATGATTGGGGCTATAGTACTTACTATGCATAAAACGACTCGAGTCAAAATACAAGATGTGTTCCGGCAGAATGCTATAGATTTTCATAAAACTATAAAAGCGGTTACGCACTCACCTAAGTGCAAATCATGTGGCGCATCGGCGAGGGTAGTAGGATTCTTCTACGGCGGGCTTCAACGCATCGTTCATACTGGGCTTTTCATCTACCAACACCGGAGGATAGTAGTGAAAGGGCCGCCGCCCACCATATGAAGACGGTTAGGAGTAAGAGTATTGTTCAGCAGAATCACCAGCTGGGATGGAAACGACGACCGCTCACTCGGTGCGGCCATCAAGCAAGGCTGTCCCTAGCGAGTCAGTGGTACCGCGATCAAGCGGAAAGGACACCCGAGCGGCAGCAGGGTGCTTCTTTTCTTCTTCAGCCGCCAAGTCATTTCGGACAGGAATGACGCTAAATAGCATCCAGAAGTATCAAGCACAAATGCTTCTCGACTTTGCTCAAATCGTTGAGCAGTACAGTGAAGTACGCCAAAAGACCCTAGAGTTCCAACCTTATGTCTGGTCTATATTATCCAGAATTAATCAATAGCACGGAGTAAGGACCAGTAGCAACGTAGGGGGGTGGATTACAAAAAGAAGCGTCTGCTTAACCTTCTTCACCGCAATTTTTTGGAGAGGTTGCCAGAGCTTTGTGGGCCTGATAGCGAACGCCACCAAAGAGTCACGTTATTTGTAAACAAATTTCGAGAATCTTATAACGCGACTTTTGTTAGTTTACGCGGCTACGCCAACCCTTACCTTAAAAAAAACACAGAGAAACGTTAAGGTAAGAAAAAAATTCTGAGAAACCTAACGATATGGGATCGAATTTCCGAAGTGTGAACAATGCAACCGGCAAGAGCTGAACCTGATATGTTCATGTCTCGATTCTTTGCAGAGACCTGGAGGAGGGGGGACCCCACCGACCACTGCAGATAATACACAACCGCAAATGGACAAGAACACTCTTGCCAAAATCTACGAAAACAAAAAAACGAAAAGACAAAGAACAAAGAGATCTCAAATGTCATTTCAAAGAGCCATAGTTCCATACCCTCGCAGATTATGTTGAGCACACGATGAATTGCTGCAGCCCACCAACATAGGTCGAGCAGCCAGAGGATTAGTGGTTGTTGCAATATTTGTGCTGCTGCAAGGAAAGGTCAATGAAAAGAAACTTCCGGCCCTGGTACGACGCATACTTTACTGGGAAGGCGACCAAAGAACGAGGAGAAGAACGAATAAAAAGCAGACCTATACCCTTTGGAAGAGGATAGTAGCTGAGCCGAAGAGCACACCCCCGCAACTTAATTAAAGCTATGCAGTGGGGAGCAATTTTTTTCGTCCTTATTTTTTTCGTCCTTAAACAGACGTAGAGAAAGCGGCGCCCTCCATTATCCCACCCAAGCCAATACTTCCTCCTCCTCAATGGCAAACAACGTCGTGATACATTTTGGTTCCTATCTACTGTTGGTTTGAGAGAACTGCCATGAGCCTACCCTAGTACGGGAATACCGGGTGGGTCAACATTTGGTGTACTAGTTTTGTTATGCCCATTGCAGCAGCGTCGGGTAGCTATCCAGTTGTTGGTATGGAGGAACTGCTGTGCCGCATCCAAGCAGGAAATCCCTCTCCGTACCAGTTCTCATCGAAAAGGGTGGGAGAACATTACTTCAATAGGCGAGAGGTGTAAGCACCGCGAGGTTCGAAGAAAGCTTACTTGTACTAATAATTCTCCCTTTCTTTTTCTATGCCATCATGCCATTACTACGTAGTAATGGCATGATGGCCTGGTAAAAGTTTGTAGTCAAGCATTGGTTTGCTTTTTTTAGACATTGATAGCAAACTTACTTTTTGTAAATGGTAATAGTGTGATGTGGCGGCAGCGCACTCATTGCTTTTTGTGAGGAGTTTGGCCTATCTATGGCCAGTGCAACAGGTATGGCGTTTGCTTATCACACAATCAAGAAAAGCGAACTGCAAGGACGCTGCCGCGAGGAGAAGAGAGCCGGATTAGGGGAGACCGTCATGTTGCTTCGAGGGGGGAGACCATCCCCCACCCGCCGGCAAGCGCTGGCGTGATGTTATAATAGTACCCAGCCATCAAAAAGATAAAAAGAAACCTTGAAACGACGGAGATATGAAGAACAAAATCTCGTAACTTTCTTGACTAAACAATTTTACTTTCGTGAACAAAAAAAGATTGTTTTGCGAAGAATATACCAGGAATACCGAAAAAAATTGAGGAATTTTTTTTTGCTTGAAGGAGAAGCACCAAAACCTGACCAACAACTATGACCAAAAGAATCATTGGGTTGAAGAACGACTAGAGCAATTGGAAAAAAACAATTGCGTAGAAGATTCGGTAATAACACACATGAAAAACGGGTTTCTGCTGATGTGAAATGAAAACACGTTGGCAGTAATTTTTTCATTAGCCCAAACTATCTGGTTGAAGCGGAATACTCGGAAATAATATCCCGGCAGAATATTTCAAAAGTCCTTGCTTAGGGAATTTAACGATCTGTACGTTCGCCTGCCAGAAAAAACTTTTCCGAATCGAAGAACGACATTACAAAACTGGGACTCGCTAACCAGAGAATTAAGAATACTTTCAGAGAATTTTGAGAAAATGAAATTCTCTGAAAGTTGTAAGTATTTACCAGACTTTCTGGAAATGCAATCTAAGCTCTTTGGAGAGCTAATTGGTATTGCCTGGAATATAGACAACACTCCTAGACCAGAGGAACCACAACAACTTCGAACTTAGGTATCGAACCGAATCTCGGCGATCGCCCGGCAGCATTGCCGGACCTGAATGATCCTCCTCCTGCTCCTCCGAAGCGCCCTGCTTCACCGGACCCCAACGATCTAAATCCGGAGAATATGCTGGAGCATGATTGTCTCCCCCGGACCCAGACCTACAAATAATAAGGTTATGTCTGCGCTTTTGGCCAATGCCCGGTCAGGACATAGGAGTACTTTCGTCCAGTTCTCGATATGCATCTTAAAGTCCGTTCTCAATAGATTCTGGAACGACTTTTTGATAAATATTTGACTTACGAAAGAACTCCAATCAATCTAATTATTGGAGGTCTCAATTCTACATGGAGGTATACACCTAACACGGGGGGGGGGATAAAGTCTAGCAAAGAATACTCTTTCTTTGGGACAGGTGCTGGTTTGACCTCGAATCCTAGCTTATCGTATATTCAGTAGAAAATAGACTATACAATACTCCGGTTGAATCGTCAAATTTGTATCCCCGCCTTGGGGGGGGATAGACCTGAATAAATATGATGGCCCTGGGTTAGTAGGTAGTGGCTTCGCGGGTATTTTTTATACGGCCCGTATCCAGGTTCGAATCTTGGGAATTCCGTTTGAAAAAATCTGTATGTGTAAGAAAAGAAAAAAGTGGATTGATCAGCCCATCCTTACACATAATACTTCTTTAACCCGCTAGAAGGGCTGAAGACCGGAACCAACACTGAGCTTTATACATGACTCAGCTTAAATTTGAAAATCAGCGCCAAAAAGCAGGAAGCGCAGTAAACGAAGGACCCCTTATGAATCCATCTCAAAAATCCTTATCATTTGGTGGATCCAAGTCCATAGATAGCCTATTTATTTTGGATTCACCGAAAGCGGGAGGCAAAACCATAGGTGGCGTTTTGTACATGCACTCCTTTCCGGAAGGTGGAACACTTCCTAGTTCAAGCTTGGCTTTTTTAAATAGAACTGGAAAGAGCAATATGTATTTTTACCGATGACAAATGCGTACTGATCGTCGCCATCGTTATTGGGGTTTTCGTAGAAGGCACGATCTTACTCTGTTTCGAACGAACACATTTGAGGAATACTTACCGTTCGAACTGCTCTACGCCAATTGAACCAGAATACACAAAAATTGAAACAGTTCTTAGAGATCACACCTCACATCCCTAAGCCAAACAAGAGAGAGAATACAGAGTTGTTATCTCGACAAGATAAAGGAAAAACTGACGGCTTGTGAACAGGAATTAACTAATGCACAAGATCTTGAGCCTTCCTTCCTTATGTGGCCTCAAATCGAAGAAGCAATTTACTAGAAATCCAAAATAACAATCTACCTTGAATCTTCTCTGCCCAAAACGAAAAGAAAGCGGAAAGACAAGCAATTTACATTAAGTTGTTATTTGATGCGGTAGAAGATCGAGCAGAACGCTTAAATAGTTTTACAAGCTTAGAGACGGAAATTACAAAGGCTATTAAGCCTATCAAGGAAGTGCAACAGATCCAGAAACATGCTTTTCGACCGGAGGTAAGTTCAGATGATTCGGGTGAGGGATAAATTACTCCACCGAACAATAATCTGCAGCAAATTATGCCGAGGGACTAGATGGCCCGACAGCTTTGTTGACGGCAACCAACCCCTCTACTTTATGTTTCTCAAAATTATTGGTTACCTAGGCCAAATAATTAAGGATTGCCTCGAATTAATTTTGGATCTTTTAAAATAGATCCTACGAAAGCACAAGCATCTACATAGCATTGGAAACGTCTCTCTTTGTAGTCGGAAATTGAAGTTCGGTATTAATAACAATCCGTAAACATCATTTGCCTCGGACTAGAGCGTTTCTTAAGTAAACAAGTTTATGTTTATGATGCTAAGTCTTAAAAATTTTTAATTATGGTTTATCCTGGTATAAAGAGCCAAAAAATAAAGTATATTCGGGGGGGGGGGTATGATACATTAAAAAGATATGGTTACTTCAACGAAGTTTACAAAAGAAAAATCTTGAGCCACCACCCATTAGCATTTGATAAATGGGAGAACCGCGGGTATGCCATGTCGTATTCCAGATCGTCTAGATGCTTATGTTGGACGGAATGCCTTTAGTAGTTCCGGCCGGCTACCAATGTTTCTGTAGTAGGGGGGCAAAGCCCACCCAGTGGGCTTTGCCAACCAAGGCTTTTTTTGTTTCTTTGTAGTGGTCTCCCCTCCTATTCCAACCAGTGAAAACGAGTGTGCTCCAAGTCCTTGGGCTTTAACAGGATTCAACCACACTCGAATGGATGGTACGAAGCCCTCCAGCATTTCATACCTTTGAAGAACTTCCAGCTCTCAGAGAAAGCATTGGCTTTTTTCCGCCCTTGTTGGACTTAGTCCTGGGCGGAGCACCAGTCAGGTTTTCATAATCCATTCCCTGACCTCAGCCCGCAGGCTGTAGGGCACCGTTTACATACAGCTGCTGCTGTGACGTTAGCTTCGAAAGATTTGCTTGGATGGTGTTTGTTTGCACCTAGAGGCAAACATAGAAGGGGTGGATCCTTAGGAGTAATACAGAGAAGTACCGTTAAAAAAAAAATGAGTAACACACTGTGTGTGATATTCTTTTCCGTTTCTCCGAGCATTGCTTTAGTCCCTGGCATTATGGTTACACGTGCCAAAATTTAGGTGCATTCACTCTTTCTTCGGCCTCTTTTGCCATACTTCCTTCAAGTTTACTTTTTTTGTTAGGTCTTTACTTCTTTGCTACGATTTTATTAGCGTTTTATGTAGAGCTACTGCCTGCCGTTTCATCTCTTTCTGTAGTTATGCTGTTAAATATCAAAATAGCACGAATTTACTTACAAGAATGTATTGCGCTATTTACCAGTAGGTAGTATTACTGGACTTATTTGTTCGTGGAAAATTTTTTTGATTGTAGATAACAATTACGTTCCAATATCACCAACAAAATTGAATACAACTAATCTAACATATAAAGTTTTTGCTGGAAAAAGACAAAGTTGGACTAATTTGGAAAACATTAGGCCATTTACTTTATACACCTCTTTGGTTTTTTTTTCTGGTTCTTAGTCTTATTTCACTAGTAGCCCCATGCATGGGGCTACTACAGTACTTACTACGCATAAAACAACTCAAGTCAAATTACTTTTGGTGATGTTTCGGTGTATTATCCGTATTCTAGGGGCCATTGCTGTTTAGATGGCATATCCCCATTACAACAGCTGTATGCGATATGCGAACCGACGGCGTGTTTTTATTGCGTAATAAAGCCCGGTGACCATTCCGTAATTTGTACCCAATGTATTAACGATTATCTCCACTTGACTTTTCAATGAAACGGACAAGCCCGCTTTTCCGGCTCCCAAGGGCTGGAATAAACATCCAATACCTCATGAAATCCAGATTTTAAAAATCGGACTTGAATATTATTCTATTTTGACCGAGAGCAGAACTATTTACGTAACCTAAAGTTTCTTTCCTGGTGGCCCATGGTTGGTTGTTATGTCCCTAACGAACTCTCGGTGGACAATTTATGGAAAGAGGATCTGTTTATAGAAAATGGGATTAGGTCTTTATTCCAACATAGGTTAATTATTATTCTTGAAGTCTTACATCAGAAGTGGCGGGAGGATTTCCCTCCCGAAGAATATGATTTCCTTCCGGAATATGAAGAAGATGATCGCAATACTCGAGGTACTTTAGTTCGACGCCGTTAAAAATCTTGCTGTTCAACATTAGGATTCAAATACACTGAAGAGTCTAAAAGACTAATTTCAACCAAATATCGAACGGGTAAAAAACCCCAAAGCTACGCCATGGCAATTAGTGACTACTTATTCCCTAAGGAGAAGAGCTTAATCCTTTCCGAGGTCAAACTCACACTACTGATGATACTTCAAAAAAAGTGAATATTAGTGAGATGGGAGATTTATTCGAACCTCTCCCCCCTCCCCTACGGTTGAGTGCTTTTTTAAAGTCCTTTGGTCGAGTCCACCCCAGGCGGCTGGGCCCTCTTCGGGAAACCGCAAAGCTTTTTCCGAATCATTTTGTATAAAATTTGTTTGTAATTAGTAAACGGATGAGATGGATCATAAAAAAACGAGATCGATGATAGCAAACAACACCAAAAGCATTGAACATTCAAAGAAAAAAACTCATGCAGAAGAAGCAAGAATTGGACATTCAAAAAAAACTCATGCAGAAAGCAAAAAGATTAAACATTCAAAAAAAAAAAAAATTAAACATTCGGGAAAAAAAAAAATTAAACATTCAGAAAAAACTCAGGAAACAAAGAAAGCATGGTATTGCCTATAGCTATTCAACTCCTAGTAATACCATTGTTACTGTAACAGATTATAAGGGAAATACCAAAACAGGGTCCTCCTCGGGTTTTGTGGGGTTTACAGGATCTCGTCGCTCAACCAAGTATGCTGCTCGTGCAACAGCGGAACATGTTGCGCGAGCTGCCATTCAACCAGGAATTAAGTCAGTTGAAGTTAGAATAAAAGGAGGATTTGGTATTGGAAAGAGGAAATATTTGCTGCGTGGCTTAAAACTAGGAGGTCTTATTATTACCAAAATTCGCGATGTAACCCCAACGCCACATAATGGATGCCGACCCCCCAAAAAACGTCGTGTTTAAATATCATCATAAAGTTCTCCATTTTCAATTACTTGACAACACGTAGTTAAATTTAAAGATCTTGATTGCTTTCACCCATCTTACCTCGGGAGATTTAACCCTTGACAGTCCTGATAAACTCTTTGGTGATTTACGAAGACTTCTCACTCAGTTCAAACTGAGGTTCGGAAAGTGCTGCGTCACGGGTTGCCTCGACACTAATATATAATTTAACCATATCAGGAAGCGAATGAGGTTTAGGGGCAGCATCGTTACTATCAAACCTAAGGGCACACGCACGGGCAATTTAATTTGGACCGAGTGCGTCTTTCAGCCCTCTTGAGGGAACAAAAACCTCTCCGCTCCAAACATTCTGCGGACTTTTCCGCAAAGGAGTCGGAAAATCTCGAAAGCAAATATGTATACCCTATAACTCTGTATGTGGGCGGTGGGCTCGGAAGGTTGGTGGGAATGGGAGACCTCCCCAACCACAAGTTTTCTTGAACATTATTTTTCCCTACTCGTTTAGTTCCGTAATTGTTCCAATAGGAGCTGTATGATGGGAAACTACTACGTACGGTTCAGTGACGGCCTTCGGGTTAGTTCTACAACACAAGCTGGAGACGTGTCTGCTTATACTCCTACCAATGCGATTCCCATTACAGATGGACAAATCTTTTCGGAAACAGAACTCTTTTATCGTGGAATTCGACCTGCTACTAACGTGGGATTATCTGTGAGTTGCGTTGGTTCTGCGGCTCAGTTGAAAGCTATGAAACGAGTCTGTGGTAGCTCAAAACTAGAATAATTGGCACAATATCGTAGTGAAGTAGCTGCTTCTGCTCAATCTGATTCAGCAGACCCGGATGCTACTCTGTATTCGTCAAATTGTGAGGCAAATAGGCGGCGCAGGTTCTTAAACAACCAGATAGCCGCCCACATTCCTAACAAATCGTGGTTATTTCAAGCTCTTGTTTGGTTTATGCGCCAGCTTCGAACAGACTTACCCTTGTTGGATCATAGCCAAATAGTGGCCGCCGCATAAACAAACGTGTGCTTAGCTTCCGTATGAGATCATTGCACCTATTATGCAGTTGATTGGAAGGGGGGGGGGCAACTAAAAAAGGGGAGTCCTCTCTGTGGTGGCCTTTCCAACCACAGGCCGAAGGCCCACTTAACCACGGGCCGAGGCCCACTTATTATGGATAGCATCAGCTATGTGATATATCTTATTCTAGGCGCGAAGCAATCAATCATCGTATATGATTGATGACGCTGACAGTCGAGGAGGTGTACCTATTACTGTGGTACCTTCATCTCGATGTCATTGATTTCAAAGGAAAGAGAAAAGTCAAATACACCATGATTAATCATCATAGGGTCTTCTATTTGTTCCTAGACCAAAGGTTCTATTTTCACGTCAGGCGTTGGGGGGAAATCAAACAAGTCTTAGACTTAAATAACCTACGTCGCGAAGTACTGGAGGCAAAGATCAAGCTTGAGGCCAGAGCACAAGGACGGGGAATTGAATTGCCTTTAATGAATGATGGGCTTACCCTTAGTGAATAGGGTAAACAATAATGCAAAAATGCAAGATTTTAGAGCATCGAATCCCACGAATCCGGAGATTCTGGAGGGAACCTCCAACTTTTTCCACCACAGGCCCGAAGGGTATAGACGCCGCTTCATATTCGAGAGAAATAAACCACCCTGAAACTATAAAAGAACCTACTAGATATGAACAAGTCTGACATTAAGGAGGGCCGCCATTCAAGGGTTTATGAAGGTAAGTTCACGGTGTGACGCAGCCAACCATAAAATCAAAACGCAAGAGATACTGGAGCAAATCCAGGCTAGGCCGGATAGGCGGCTCCTCCTGACTTTTATGTTGGTGAACCAAAAACCGCAAGGCTTCGCTCGCCCTGCTGCTTCGCCGGGCGTAAATAATACTGCTCCTGATCCCACACTAGTTCCGAAGAGTGCCTTCATACTCTGTCTGGGGGGGTTGCCTCTTTCATCAAGAATTCAATTGAATTCTTGAGAAAAATCTCTTATAACATATCATGCTCCGGAGAAATCATTGTTTCTTCCGGGCACTCCAAGCGTGAGAACACCAAATCAAGAACATATCAGGAGAAACAAAATACGAATGCGTAAATCGGTTATATTTGCTATTTCACAACTTTTAGCGTTTTGATTGAGTTCAAAACAAATCTTAATTCATGATGAAGAGATTATGGTAGCTCCTAGTTTGGTAGTTTTTGTCGTATTTAGTCAAGAAACTTTCGGTCAAACTTTCAAAGCGACTTTCTTTGGATGCGGGAAGCGAAGCTATTCCTTCGGAGTCGCAGCAATTGATGAGTTCTCAAGAAGCTTTGTGGTCCGAATCAAAGAAACAGCATGAATTACGTAGTATCAGCTTGCGTTCAAGCACACAAATGATTGGATAAATTACTAAATGATATATGGTTACGCGCTGTGCACCTAAGTGCAAACAGTGCAGGCTGTGTTATGCCCACCAATAGAGCTTCAATTAAAAACACTGTTAGCGATGAAAGGGCATTTTCGCATCCGTTTCCAAGACAAGATAGTAGCTTATCAGTGGATGACGAATTTAGCTTTTCGAAATGGCGAAAACATCTGTCGAAACTGGTTCAACAAAGCATGGTATTAGGGGGAACAATTTTCTTTGCACTTCCTAGGCGGTTGCCCACGAACCACAAAGAAATAGGTACTCCCCATATTGCATTTCCGGTGTCATTGCTGGAGTAATGGGTACATGCTTTTTTCGTACCAATTCGTATGGAATTAGCACAACCTGGCAATTAAAATCCTGGTGGGAATCCTCAGTTTTATCAGGAAATAATATATCATCAAATAAAGGAAAACAAATAAAAAGAATCAAATTGAGGAGGAGGAATAGAAGTCGAAATTACGCCGGTAATTGGTCTTCGAACCTTTATCAACTGGAAAGAAGAAACAGAAGGAACAACCTTATCAGCGAGCCGTTGCAGAAAGAGCGGCCATTTCTTTCCAAAATCAAGAGCTTCTTTCTTAGAATAAGGTTCGAAGACCTTTCTCTCACCTAAAGGTGAGGTAAAGCAACTTGCAAAAAATTCGAGATTTACTTTTGATGGGGATCTAACAAACAAAGCTATGCACAAACACTTTTTAGCTAAAAAGAAAAGGCAAACTCCGTGAAATCGAAACAAGAGCAAGCAAGAAAACTACCTAATAATAGATAAATGACAGCCAGGAATCATCAGGCAAAAAATCATAAATCATCCGCAGGCGATAAATGATCATAAATCATCATATATAATAATGTATTAACGCCATAATGCCAAAATATATTCGGATCCTCATGATTTAACATCAATAATGCGAAAATATGGAGATATTTAGAAAAGAAAAGCCTCTCTAAAATAGTTCAGTAGGTTCAATGCTCAACTCTATACCCAAGGTAATGCATTGGATGCCTAGGCTTTAGGAAGAAAAGACGCTTGGCCGCCGCCAGTTGAAAAACAACCAGGATGAATATATAGAAAAAAGCCTTGGTTAATTCTGCCAAACAAACGGTATTATTAGTTTTTCATTCAATGAAAATAGAAGTTCATTACTAAAAATATTGAAACACGACTGTGTTATAGATAACTGTCTATAAAGAGTTTGATGATTATGTTTTTTGGGTTTCCCATAAAATAAATTGGACCGTAGGAATAAGAACTTCGTATTATGAACATAAATAAACAGTTCATTATTACTTTTATTATTGAGATACGACTTTGTCCCGGATAACTATAAATAGTTTGATGATTTTGTTTCTTGGGGGGCGGGCGTAAAGCCCACTTTGTGGGCTTTTATACGCACCAAGGGTATCCAAGAGATTAGACCATATTTGAACTTCCTTTCGTTTTTTGCCTCTTGCTTCTCTACCTCCATCCTTTACTAGGTAAGCCGTATAGAGTAACCTGGTAACTCTAATGGCTCATAATCCGAATGTTGTAGGTTCGAATCCTACTTCCGCTATGAAATAGGATTAATAATGACCAAATGAAGGCAAGCGTTGCGTAGCGGCTACGCCCCGGTTACTTATTCCGAATAAACCCGCCACCTTGTGAATAAAATTTGACTCCTCTCGGCTTTTTTGTTCTCCGTTACGACACTGAACGGAATGGCTAACTTTAGTTATCTGGGGTTATTTATTGGCCAAAACAAAAGAGAAAAAAAGAATGTTGTAGAACGTTTAGTTCTACACCAAGGGCCGATACTAGATGAATTTACGTATTTGACGCAATTTGTTCGGTTACGTGTGTTTTATACGACTTTCTAGGTTTTATTACGACTTTTTCTGTTTTACTATTTAATGATGGATATTACCCGACATAAGTTGAATTCCCAAACCACGAAAACAACTGATTTCGCCCATTGCGCTACCTTTTAAAAATTTGGCAATTACCGTTTGGAACTTTTTTGGCGTGGTTTTCCCCTTTAACACCAGTGTATCTTATCCGTACTCAAGTGTGTCTGGAGCATCTCGGGTGTAATTTCATGGTAAAAAGCTTAAATGCTAACTCGGGGCCACAAATGAAGAAATCTTATGTGTGTTCCTCGGGAGAGATTACGTGTATAACCAGTGTAATCAGAAAAAACACATTTTCGGTCCTTATACTTATCATACCTGTTTCTTCTAGCTAGGAGTCGAATCACAGCTCCGAACACCCTCTATCGTGGAGCAAAGAGGGGTTCCTTCGGGGGGTAACTTGCCGAGCAGCCCATACCAACCGAAACCTTAGTGATGATAAAACCAGGGAGACCGCCCTTATTGGAATGGCCAAGGAGGAGGGAACCTGCGATAAGCAAGACCTGAGGCAAAGGCTGGAAGAAGCTCTTGACCTGGGCGAACGCCTCGAGCAATCACTTGGTTTTTTTAGATTGCAATCCCCTTTTCATCCAAAGATTTCATAAGTGTAGAAACTCCGTTATTCAATGGACATCTGATGAAATCGAACGAATAGCCAAGCAAAAAACATTCCTAGAGGGCAAAAACAAAAATATCCATATTTGGGATAGGCATCCATCCAATAAACCGAGTAATTGTAAAATCCATCCGAATGGAAGGCGGACCCGGTTGTCCAAAAGCTATTGCATAGGTTTTCATGCACACAAGACGAGCTTGGTCAAAGAGTTCGTTTTATGGAAAACCTAATCCATGGAATGTCAAAAAACGAGACGACCCCATTCCCAAGAAGAAAGGGAAGCTACAAAGGCTGGCGAAAGCTCCAACGCCACGCTTCCGGTGAACAACAATCATGAGGTTCCGAGCGGCGGCCGGCGGCTATCCGGGGGGGCGGGCGGCTATCCGGGGCGGCCTCCAAAATAAAAGGTTTGAAGCTCCACCACAAGCAGGCTCCCTCCGGCAGCATCTCGAACGACAACAACACGGAGAAATCCGCCATTTCCGAACTTCCTCCTCAGCCGCAAACAGAGGCACTTCCGCGCGGAGGACAAGAGAACGCAATCACAGGTCAAGCTACTCATCCAGCTCCGGAATGGACTATTGAGCAACTCGAGGCCAAATAGAGAACTGAAGAAGAACTTCAAGCGCGGCTTAGCTACTCTGGTGACCACACACAATGTTGCCTTTTGCGGCACACCACATCTTAATAAAGAGCAAGACAGTATCGACTGGGTGGCTGAGCTTCAAGCGCAGCCAAGCGTGCTTGACCATGAGAATAAAAAGAGCCCTACTGCAATTAGAAAGGAAGGAACCTATAAAACGCTTTCCGGTAAGAAGCGGCGACTCCCCACCTAATGGTATTTTTGACCAAATACTTCTTGTTACCCGCTCGATTGAAGTATCGAGGAAGGTTCGGCGTAGGATAATAGACCATCAATCAGCTGCTTCTTGCAACAGCCGCTCTAGCTATTTATAACCCGATGAAGCTCCTAGGCAAGCTGGCTTCCGCTCCAGCGGTACTTTAATCTAGCAAAGTCGAATGGAAATTGACCAGAGTAACCTGGCGAGGTTTAGAAGTATGAACGAAGGCTCCACCGGGCGGAGAAGGCCAGTTCCCCTTTCGCCTTTGAAAAAAAAAAAACGATTAAAATAAACGAGGATATGCTGAATCGGATTGAAACGAACCCGGTCCCACTAACTAGGGGCTTTGGAGTAGTTGATAACACTTGAGTTTTATGCCGCCGCGGCGGGTCTAAACCCTGCAACATAGACCATGTCAAGAAGAGAAGACAAGAACACTTAAGCGGGAAGGGGTTGAGTGATTTTAACTACAACGAAGGAATGGCACAAACTTTTTATAGTAGTATAGGCAGGCCAAAGGATGGAATGGTACTCAGACCAGCAGAAGCTTTTTTAGGATATGATATTTACTTTACGAACGCCCTACGCGGCGGCCTACCTGCATTTTATGATCTCAGGGAGGATAATATATCAAACTGGGCTAATTAATTTCCACGAGTGGAATTTAATGAGAAGCCTTATAAAACTGAAGCGCAACCCTGAATTGGAATGGTCTGGGGTTGATTTGGAACGGGCCATAAAAAACTAGAGGTTGCTGCCGCCATGATGGAATGCAAAGGATTGGAAGGGGACAAAGCCCCTGAGAATTATTGGTATGAGGAGGTTCGAAGAAGGCGCTAGGCTCTCCATATTTTGTAATAAGGCGCGCCAGCAATCCTTTACAGTTCCGGAGCAAAGTGGTCTGAATCAGGGATTATATATAAGCGAGCCAGTGTCCTGCGATGCATCCGCCAGCGCTTATCATATAATTTCTTTCATGCTCCTAGATCTTCCACTTGCGGAGCAGACCAACTTGATACGCAATGAAGAGATCCGAGATATCTATTCCATTATGGAGGAGAAGCTGTTGCCTCACCTGGAAGAGATATTCGAAGGTAAATTTGGGCTAAATTTGGGGATATAAATTGACGCGGCCACTCGTCAAAAGCTTGTTTATGCCAAGAATTTATGGCAAAGGAATGAGGGCCATGGCTATAATAATGGACATCCAAAAGAAAGAACTTAGGAAAGGCGGTCGCTCGCAAAGAGTGCCATCAATTGGCAATGGAGTGTTTTAAATTTTGGATTAAATAATATCCGGCTCTCCAGAACTATCTAGAGCTTTTGTCCAATCTTGGGGGCTTTGCGCGGGTAAAGATAAAACAGTAAAGCTTAACACCCATGGGGGTTAACGATTCGAGATTCTGAGAAATTCGATTCATGCGCAGTATGAATTTATTCGCGGAGAGAAAACTAATGAGAAATTTGGGAGAAAGGTAATAACCGGCAAAGCCCACCAACTTTTGTTTTGTTTTTTCTTTACGAAAGAAAAAACAAAAGTGCGCTTTGCGCCCGCCCTTAGCCGGGTGACTAATGAAAAGGACACTGATAAAACCAAATCAGCTACGTGCGCTAAATTCATGCAGTAGATGGTTTTATTGCGGCTCGTTGGCATTTAAAAATGGTTGTGGATGGGTCATCCCGAACATGTGCTTTATTATACAGTTCATGACGACTTTATCAAGGACACTTTAGGATCAGACCAAATGCCTGAATTGTATATCGAATGCTTATTAATTAGAATGGGGTAACTCCTTAGAAATGATAAAATTCTATTTGGGATCGAATTAAACCAGCTACAAAGAAAAATATAGAAGAGTTTAAGCACAATATCAACAATTTATTGGATTCGGCAGTTAAACAGCAAACCCAAATAGGTAAAGCAATAATATCTGAAGTTGAGGCTGTAGATAAGAGCTCGAAACTGTGCGAACAACAGTGAGAAGAAACTACAAAATTGCTGCTTAAGGATGTTCAGAGGGAGGTATAAGTGCATCTATTTAGTTGAACCCGTAGGTAAGATTTGTACTTCAATGGAGAACGTTGAAAATAAAGTAGGAATCTTCTTATTTATTAAATAGTACAGTGGATACTACTGTAGATCGGGTTAATTGGCTTATAAATTATATGACAAAAGGCACTCCCGAAGGTGATGGGAGAGAAATCACTATGCAAACGCCTGAGCAGCTTATTTCACGTTACATGAGGGAACGCTTAAGCAGTACTAATAAAGTTTGACCAGAGAGTACCGCCGAAACTTTAACAAGTTCAACCTTTGATAACAACGACAACGGTAATGGCGGTTTCCCTTTAGATTAATCTTTTGCGGGGGGGGGTTAAAATAAGTAAAGGTGGGTATGAAAAATTGAAGGGAAAGAACGGTTTTAAAGTAAAAAGAGTGAGTAGATTTAAATATAATAAAGTGGAAAGTAATTCTGAGGGTTTTTGTCGCCAAAATCTAAGCGTGGAAAGTGTTAAAACTCGATATAAAAAGGTTCGAAGAAAGCTTCTTTTGTTTTTTTTTTCAGTTAAAATAAAAAGATTTTTATGATTGGGTAAATTTGGTTTGTTTTATCAGTAAGATTAAAAAACCCGTTAAACCCTGAACAGGTAGTTTACGTAGTATCGACTAGTGGGGATACTCCCAATGCCGCCAGTGGTGGAAGTTTTTGCATAAATAATTTGGATAGGTTGTTACAAGCTTATAAACCCTATCAGGTGGATAAGCTTGGAGAAGAAGATTGGAAATTATCGGGACTCATGAAAGGGTAAATTGAGGTACGCATCATATATTATTGAAGAAAGACGATCATCCATATCTTTTCTGATTATTCTTATGAAATGTCTTGAGGAAATCGTAAGGTCTTTTTCTAATTTCAAGCTCGGATAAAAATCTACCCCGTCAACCCAAGACTTAGCAGCAAAAGCCCCCACAGCCCTTAAACCTTTGCGAACTGGCATATTTCCAGGGAGCTCCGCCCTTGGTGGCGGCCGCGGATGTAGAGCGGATGATCGGCCAGCGTGGCTCTTGTGTCGGGAGCGGGTAACTAAGCTCCTACGGCCGGGGCATCGAACTGTTTGTCACGGGCAGCAAGCATGGCTGACCCGGTCTGCTGACATTGGGCTGACCGCCTTTGCGGCGGGCCACGCTCGCAGTGAAGGGGTACCGGCGGCGGCTGGCGCAGCAAATTACGCGTTACGCGGGCCATATAAATATAATGAGAAGCCCAAGGCGTCAGCCACAATAATCCGGGCAATGAAGAGGAACCGTCCTCGGCGGGTCCGTAATCATTCCATTCAGTCAAGATGCTCCCCCTCGCCATCCGCGTAGACCCTTGATTTTTTTTTCATGATTCAGATGCCGGGACTGTGCCCGGCGGGATTTAGCAAGTGAAATTACCTTGGGTGACCTTATGAAAGGAAAGGCAATCTCGTCCTGCTCAGCAGTTTCGACAAGGTACTTACTGCGAAATGGGCTTGGGTTCATCCCGGGAAGCGGGGAGAAGCGTTTTGCCATTCACCACACCGATCCCTGGCAAGACACTACAGATGCAACTCACTGACAGCCCTCTCCAGCGACACCTGACTTACGATCTCATTCAAACGAGCCTCCGAGGGGGGGAAGACCTTGTTCGAGGGCCCACGAGGGGAGGACCCGGCCTTTTGTTAACAGCCGTGTTGCAAAGCGTTTCCTTGAATAGAGCCACGAGTATAAAGGGGGCCTTCGGGCTTTGGTCAAATCGAATTGCGGCGCAGGTCGCCACCTGCAGGGCGGCCGCCAACTTAGACCCCTCTTATGGACATAACACCGCCCTGGACCGGGTCGGCAAGGACGGGATGGTCACCGTTCAGCAGGAAGCACCAGCTCTGAATACGGTACTGGAAGTGGTCGTCGAAGGCATTAGCTGCTTATACAGGTTGGTATCGTCGTCGGCCTATTCTACCACCCAACCGGAACCCCGAAAAGCGATCCTCGAAGACGCCTACCATCTGCTGACGGATAAAACACTTTACAGCCCCGAACTGCGGCTGCCCATCTTGCAGGCGGCGGTTGCCGAAAGAAAGCGGCAAGCTTTTGCTTATTGTGGAGGACATCGAGGAAGCACTGGCCACTGTCGTGGTGAACCGCCTTGGAGGCCTGAAGGTTTGCGCCGTTCAAGTGCCCCGAGTTTGATCGCCGCAAGGTCGAGGAGAAGATCTGGCCATTCCAAGTTAGGCCTTCCGATCTAGAATGAACTTGGCTTCAACCTTGAGTCGATCGACCTTTGTTACCTTGGGCGTGCCAGGAGGATGATCGTCGCCAAGGGCCGAAGGTCTTGCTTCCAGAAGAACCAGGTAAAACACCAGGGTAAGGGTGCTGCCAAGCGCTTCATCGGTGAACGCGGCGGCGCCAGATCGAGTACTTTTGAAACCGTAGATTATGATCGTGAAAAGCTACTAGCAACTTTCCAGACTTTCCGACGGTGTCGTCATGGAGCAGCGACGACTACTAGGGTTGAAATGAGGGAGAAAAAGGATCGGGTTGCCGACGCTCAGCAAGCAACCGCTGCCGCAGTCGAAGAAATTCCACCCGGAGGCGGGCGGTGTGGCTCCGGTGCGGTGCTTGTTGCCCACGTTCAGGGAACTGGCTCAAAGCCTCGAGGAAGATGAGCGTACCGGTGCCATTCAAAGCCCGGCCCCCCTTTCCGCCCCGTTGCGACAAATCTCCACAATGCTTGCCGCCATCATTCTCCCTTCTGTACAAAAGCTCCCTCAAGGCTACGATTCAGCAACACCTTCGAAGATGTGGCCGGCTGCTTCGATCGCCGGCCGGCCTCCTGCTGACAAGGGCCATCTCTGCCCGAGGAGGACGGAAGTTCCATCCGCAATTCCTAGGACTACTGATCGCCGCCCGGGAAGCCCTGCTGCCCCAAAGGGCTTGATTTGGGTTGATGATACATCCATATATGTTCCGGATTAGCTCAGTTGGTAGAGCAGTGGACTGTTAATCCATGGGTCGCAAGTTCGAATCTTGCATCCGGAGTTTGGAGCCGTCTGGCCTTTCTTTCTTTATCATTCCCCTCCGTGGATGGAATTGTTTTTTTTCATTACCGTTGCCCCCCTTTTTCTTGGCATCCGCAGCTATCTTTATCCTCTCTTGAGCGCTCGACTACGCGGACTAATAAAAAAAAAGCCTTGAGGTTGAAGCAACATCTAAAACAAAGTAGGCCAGTAACACAAAGTGGGCCAGTCCTTTGTTCTTGACGAACTCCACCCCCCCCCCTTCTTGACGAACAAAATTGGTAAGGTGAACGAAGTGCCGGCCCTCAACGTTTGGAAGTCAAATCTATTCATCCCCTCAAATTCCAATAAGGATTAATGAAGAGTAATTAGTAACATCGAACTGGGTTTTGATAATCGTTTCCTTCCCTCAAGCCCCTGGACTCCTCTATTTTTATTATACAACACATGCGAAAATCATCTAGGGTTTATTAAGTGCACTTTTGCGGTGATAATGCACTTTTGCGACAACTACGGAGCATAAGATTTGTATGCTTATGCACCCGGAAATTATCACACATCGATGATGCACATCATGCACTTTTGTGCGGTTCGCATATGTTGCAAAAGTGCATTAACACTCCCACAAGAAAGCTCCGGAATACATAGGTTTTATTAGGCCATGTTTTGGCCCTCGTGGTCTTTCCTCGAAATGTTTCTGGTGCCGCAATTCAATGTACCTCTGTTGTAACTTGAGTGGTTCGAAAATAGGATCGTCCCTCTTATGGTACTCAGCCAACATGGAGACCAAAAGCTCGTCCGTTTCATTTTGACGATGAGCTTACATCCGATCCGATATTTTTGCATGAAATCCTACAACTTACACAATATGGATATTACACGTAGCGAGCTACTAAAGAGAAAAAGCAATCTTGGGGAAGGAGCAGGAGGACGGAGAATTGCCCTTAACGAATGATTGGTTTAACCTTAGATATAATTGGAAAATAATGGTGCAAAAATGCGAAATTTTACTCCGTAAGCATCGAATCTGGAAAATCCATAATTGGAGGAAAGGCATCTCCCACTTTTGCAGGTATAGACGCTGCTTCAGTAAAAGCCGCTTCATCTTTGATAAAAATAAACAACCTTGGAAATATAAAAAACCTAGGAACGATTTTTACATTTGTGAGGCAATTCGACGGTTGGATAGGACGTATTTCACAGTATGAAGCAGCCACCCGATAGATCCAGGAACGGGAGAAGTTCGAAGAAAACAAATCCTAGCTGGGCCAGAGGAAGGATACTCCCGACTCTTCTTCTGCTGGTGAACCTCAGAACTTCGCTTGCCCTGCTCTGACTGACCAAAATTGCCATGCTCTGCCGGGCGTAAACAATCCAGTAGCTGATCCCACGCTAGTAGTTCCGAAGAGTGCCTTCATACTCTGTCTGGAGAGGGTAGCCTTTCTCATTAAGAATCTAATGGAATTTTTGATAGAGATATGTTTTTAACAAATCTCATGCTCCGAAAAGGCCCTTTTTATTCGTTAGCGCCTCCGGCCCTTTCTATTTGTTACAGGAAACACAACGACATCTTAACACAGGGCGGGCGTCAAAAGGATTGGACAAGCCGTGCGCAGGAATTTACGGTGAGATCCTTTTCTGCGCCTTCTCGGCTTGGTTGGTAAAACGCGCCAAGAAATCGAAAAAAAGTCAAACCATTTATGGCCTTACAAAGTTCCTGGCAGAAGTCAGAGGGCCCATAGATAGTACCCTGCCTACTCAAACCTAGCCATAGGAAGACACTAAAGAAGAAGCGAATGCCAAGTTGAAGGGAAGGGGCCTATCCACTTGTCACGCCTCCTACCCGACAAGTTTTGTTTGACGCAGCAGCCTGTCATGCCACCTAAAAAACCCCCATACGGGACACTGTGGAAAGAGAGGCCGAAGGTCTGACTTTTGTTTAGGACGGAGCAAATAATCTAAATTCTTCCAGAGAACTAACATTTTATGCCCAACGGACCTCTAAAAAGCTGCTTTATTGGCTTTACTAAGAAAGGGCGGAGCAAATCCAAACAAAGTGTTTTCTTGATATGATATTAGCTCCTCTAATTTGATAATTTGACTTTATCCAGTTATGCTAGAGGTAGAGGCAAGCTCGCCTAACAAGATAAGACTCATTCTAAGCCCTTGTTTTGACTGGCCGGCCGGCTCCCCTTAGGTAGATCTTGTGGGCAGTCCACTAATTAGGCGCCTACATGGAGAACGCTAAGAAGCATTCTCCAAAAAAGAACCTTCTTTCTTTCTACCCCATAACCTGCGGGCCTGATCCAGTTCTCTGGTAAAAATCCTAAAACGTCATTATGAACGAGAAAAACGTTTATGCATCAAGTTCGAGAGGAATGGGGGGGATGGCGAGCGCCTCGTGCCTTAGTCATGTAACCGCGACTGAGCTTTGTAATGCCATCATTACTACGTAGTGGCATTATTCACAAGCATAATTACAACAAAAAAAGTACTACGAAGGCTAAGAAAGCTCGACTTGCCGGAGGCCAGGACTTCGATCAAGCCGCCTACATGAAAAGGTTTGATAAATAATGCTGACCGCCGTGGCGGCACGTGTGTGTTAGTTAGGGCTGCTATGCCACCATAGCGTAAAGAGTGAAGAGCGCAGGGCATAAAGCGAATTATCACCCAACACCCAGAAAACGGCAGATTAGTAGAACAGCGGAATCATAATTTTGTCGGAATAGTTTAGTTGGTTAAAACAGCGGGATCATAATTCGCACACGGGGGTTCAAATCCCTCTTCCGATAGTAACTTCCTATAAATTGACCTAGGGGATAGCTACGGTTTAGGACTGGTCCTCCGGAGTGGTAAATATTATTTAATTATAGAGGAAGCTTCTCGAAGAAGGAGCAAAGTCAAATTATGGGCCGAAACACATAATTTAATATTACGGAGTCCAGGAAGCACATAGGATTCTTGTGCCTAAATGGATAATGTGACTGGAAAACGATCAATCGGTGAAGGATCGGAGATGCAAACAAGCATGATTGAAAAGAAACAAAATAAGCTTTTGGCTAGAATTAAAGAAACAAGGCATGGCTTGGATAATTTGAACGATTTTGAGTAACTCCACCGAATAACAAACTGTATCGAAGGCATGAGATGTGATATTAGTTACCGCGAAAAGCACCTAACGCATCGCCAAAGAATGGACCTTGAGAAAGCCTGAATTTGATTGTTTGCTTAGTGTGATTAAGAGGCGATAGTTTGAGGTTGAAAACCTCCTAGCCACTTTGAAAAACTGATCTTTCTGCAATTTCGGACGGAGGAACCTACAGAACAAAAAGCTTTCGTTCCGGACAACTTGTATTCTCCGGAGGCGGCGGACCAGAGACTTTCTCCTCGGTGCGGCGAAAGCTGTAAAATATTTCAGAGGCTGAAGGTATTTTACCGGAGGAAACGGAAGGAATACGAGGGCTACGAAGAAAGGCCGGTTACGGAGGAAATGAAATGAGGCCGGAGGAAATTACATTACACAAATTCCGGGCTCTACCTCCGTTCCGGAAATACCTTTTAGACCTTCTCTTCTCCACTAGAGAAAATCTCTTCGAGAATCTCTTCGAGAATCTCTTTTTTGTTGAAAAAATTCGTCAAAAATCAAAAAGATTTTTTTTTTTGATATATTTTTAGTTATTCGATAACCGCTTCGCTGCAAGCTACCAGCAGTCAGCAGGACGCTTCACTACCTAAGGCAGCAAACATAGCAGCACCTACCAGCGGATCCTTCTAGAGATATCAAGTGCCCCCGAAAGAGAAAGTCTATCTTGTTCCTTCGGTTGAGAAGATCATATGGTCCCTATTCCAATAGTTCGGTTTTTAGAAACATTCTTCTAGTATAGTAGGTGATAACTTTCGTTTGTAAATGATTTAATAAGCGTATTGACCATATAATAGGTCGATACGAAAGCAAATAGTGGGCCACGGGTTCGACATTCGTAACTAGGTTCAATTTAGAGTACTTCCAATTTTTTTCTATGCTCAGAGCTATTCCGCTCCCATTATTTTCTCGTGGGGAAGCAGTAGGGAAAGTGTGAATGAAATGTGGAGAATGTTGAGCTGTTTTGGAGCTGAAATAGTAATTGTGATTTTGCTCTCGCGCGTCCAAGCGGCACGCGCTAAATGTTTGTTATTTTTTTTCGCCAATGTTCAGAGCTATTAGAAAGAAAAAATTAATGAGACTGGAGCTTCGAGCTTTTTTTTGCTGGGTTAGTAAAGAAGCGTGCACGCGGGTGCAAAAGCTATTTTATGCTCACACAAGTGTACTGCACCAATGTATGGATCATGGTTAGATTTGTTTAAGTAAGTATGACACCGGGTTAATTCTGTTGATGGGGACGCGCGCGAACGTACGCTGTCTTGCTCCATGTCTAGCGTTGTTTCTCAAAAGTTGCGATTAGGCCCAGGGCATGCCCTCGATCTAATTCATTTCACAGGGAAGGTAGAAGTCATTGTAGAGTATATTATCCATATCACCGAGTACAGGAGACACAACTACATTCTAACAAAGCAAGTCCAATATGCCGATTAAGAAGCCGTGTAGCAAAGGTAATAGAGGGCAGGGCACGTGGGCGGCGGCTTACCACCCTAGCAAGTCATAGAGCCTATGCACTTGTCAACTATATTCCCTGTCACTTTGACCAGTCTTATTCGACGCATGCAACGTCACCTCCCTTGGACCCAAGCGCTCGAAATGGAGGGGATGAGCTCACAGGCCTTGGGGTTGATAAAAGATCCGAACAAAGTTGAGTTAGAGAGCCGTGTGATGGGTGACTATCCAGCACGGTTCGGAGAACACTTGTGTAGCTTGCATCGGTGAACGGGGGAAAGATTCCCAAGTCGACGACACAAGCGGAGCGGAGCCCCCCCCCCCCCCAGCTTCAGCAATTACTCGACGTTGTTCCTTGGTAGGCTCCGGAAAATTCTCGATCAGTTGATCTCGATGCGCTACCACTCCAAGCTCGTACTCTTTCGCTTGCTTCATGATATCTTGGATTTGCCTCCAGTACACGCTTATCACTTATTTGCTCTGTACGCTCAGTGTTTATTTTCCTTCATGATCCCTACCACCACTTACTTTAGTTTCCGATCGTAGTAATCCTTTTATTGTAACCAAAAGAACAGTCAGCACCCCGACCAACATACCCCACCATGTTAGTTAGTTATGGAGGAATAATTGGTATTTGATGTGTGGACGTAGGAAATATATAAGTTGTTGGCGTAGTAGACGGAATAGGGGTCTTAGGAGGTTTTTCAATGGAGGGAGTTTTGCACCTCCACTCGCGAAGATGCGACGAAAAATAGAAAGGTGAGGCTTGATGGAGAACGCTTAGCGTTCTCCATCAAACACCACTTGAGACCATGAAGGATAATGGTGAGTTGTGGGTGTCAACTCAATTACCACCCGTTCGTGATGAGCCAGTGCCTGGATAAAGTTGTCCTATATTTTCCCTCCCAGGTTGGTGTTACACTCTCGCCCTCCAGGACTGCCGTAAAAATACCCCGTCTTCCGGCTTGTTGAGAATTTTGCGTCATTTGAAATAGACCATTACCCTGGAAAGAAACAGCGAAAACGAAAATTCACGAGGATACCGTTATCCGCTACAAGAGCCAATCCAAAAAGTGACCCAAACAAATACCGACAATGGTTTTTCGAATTACTGATTGGTAATAAATATGTTCTACAATCATCATTTGAGATAAAATTATTGCCAGGAACGTGAGCTCATACGACGTGTTACCACTAATAATTAATACCCGTTTACCACTTTTTGTAAGGGTATAGATCCCCCAAGAGCAAAGGGCCGAAGGCCGCGCGCAAATAGCACCCACATAATAATCAAATTCCAACTCTGCCTTCAATAATCGGGTTAAAGCCGACCGAATTGGAAGTAACCCGATGGAATACAGAAAGATTTCCAGCACTTTCAAACTGTCCCCCACTTGCTTTCTTCGAACCTCACTCTCCCCACTACCTTTACTAGTGGATGTTCTCATCGGCTGTATTCAGAACTATATTACTACCCTAAAGGTTGCGATGAACCATAAAACTCATTCTATGTAATCGATATAGCAACGCCTGCAACGGCTAATCCCAAGGCAGCCGTAAAAAAAAAAATAGAGACGTATGGAACCATAAGAGACTGAAAACCTTTCACATTCGGTAGAAAGAACATTTAAGTCCCCACATAGGCAAGGTCATAAAGGTCAGGCTTACCACATTCGAGTAATAATAAAGGACATGAAGCTGAGAACCTGGAAATTGCAAAGCAAAACGCTACATAGATGATAACTATTGCAAGGATAACAACTGTAAATATAACAGCAAAAACTCAAAATACCTCCGAAATATAAAAAACGAGACCAATCAATGGTAAGAAAAACCTACTTACAAAGATTGTATTAGGCCGCTTCTCCAATAGTATCTTTAACACGGCACTCATCACGTTAATTCTTCTTTTTATTCCTCCGGTAGGAGTAGGTTGATGAGGGTTAACCGAGGGGGTAGGTGGATGAAGGTTCGAAGAAAACCCCTTCGCGGGAAGGTGGATGAAGGTTCGAAGAAAACCCCTTTCGCGAGAAAGGCGGTTGAAGGTTAACCGGTCCCCTTTGCTTGCGGCGGCGGTCCCCCTTCACCCCCTCGGGGCCAAAGCCCTCTGGGTGGGCCACCAAGGATTCGAACCTACTAGATTCATTCATTTTTCTGAATTAGTGTAACCAATCCCTCCATCCATTCGCCATTATACAATCAAAAGCACCGGCACACAAACTCATTCTACCGAAATGGCACCTGAAATTACACATGGACACCAACACTAAGACATATCAAAAGGCACCAGTAACACAAGGTTCGAAGAATTATAACTTTCCTGCCTAAGATGCACACAATGCCATTTTTCCTCCCAACAAACACCCCGCCGCCCTTCAAGAAGGGACCGGCCAAGGAGGTTCATATGGACGAGCACGTCTGTGAGTACGGCCGCTCGAGGAGGTATCGGGCAAGGTTCGCGCAACCTCATCCTCTGATATCTGGAGTGGTTCATAATCAATATACTTATGTGGCCGGAGTGTACCATTACAAAACAGAATTGCCAAGCAAAAGAAAACACTCAAAGCACTTTCTTCGAAAGCCGAAGGTACAACTTGAAAAGGCGTGATATCAGTTGTTAAAGCTACGGTATTCCCGTTGTTTCAGCGGAGCCGGACTTCTGTAGTGTGGATCCCGTTGTATTGTCCGTGGTGCCGGACTTGGTCGTATAGGTGCCAGCAGTATCCTTAGTACCATACTCGATCTCCGAAGTTCCAGGACCTTGGTACCAGACTTCGTGGAGGTAGCAGTAAAAGTAGTGCCAGACTTTGTATCAGTCGAACTTTCGGAATTGTGGAATATTGGTTGTAGCCCTTTCTGGTGTTCTTCGCAATTCGGTAAATTCTTTTCCACAAAAGCATGTGTATTGATGGTTGATTATTTTCTTGTTCTTCGCTGTACGTCGTGCGTTCTCCACACAAGCATCATACCATGCTTGTTCAGCCGCCGTCTTCGGACTTCTTGTCAAGTCTGCTATGCATTCTCCTAATTCTTGACGTGCCGCTGCATTATCTGCGTTCACAGTTTAAACTCTTTTTTTTTTTCACAATTCAACCTCCTGCATATCCAGTTCTCTTTGACGAATACGTTCTTGGGACTGTGGCTCTTATTTCCCTAGACGCTCCTGGGACTGTGGTTCCTCTTTATTTATAAATTGTGGTTCCTCTTTATTTATTTATAAGCAGCTCTTAGGACTGTAGCTCTTCATTCCTCATATGCTCTTGGGACTGTTGTTCCTCCGCCCGAGCCGCTTCCTTTTGTTTTTCCAGTTCGTGTAGGGTCGGTACCCATCTTACTGGGGAGGGACAAGCACCTCCCCCCCCCCAAACCGTATGTGCAAGTTTTCCGGCCGGCCTACGGTTCTCCCTGTCGCTTGCTAGTTCTTCTTTGATTTATGAAAGAAATGTTGAGTGAGTTTACCGGCAATTATCCCCAAACTATTCCCCCCGGTGAATCTTTACGTGGCATTTGTGACATACTGGGATCTGCTTACGGTTGAGTTGGAGTCTTAGTTTTTAAAATACTTTGGCTTTCGATCGACTTAGGTGTTTTACATGGTGCATTTCCATCTTGTCCGGAAAGCCGCAGATAATACAGGGGCTTTCTAGTGTCGAGTGGTTCCGGATCTGGTATTGAAAAATCTTGCTTGAAGGATCCCAAGAGGCGATTATTGTTCGATGAGCGCGAAATGAAATGATGGGAGGGGTTCCGATTCCATGATTCGGGGTAATTCAGTTCTCATATCTCTCCCTTAGCATTTCGGATTCTCATGTTTCGGCCGAACTTTTTCAAGACTTTGGTCATACTTTTTGAGTTTTCGAGCCAAAGTTGCTTCAAAGAGTACCTTAGTATGTAAGAGATTTGATAAAGACTGTGGAAGTTGTCTACTAACAAATAGGAGTTTGGGTAGCCGGACCTCAAGGCTTGATAGTTACGGATAATCTATTAATGTTCCAGAGAGAAGAGATTTATTTGGTTACTGCTTTTGGTTTCCCGGAACATACACCTCTTTCACCGAGGCGCGCAATGATTCGTGGCATGGGGGCATTCAAATGCAATACCCCGGAAGGACCTCTCTTCCAGCTGTCCCCTCTGGCTTTGACCCATTTAGCAACGGTTACGGGAAGCTGATTGAACGAGGGTTTCGAAAAATAGTGCAGTATTGCTACTTTTATGGGTGATTTTGGTCCTTTCTATGCTGAGATCTAGTTTCAGACGATACCTCAGAAATTGATAGATTTCGTTCTTTATCTGGAGTGCTACAAGCTTAAGGCCAAACAACCCTACAATCCAATTCCAATAGTCGTCTGCGTAATTGGAGGTTGTGAATCTTGACTTCCACCAGGATTGAATGGGCCATCGGGCCTTCCACTCCAGCGGAACATTCACGATAAACAACCCCTTTCGGTTTCAAAAAAAAAGAACCTGCATCTTAGTGGGATTCGCGGGTTGTGCAAAATCCTGTAAATGATAACAAGATACTTTTAATTCTTTCGACCGCCAACAATAACCCATCTATCTACTGCCAACAATAACCCATTTATCGAGTGCCAACAGTAACCCATAATAGCCCACACACATTACAAATTTTATTATGATTATAGGTACCGATTCTACGTTACTATGGTACTTATTCTTGCATCGAAAAGTACAGAATAAGTACTTTTTGATCAATTTTCAGAGCGGGGATCCCGACGAGGACCCAATTTCATTACTCGCCTCACGAGCAATGGGGCCATGGGCCCGATTCGCATTACTACCTGGAATGGTGGACTGTAGTGTCATCATTCATTTTCTAGCCCATTTCAGTTGGGCCTTGATCTGTGGAGGCGGACCACGCTCTGTTTGGTTCAGATAAGGTGGCAGTCTGGCCTTTTCTTTTGCGGAAAAGAGGCGCGTGTATCTATAGACTACCTGTGTGTATGCGGGGTTTTTACGATAGATGTCACCTCTAATATTGGTTTTTGAGTTCCTCACCAAATTTGTCTAGTGGATGTAGGTAGATGTTGGGGAGCAAGGGTGAGATAACTCCGTGTGCAGGCACTCCTTCGAGAGAGTTAGGTTTTCTCTTGCCCTGGCTTACGTAGCCTGCATGTACTATTTTACCATAGAAGTCTATGGAGGTCTTTTTCTATAACCCAAGTAAACTTATTTCAGGTTAGTCTGATCTTTCGTAGTGTTGTGCGACATAATCTACCTGGTCCAAATCCTTGGAAAAAAAAAGCTTAAATATTGGCTCGAATATAGGTTCTAATATCACGTGGTGGATAGTCTCTTGCAACACATTGTGCCTCGGGTATACCTAGCGGCCGAAGATATCCGTTTGGTTTAGGAATGAGTTCTCCGGGGATGGCTTGAATTGAAAGGGGGGCTTTGCCCTGTCAAGGGCTTTGCCCAGCCAGGATTTATCTCTTAGGCCCCTCTCCACATGTTTCAAAGAAAATCCGTACGGGGAAACCGCTGCTACCCGGGTTTATGAGTTTACGCCCGGTGTCATGTTGCCTGGTTTGGATTTTAGGCGTTCATAGGCCAATTTATTCATGCGAATTCACGTCAAAAAAAAGTTGATAATAAATGTTTTTCATAGTTAGTTCCTTTTTCTCTTTAAAGTATCTTTCGTTTGGGGAGCTTAGAACCCTCACCTAAAGGAGGCCACGTTTCTTATATGGAACCATGACAACGTATGTGAGGGAACGACGCTTACCCACACTGCACGAGTTGGGAGAGCAACATAGTTGTTTCTAGCCTTAGTAATTCCGACTTACTTACTGACGGGTTTAGTGTAAATAATATAATATAATAACATGTTATTTAAAGACGCAAGACATGTTCTTTTGGGACGCAAGTCATTTTACACATCTTGTGTTACTTACCGGCCTCTAGGTGTTCGAGACGTCTTTCACCATAGATTTTAGGTGCACGACTATCGACAGGCTGTTTCCTAGCTAGGGCGGCATATGGTCCGGTTTATTAAGACCAGTATGAGTGCGTTAACTCCAGTTGACTTGGAAACGAGTCCTGAAGTATCATATAAATGGGGCCCCGAAACAAGAGCCGGGCTCAAAATTTATCTCTCTTAGCTTGGTACCTTTTATACAAACATCTCGAGCTCGGTGCTCTTTCGAAACGAAAAGAAAGAAAAAATACCCGCTCCACGGACCAGGTCCGTTGCAAACCGCTTGCGCGAAATGGGCCGATACCCATTGCGACGGCACCATGACTCGTACGCCGGATATAGAGGGCGGGCGGTGCTTATAAGATTACTGGATACTCTCCGCATCATTGTATAGAGGGGGCCCGACCCAAGCCCCCCAACAAAAACGGAGAAAAAAGGCTTACCTGCTCCTCTCGCTCGGCCCCATGGGACACGACTAACGGATTTACCGAAGGGGCCAAGCTTACTCGCAACTGCTAAACAAGGGCTTGTACTATTCATTCCCCAATACAATGTAATAGGTACAGGAGTCCTTTCGCTCGGAGCGGGCCGCTCTGACAGGACAGGCTGTTTTTTCTTTTACTTCCTGGATATTTCTATTTTAAACCATAGAACGTATAAGTCAGAGTTGGCATAATAACATAAATAAAGAATGACTGGTGTATAGCTCTGAAAGTACACAGCCGCCGATCTTTGTCTTTACTTTTTCTTGAGGTTAGTTTCTTGAGGATAGTAGGTAATTAACACCGTACTTCTTCCCTTACCTGAGGGAGAGGCCTTACCAAATGCGGAGCCCTTTTTTTTTTTCATCGGTAGATAAGTTAGTTAGTAGTTTGTACTAACTCACCTACCGATTAAAAAGGAACGAGGGAGGGTGGGTAAGTTAGTTGATGTACTTACCCAACGGAGGGGAAGAAAAGAGGGTAAGCAGGTCTGTGTACTAACTAACCAAGTTCCCCCTGTTGTATTCTCAAGAAGAAAAAAACGGTGCGAAGTCCAGAAAATAGAACACTATATATGATAGGAAACCACGGTATGAATGAAGTCCAGAAAATAGAACACTATATAATGTGATAGAAAACCACATTATATAGTGTTGTATAGAACAAATAATAAAAAACTACCTCAGTTAGTGACTGCCTTAATAATTGGGTAGTGCCCGACAACCATGTTCCCCGAAATCTTTCAGTACATATGGCGTAAGACAATTTGACATCTCGAGGTCGGAACGGGATCGGTTGTTTCACGTATGACTGAGGTTGAGGCACCGGGCCGGTTTCTGGGGTGCCTTTATTACTCCCGCACTCTCTCCCGACAATTTTTGGGGCCCGCGGCCCGAGAGCGAGCCCCAGCATAACTGCACACCTACGCGGCACACTCTACTTGCCTTGTGCCTTCTTATTGAAAAAAGAAAGCCTGCGCCGCTCAGGAATAAGAAAAAGAGGATCCAGGTAGCCAAAGAAGCGCTTGTTGCGCTCTTTTTTTTGCTTTTGACATCTTTCCTTCTCCGTCCATAAATATGAACTTTTATGTATCCAAGTGCTAGCAATTGGAGGAGTTTCATACTCGGAGGGGTCGTCGCAGTGAGGAGCGTGAGGACACGCTGCTTGTATCTCTCTCTGTCTAGAACCCCATATTCCTGGTATAATAATAGGAGAGTAAGGGATGGGCCCTCCGCTTCATCTCCCCGTAATGGGTGGGTCAGGGGAAGGGTACCCACTCCCTCCTCAGAGAACCGTACGTGGTACTCTCGCATCATACGGCTCCGTCTCGAGATAGCTGCTGATGAATGGGCTAAAGTCAGAAATGACTTTAGGGTGTCTGCCCTTGGCATCGTAAAATCAGCAGGCCAAAGGCCAACCTCTCAAAGAGAGCATGGGAAAGCCTCCGAGAGAAGGAGGAGTTACTGCTTTCCCGAAAACGCCTAAGCTGGGGCAAGATACCCGTTTTTTTGGAAAAAAAAACGGGGGAGTCGCTGAATGCTCGGTTGTCTCCATCGGATGTAGGGCCTGAGGAGGAGTTTGAAAGAAGTCGTCAGGATAAAAAGAAAGGTTTGGATCGAATTGGAAGGCGAAGCAGTGAGATCAAGACGCCTGTTGACTACTCCAAAGGCTCCAAGATAGTGGGGGACTCATCATCGAAAATAAAGGCCCGTCTAACCCACGTAGCCCGCCTCTCGAGCGTTAGCGGCAAGGTTCGAAGAAAGGCCTCAGAGAGAAAAAATTATTGTTTTCTCTGCTGCTTGTTTTGTTATCTCGTTGCGAAAGGTCTCCTGTACTGCAGATGTTGCGACAACCTTTAGCCATCAAGCTCCGGCTCAAGGCGTTTCCTTTCGGCTCTCGTAAAGTAAAACGCCAAGCGTTTGGAGAGCCTTTTGGGCGTTCTCAGAAAAGAAAGAAGCGTTGGATGCGAAGAGGCTGGCTTATTGGGCCTCATTACGATTCTCCAGGAGCGTTATCATCTGTGGGGAGTGCAATCAGGGGTTATGACAACGGATTCAGATGTACCGCGTGCGCAAGCTAGTCCGAAACTCGTTCGGTAATATCTTGGTTATTTCTAATAATAATAAAGGGAAGCACTTTCGGGGCTTCAGAGCCCTACTTCGAAGAAACCACAAGCAGATCCCGCTTCGCGAACAAACCCCTCTGCACTGAACACCACCAAGATAACACTAGCCAGGAAGATCAAGTATAAGTCCGAAGGACGAGCTTCTTTTTGCCCAGCGTCGTTTACGAACGAGGCTTTGATCTTCTTCCATTGCTTGGTGGAGAGGACTTGCAGCCCGATGCGCCCTCCAGCAGCTTTGAGTTGATGGCCGAGCGGCGATGATACGCTGTTAGAGAATACCGTCCCGTGGCGTTTATGCCCGCGATGAATAGTCTGCTGCAGTGGGCTTTCAAGTTCAGGAAAAACCTGAAGAAAAGGTGAAAAATCCTGCATGCAATAAACAGCAATCATGATGGATTCACGAATTGAAAATGCTATTGCATATTCTTCTTCATAACTCTTGATACTGCTGGACCAACCTACTGGAATGCGAATAAGAATGAGAAACATCATGGTCGATACCACAGAGGATGGAAGGATACCATCTATACCTATAGAAAGATTGATGTTTGAATCAGGAAGCCATCGAATGGTTTGCACAAATTGAAATTTGGCGGTAAAATTATCATTAAACCCTACCCAAAAAGGAAGAAAAAAAAGTAATCAAAGAGGTGCACAGACCAATACTTTGTATCAGTCGTATTCTTGAATCAGGGATAGCGGAAAGAATAATGCTTCCTAACGAAGGGCGCAGAATAAGACCACTGAGATTGGAATGAAATGGAGCTAGAGATTGTAACACAAATGTTGACTTTCGTGACTATTTCATTTGGAGACGATCGGATTTGAACCGACAGCTTCATGCTTGCAAAACATGCGCTCTACCGATTGAACTACGTCCCCGGAGGAGGAAATGGTATTTGAACTCATGATACAATATTGTTGTATTTGTCGGGGATGGGTAGGCCTTCCCAAGCTATCCCCCTTTTATAACCGTACGCGCGATCTCCGATCCTCGCATATGGCTCAAGCAACCTGTTGTCCAACATGTAAACCCCCAGCATAAGTTTTGTTTAACTCATTGGCTACTAGAACTTGTGGAAGCTGTCACACTTCCGTGGCGAGTTAAGTGTAACGGTTAAGTGGCCTACCACACCACAACTTTTCTAAGCCTACGCTTTTTTTTTAACCTGGGTCGCCTGGAGTGGAGGGAAATTAGGTTCTCATGGTCGGATGTACCAGGTAACTGAACTGCTAGATTACCGCAAGATCCGGTTTTTCCAGGAAAGTAATGATAACATTATCTTGCCATATCCACGCTTCGCGCCCTGCCGGATACGACAAAGCCTAGTCCATATTCACGAGGTAATGTTGCAAATCTACGAAAACCTTAGATAAAACGGTGAGAAAGGGAGTATTTATTCCGCCCATCCGTGAGGAACAACGGGTTTTGCCAGGCCATACGCGTCTCACAACACTTTAGTCTTGTCTTTATGAGATAGCGAAGAAAGGCCGCGCGCGGGGTGCATGCAAATTTCATAGATTTTATTCTAACTCGCTAATAGCTTTCCTCCCCGGGGTTTGCCGAATTAGAGTTCGTAGTTACACGGCGTACAGCCAGAGCCCCGGCTGAGAAGCTGCCGAAAACCAATGTAGCCACCACCATATCCCCATCATTGAGAACCTGGGACAGTGACAAAAACCGGTTTCCCCATTTTTTCTATTGTGCTAAGTCATTGTTTCCATCTTTTCTTATTGAAGTTTCGAGAGAGATCTAGTACAAGTAACCCCGGCCAGCCAAGTGGGGAGTTCTTCCACCTTTCGGTGTGGATCAAGAAAAAAAATACCCTATCCCCTCTACGGATGGGCTTTCTTCGCTTTTTTAGCTGTCCTCACAATTGAGATTTTTATCGCTGCGCGCTTCCCTCTCCGGGATCACTGTGCCAAATAAAGCTGCTTCCCTTAGCTTGACATACGAGCGGAGGATGCAGTGGGTAAGAGCGGAGCTCGTATGTCAAGCTTGAAAAATAAAAAAGCTTCTCTAAGCTTTTTTATTTGCTTCGGCGAACGCCAGTAACCGGGTTTCTCTTTCGGCAATTGTAATTACTAAATTGACGAAAAAATAAAGAAGCAGTCAGTACATAACTGGTTTTACCAAAAACTAAGCTTGTATAAAATTGCATTCAAGTTTCACCGGGAAAAACGGGATTTGAACCCGCGACTTCTGGCGTGACAGACCAGCACTCTAACCAACTAAGCTATTTTCCCAAACGTCATGAATTATCTACGATTATTTATTGGGATTTTTCCACTCTACTGGCGTAGCCCGTAGAGTGGAAAAGATCCGAAGGTCGAAACTCCCCGGAAGCTTGAACGAGGCCTTCGGAAATGAGAGAGTGGCCTGAAGCCACAGCACGAGTGGCGGGCCCGCACCTGCGGGCTCCCCGCTTTGCGCCTAAGAAAAGAAGCCTAGGTAGGAGGATTAGTAAACCCGTGCGTGGCCTTGCCTTTGGGGGCCTTGACGTAGTAATGGCATAATCAAGTCTGGATCGTATTTTTTTTAGCGAAGCCCTCTGGCCTCTACTTGCTATTATGCAAGTGGAGCCTTGCTCTTTGCGCGTAACCTGGGCGGGGCGCCTTTAATTAATTCAAAAAGCGTCCACAACACATCCCATGACCATCTGAAAGTTCGGACTGTACTATAAACCAAGAAAACGCTAAAAAAAAAGGAAAAATAAAAAATTATATTCTATCTTGCTCGTTCCTCGCGTTTTCTGCGAACCCTGCTGCCGGGAAAACTTGAGTTTAAAAACACTGCTTCAATGAAGTTGTTAACCTTATTGACATGGTAATTGATGCTTAAATGCTATTGATGCTTAGAAATAAGATAATATAATAATCCCTCAAGCTTAATGCAAATGACACCTTTCAACACAGACCTCTTTTCGAAAATTTCCTCACGGAAATTGTACCACAACCTAAAGTTCGATGTACTTGTGATAGCAATACTCCAAAGTATTTGGAAAGAAAATAGAATATTTTGAAGAACAAGTTATTTTGAATTACGCAGACAACTGGGCCAAGTTCTTTATTATTGACTGGAGACGACCACAACAAGAACAGCTAAAAAACAATAATTTATCTCAGAGTAAGCTGTGCGTGAAAGAGCTATTACGATCATAATAAATAATTAGCTCAAATTTTTCATTTTTCACTCAAGAAGGGCTGCTAAACAAGAGAGAAAGGAAAGATTTGCTCGACGACAAAAAAAGCTTGCTGCTTGAAAACAACCCTTAGAACAGCCTATCACTAACCCCTCCCCTACGAATTACAAATACTAATGGATTTTGTTAAGGAAACTTTGCAGCACGAAATAGGATTGCTCTCACTTCACTTCATTTGACAGGTATGAAATGCTAAAATCTTTTAATGAAACTCACGGTTAAGTATGTAGAAGAACTACTCCATGAAGGTAAGACACAAACCACTCGTAATAAAAAAAGGAGAAAGGCTCGAGGATCTTGGTTGGTTTTACCAACCGAGGCATACTTTCATATGGGCAAAAAAGGACAATCACTTTTACTGCAGAGAGCACAGGACTTCAATACAGCGAAACAAAAACAACCTATTAGTGAAAGCCTCTTTGACAGAGACCAGGAAAACAGCGTTTTCTTCTTCTCGCAATTCCAAAGCCTATTTTTCGATTTAAAAGCCTATTTCTCGATAAAAGCTAAACAAACAACTGAACAATTATTTACTATAGTTAATTAAAATCACAGGCAAGCACCTCCGTACACATAGCTTTAAGATTTCCCTCATTACCGATCTCGTGGAAAACGAACCCAAACTCTCAGGGTTAGATCTTTGGTGAGACATCGTGACATTTTTTTCTTGCACTACGGGGCACTATTATAACCATAGTAGCTTAACGGAGGAACAAAAGGCTCAAAAAAAAAGTTATGAACCAATTTCTTCACATACGTGATAAACGCGTCAATCACATGCTTATTGCGAAAAAAACCAAGAAAAAAACCGAAAAACACCCACAATAACCAGGAAACACCCCCCCCGAAATAATAACCGAAGAACCGCCATAAATAATAAGGACCTAGGCCGCCGCCTTCCCGTGGCAGCCCCGTAATATTACTCCCCCCTAACTATTTGGCGCGTAGCCCTTCGGATCGAATTGTGGCAGCCGCCGGGCTGCCACCCACTCCCAAAAGGTAATAATAGGCAGTTTTTAGTAGCGCGTAACGCCCCGAGTGGTGGCAGCCTAGGCAGCTTGTGTCCTTTCCATAGGCAGCAGACGTGGCAGCCCCGAAAGGCTGGCTGCAAAAAAAAGGGCCACTTTGGACTTTATTTAATTGGGTCCGCACCTGCGCCTTTGGGTGGGTGCCAAAGGGTTTTCTTCTTTGGGCTCCGCGGGTGTTTCTCCAGCTCCGGTATCAATCTACTTTACTATCTCGTTATACCAAACGATCTATCAACAATTCCACTTGCAACACTCAAAATACCACCTTCACGCTTATATCTCCAATTACGTTTCTATTTTGGGTTGCTTTCTTCGAACCTTTGTACTTACTGTATCAACATAGTGGTTCGCGCTGTGTTCTTGTATGATTGTGCAAACCCCATAGCTTTATCAGCCGATGTTACAACTACTATTGGTAATAATACATTTGCAGCAACCTTTACCCCTGGATGAATTACAATTCAATATGGTCGGTTATTCACGGCCCACCAAACTATCCAAGCCTTTATACGCTCGAACATATTGGAGTAAAAACTATTGTTATCCCAATAATGTAAAAACTAACTAATGTGCAAACTGCCAATACCATTATGACTTTTTCTTTGCATATTTTAATACATTGTTCCTTACTAAATTGCTAAGCAAGAACATGAACTGGTATTATATTTGACCAAACGTATCGATTTCAAAAACATACATTACCTTCAGGCAAAACTTCACATCGAGTCTCAACATAAACGTGTAATACCATTTCGAAAGAAATGGATGTTATTATTTCTAAGTACATGTTAATTTGACTTTTGTTTTGTACACAGAATTACCTTGTTTTTTTATAACCAAGATTTAGGGGCGAAATTTGTACCATACCAGCTTTCCCTTCTCGCTCCGGCACGCTGAAGCGTGCCGATTTCCGTTTGTATTTTGCTCCGGCATGCAGCAGAACCGTGCCAAATTATTACATGCAGCTTTGGGCCGGCACCCTTCGGAGTGCCGAAAGCTTCCGGCGTAAAGCTTCTGGCTTTTGGTATTCCGGCTTAGAGCGGCACGCGTGCCGAAGATGTTATCAGCAGAGCTTTCTTCGAACCTTCAATAACCAGCGCGCAGTCCTTTCCTTTCCTCGAACCTTGGCCGACACGCCGTTAGGGCGCCGCAGTCACACCTTGTCAGTTCATTTCCAAATTCGAGGGTAGCATATATTTTTATCCTGGTGGTGAACAAGCGCAGTATGAAGAAGGAAATGGCGCTTCTTCAATTCCTCCCGGCTCAGCTCAAGTGTGAAAGCTTATCCCATAGCCGCAGGTCTACGTCCGGTAGTCAAGGCTCAATCGGGTGAGAGAGCGGAACCCGTTGATTTGGCAGGGCCAGCTTTGCTAAAGCTCAGCAAATTGCTTCGCTAAAGCTTCGCTTGGTTCGCTCTTTTCAAGCTTTGCGTTGCTTCGCGGGCAGCTTTGCTACAGCAGCTTTGCGGCTGGCAGCTTAGAAAGGGCTAGTAAGCTTCACAGGCCTTCGCTACAGCTTTGCTGGCAGCTAGCTTCTGAAAGAAAGGGCTGGCTTTCTTCGAACCTCGCTGGCTTGCCTCGCTAAAGATTCGCTGTTTTGCTTGGATAGCTTCGCTCAATTTTCGCTATGATGGCTCCGATCAAGCTTTGCCTGTAACTTGGCTGGCTATTATGGCTACAACAGTTGGTTATGCTACAGCAGCTTAGTCCATTGCTTATTGCGGAGCTGCCAACCAAGGGCGAGCTCTTCGCGCGACCCGCTGCTTGGCGGGCGGCAGCTTAAATTCCTGCTTTGCGAGGTTTGGATAGCCCTAATAATAAGTAAGAAGGTTTTGCTTTTCATTCCGCTTAAGTTTAGCTTTTAAGCTTTAATGGCTAGTCAGCTTCGACCCATAATTCAACAAATTAGAGCTCTTGTTGGGCACAAACATGTTAAAACCACCGAACAATACAATACACCTTGAAACATGAAAAACAGATTTACGATGCAATACAAGCTGTTTATAAGCAAATAAAGAAGGATACACCACAAATAATGCATACAAACAAAAAACCTCCTATAATCAATTTTCTTTTTTCGCGCCAAATAATGCATTTCAACCGCCTTATAAAGAGTTTTTTGTATTTCATATTTTTTTCAGCTGAGTACTTCACCGTGACTATTAAGGCCTGCTTCGCTTATGCTTATTTTGCTTAAGCTTCAATTCATAGGCTTCGTTCAAGCAAAGCTTAAGCGATGCTTAAGCAACACTGGCTTATATTCGTTACAGCGATATTATTAAGTTTCAACGGCTTATATAGGCTTCGTGCCAGCAAAGCCTAAGCGATGCTGTAGCTTTACTGGCTTGTTGTAAGCTTTGATGCTGCTGCTTCACTGGCTTGCGAAGCTTAAGCTTCGCTTAACTCTTCTTTTTTTGCTAATATCTTCGTTCAAGCTTCATTTTAGCGAAGCTTTAGCTTTAGCTAATCAGGTTCGTTAAAAAAGCTGCTCAAGCAAAGCAACAACAAAGAAGCAACCGCGAAGATAGCTTGCTTCGCGCTTAAGCTTTCTCTGGCAAAGCTACAGCAAAAAAACTAGCTATTCAGCTTCGTTAAAGCTTTAAAGCTTCGCTTTAGCTTCACTAACTTATAGGCTTCGTTACAGCAAAGCTTTAGCCTCACTGGCTTATTACAAACTTCGTTATAGCTTCGCTAAAGCTTCGCTTTAGCTTCAAAGCAAAGTTTTAGCATCCGAAAAAAGGCTAGTCAGCTTCGAGAAAGCTTCGATTAAGCTTTGCCTAAAGCTATGCCAGTAGCTTCGCTTGCTATTGTTTCAGCTAGCTTTGTTACACAGCCGCCGCCGAGTCCTTCGTTTCGAACTGTGAAGATGCCAACAACCTCCCATTTGCTTGCTATCTATTTTTCTCAAACTAACCTAATTGAGCATTAACATTATTTGGTCACATTGATTGAAGAAGGTGTTCTGTGACCTTGTTCCTTTAAAGCTAAAATAAGAAAAATATTTTGATTTTCGAAGTTGTACCACCATCCATTGATTTAGTAAATGCTTATCCATGCGCTAGGTTCAATTCATCATTACGTATAATGGAAAACCTTGGGTAATAACGGACTTGAACCGCTGACTCTCTCGGTGTAAACGAGGCACTCTACCAACTGAGCTAATTACCCTAATGTGCCGAATCATCAACTATCAAAAAGCACGCCATGAGTGGTGTATTTATCGATGGTGTTCATTTTTTCTTGATCGCTTGATGCTTTATCTTATTGCACATTACCCAGATTTATTGCTTCGCGCCTTGAGTTGCTGCGCCGCCGAAGTGCATAAATAATGATGGAGGCTGAAAGAGGAAGGCTGAGGCTTCCCGCGCCGCGAAGCCTCACCCAGAACAAGAAGAATAAGGTACACCAAGTTTGTCTGCTAATTTATGTGATCATATATAATAATTTAATTTATTATGGAATTTCTTCGAACCTTTCTCGATAAGAGCGCAGGAAAAGCAAAGCATAGTATGGAGAAGCGAAGCATAGTATTCAGAAGCTTTTTGGCGAGATTATATACATATATTATTATGTAAATGCCGCTTTCGACACAAGAAACGCTGTGCAAAAAACATGGTTGACCTCCCTCCCAGTCACCCCGTCTTGTTCTCTGAGAAGGCTTTCCCCATTGCAAAAAGATCTCTTTTTATTGGGCATGATGTGCGGGGACCGAGAGTCATCATTGTCCCGTGAAGTACTTTCTTGGCTTCCACCTTCCCGGTGGAAGAGATGGAAGTGCCAATCTTTTATGCGGCGGGGCGAAGAGAATCAAACGCAAAGCAGCTACCCGCGGCTTGATTCGCTTGGCAGGACCCCGCGCCCCAGCGTGCTCTTAGCGGAGGTGGGTGCTCACCTTCTGTCGTATCCGCACTCCAGACTCTGTGCTGGCCGCAGCAGGCTGCGCGTTGGCTACGCCAACCGAGGCAAGAGATCAATCAAGTTGATGAATGACTGATCATGCCTACCTTTCGCCTTTCGGAGGTTATCCCGCTTTGTTCGCACAGCAATGGAAGGAGTGCTGCCACGAGGGAGCAAAAACAAAAAGGGCTGCAGCAAAAGCGTTAGCTGGGTCGAAGAAGACCGACCCTTTGCTCGCTCTGCAAACAAAGTTGCGGAAAGAAGGCCAAACAAAGGCGCTGAGAGAATGAAACAAGTTTAAAGAAAACGCCTTGTTGGAGGGGGGGGGGGGGGGAATGAATAAGAGCTCCGCTACCCTTTGAATTTATTTCCTATATGATACTTCCTTTCTTCTTCGAACCTCAGCCGCCCCAGAAAACCATCTTCAATTTGATGTATATATAATAGATGGTCCGACAGTTAGTTTTATGAGCTTTGTCCCATATTCTTTTCCATTATTCCGGCGTTTATTCTTCGAACCTCAACTGACTTATCTAAATGTTTTAACGTAGCATCAGCTTCGCGTTCTACTCTAGAATCATGGACTGTATTATTCACTGAACGAAATATGGAATAAGCAAATATGCTAACATCATGACGTTTAACCGAGTCAAAAGGTGCGTTACCCACCATTTATAAAGTATCTCTACACCAAATCGTAGTTTGAGCCCTTGCCAGGAACGGAGGGCCGAAGGCCGACAGAATGAGTAAAAAGTGATGCCATTCAGTAATAACAAAACGTACCAGTCTATTGAACTAAACCAAGGGTACTCGTCTGCGATCAAGGAGGTCGTATATATAAGATGGAAGTACAAAAGTAACTCGACCTAAGCTCGAGTTCATTAACACATGATGAAATCTAAGATATATTTGCAAATATATCTTGAAAGAACCATCAACGTGGGGTCCTTCAATATGAAGGTTTTTATACAATTTGAATAATTTAATGGCTTTTCCCTTTGAGAGCGCGTTTATTTCTATTTCCGGCTGTCTGGCCCCTTATTACAGAACCGTACATGACAGTCGTCCGTCATACGGCTTTTATCATAATGTTTGTCTTTTTGCTTTTGGCCGGCCGTGTAACATTTATGCAGCAATTGAAGGTTTGGCGTAGGTGTCCTGCTGCGCTCTCAGCTTTGGGTGATCCCCGCCCGGCATAAAAAAAGCCTTCGGCACTGCCTCCCAGTAACCTCAAAAGCCTAAGCTTTCGTTGACTTGGGTGCCTACGCAGTCTCACATCCCAGTACATATTATTATTGGCCTTGACTTGCGTACTTCTATCTATTATTTTGTTTGCTTTGTGGTCTTTACCCAAGTGGGCCGAGTTTGGAGGAAATAAAAAGCTAGCCACATGTCGATTACGCAAACGGACCCAGAAAACGCAAAGGAAAGGGAAACACCCGAAAGGGACCCCCTTCCAACCCTCAACACCTTTTTATCCTCTTCGCCACTCGGTTCGCTCGGCAAATTTATTTGGCGTGTATTAGACCATAAGCTAGCGAAAAAAAGAAAGAAAAAATATTATTTTTCTTTTTGTTGGCTGAAGAACAAAGGCCGAAGGGATGCGGCTGGTTTGTGCACTTCCATCTAACTGCTGCGCCATCTCCTTCCAAGGGCTCTCCGGTGATGATAACTCGTTACTCTGCGGCGGCCTGCCCTTGTTCTGGCACACGCTGCAGCACAGCTATCAAGCTGCTGGCCCTACCCCCCCCCCCCAGCCTAGCGCGGAGTGCTGCCCGCCTTTTTTACCATGGTCATTTCGTCACCAAGCCCGAGAGATCCTGGATTGTAGTCTGAACACATACCGAGAGACCTTTGGCCAAGGCGCAGCAGTGGCCTCTTAACATAAAGCACCACTAAATTATTGCGAGTTTTTTTTCCGAGATTAGGAGTCTCCAAGTGGGCATACTACGATCATTACAACCGCGCATTTGCTTTGTTTTGGACAATCCTGTATTAATGAACATGTGGCCGGGCAAAGCCTACCCCACGATCATTCGTTTGGAGTTTGGGGTAGTTACACCGTTCCCTATTGTATTATGTTGAAGGTCTGATAGACGAGCTTTCGGGAGGTGGAACACGAACGTAGGAGGTAGTGTAAGCAACTACTTTGCCAACCTTTCTTTTCGTATTCCTAGAATGCCTTGGCATTGGAAATCGAGCTAATGCCCACTGTTGTTCCTCTTTCGTGGTCTAGCTCCCAGTAATGGTTCATCATACCTGAGGTATCAGGCACCAAAAATTAAACTCGTTCACGTTCTTCGAACCTCCCGATCTTTCTCCTGCGATCATTCTGCTACAATTTTGGGGGTTGCCACTCTCACGTAATGATCGAGAGTTGGCGGGACATTACTGCGCGGCAGGGATTACACCCGCATCCGACGAAAGTTAGAATACTAAGTTACGGCCAATAAAAAAAAAAAATAGGTTTTTAACTCTTCATTACTTTCAAGCTTGTAGTAGGCCAACCAACGGGTCGTACTAATTATGCACCTTATAGCACAACCATTTACTTTTCGTTTCTGTCAAAACCAAGACCATTATTGGTGTCCGTGCTGCACGGGAAGAAAAGAGGCCAATAGTAAATACTACTAAGTTAAAGACACGCTGGGACTAGTCACTAGGTTGCGTTGGAGTCTGTAGGGCGGCCGGTTTCCAGACTACCACCACATGTTCTTGGCAGGGCGTTTGCCCACTGGGCTTTTTCTTTTTAATATTCCTAGTTCTTCATCTCAGATCATGTATTAAGAGGGGCAGGGCGAAAAGAGGAACTACCTCTATCCCGAGATTTACTAGTAAGTACCCTGAGAAGTACCAGGATCCCTATATGTATCAGCATTAGGGGTGAAAAGTTCCGTGGCAGGTTTTTGATCTTCCGTATTTGTGATGATGGTACTCGTTACACCAAGAACAGGGCTAACCACGGTGTTTTGAACCAAACCGGCATAGATTACCTGGTGATTTTGCTAGCGGATTTCATTATCATTCCACTAACTGCGTCCCATTTGATCTCGAAAATTGCCGACTCACGTATTTTCATTTTTGGCAATAATGTTTATTTAATATTTTTATGGGATCTGTCAGAGTCCTTCTTCGAACTTATGGGAGGGCGGGCTTTTGCTGAACATTATTTATATTTATATACCGTATTGTGAGATCCTTCGATCCTGAAGTTCCCTCCATGCCATGCGTTGCAGTATTTACTGCCCGGCTTCTCCAGCAATAATAATTGTTGGTAATATATTCTAAAAACCACCTGCTGCTGACGAAACAGGCGGCTGTTCATGCTAAATAATTGGGGATTCAATCTCTTGGTGGTTATCCACTAGCTTTTTCGGATAATAAGAATTCATATAGCAAATACGGAAATCAATTAGTACTTATAGAATCATATAATAAATCATGACTACTGCAGTTAGTAGTATACAAGGTAGGTAAAGGTTCAAAATTTTTAACACAATATGAAGAAATAATATTAGAAACCTTCGGAAACCAGCTACCAAAAACAGAAACGGAAATCTATTGTGGAATAAGAGAATTGACAATACTTAATTGTATTTTCCAAAAAAAAGGTTTTTAAGTGGCCACCTTAGAGGTAATAAGATCACCTGGAGGGCGTGGCGGGGTGTTACCCGTAGAATCAGTAATTTGTACATACAGATAACGCAGACCACCGGAATAAAGCACCCATAGCCAGAATAAGAGCATAATGCTTTTTTACAAAAGTGGTATATAAGAAGAACAATTTGCATTTTCAACTTCCTAGCATCACCATTTACTTTTTTTTGTTTCTGTAAAACAATGACCATTTGATACAGTATGAATCGAACCTACTGATGAACTATTTCGTATAAATGAGGCTCATAAGAATGGCGGGCAAAGTATAATTCCCAGCGATGAATGGGCTGATATGTATGGGAAAACCTAAAAATTTTCGCATTGTATTACGTTCTAGTTATATATGCTGATCCATCACGATAATTCGAGGAGTCGTCTTATCTTATAAAATGATCATTTATCTATGTTAATTTATTCCTATTTACTTTTCTAAGATGATCCATGGCTGCTAGGCACGGAAACGAGCTATTCATCATGGAATTACGTAGTTGAAAGCATAACTGGAGGTTTCATCTATTACGATGAGTGATATTTCCAGCCATGCCTTTACATTAGCCAAGCCTTTATTACATTGTAATGGCATGGCTATGTAATTACATAGTAATGGCATGGCTAGATTAAATTGCAGTGCGGACAATGACCTGGCTGGCCCCCTATTATGGCCTTTCCTTGCGAACGTATGCTGAAACACTGCTTTTTTTCCAGTTCCTAGCCCTTTTTTCTTCATGTTGATTGATCACATCTGCCAGCATTAATAGAATAATATTCTTTGGGGAAGAATAAGCCAAGGTGTCGCGCAATTTGGTAGCGCATCTGCTTTGGGCGCAGAGGTTTATAAGTTCAAATCCCGTCACCTTGAGTCAAAGAAGTCAACTAGAAACATGAAAATCAATCGACCCTTATCACCTCATCTTACCATTTATAAGCCACAGCTTACTTCGACGTTTCCTATTTTCCATAGAATATCTGGGGCTTTCTTAGCCACTATGGTTTTGTTTAGTATTCTTTTTTTTGGAATAGGTGATCTCAGCCCTACTTCTTATTATTCCCATACCTCTGTCTTTTTTCCTACTTTCTATTTTCATTGGTTTATTATTCTTCTAGTAAATCTCACTTTGTTAGCGTTGTGCTATCATCCGAGTAATGGAGTTCGTCATTTGTGGTGGGATTTGGGTCTTTTCCTAGAATTATCCAGAGTGTATACTTCCGGAATTATTATGTTATTCCGTGGTGCGCCGCGTCCTCGTATAGTGTGCCCATTACAACTCGTAAGCGCGGGATGTGACCGTGAATAATTCACTGTTGGTGGAAGCCAATGCCCCGGGACCTTGGGGGCTAATTCCGCACGAGACAGGGGAGTAGGCCTTCGGCCCTTCCCTGGTAAGCTCTTTCGGACGGAAAACGTTATTTTTCCATTTCGGACCTAGAGGCTGGAAAGCTTTCTTCGAACCTCATTTTGTAGGGGTATGGATACCGTAATGCTATCCATAGAGTGGTGCATCCGATCTGTTACGAGTACGGCTGGGTTACGGGCCCGAAAGACAGTCCCACAGAATCGGGGTTTTGCACATCTACGCCGAGTCGCAGACCGGTAAAAATCGCAAGGTTCGAAGAAAGATTTATCGGACTATCAGGAACCATCACCAGGGCTGCCCCACGGGGTGGCGCCAGCGAAGCCCGGAAGGGGACCACTCCTCTCAATCATACGGATGGAGGGTCTCATAAGTGGAGTGAACATTTGGCAGATGAGGGCGTCTCCTCTCACACAGATCCCTTTGGGGAGGAGTACACCTTGTCAAGCGAGTGGAAAGGGAAAGCAGCCGAACAAAACTACTCGACTAGACCTGGGGTTGGGAGCCGTATGAGCGGTAACGTTCACGTACAGTTCTGTGAGAAGGGCAGCGGACGGAGATGGCTGCTTGCTCTTACTCTCGCCCTGCTTCATATGCAATGCAGGTAAAGCATCCGGCTATCTCCAAAGGGGAAACCCCATAGGTATTGTAGCATGCTGGGAAAAGGGGAGCACTGTGTGAAACCGCTAAACCTTGGGCGCTCCCCGAGCTAGATGGTTCTATGGCCTCGTTTTTCAAGTCAACTGGGGCGAAACAGCCCGGACGACCCCCGACTCTTTCTTGGGTAAGACACAAAAAAAAAACCCGAACCATTTTGACATTGCCCAAAGACTCTTAATTCGATCGGGAGGGGTGCAAAGGAGTGCCACCCGTGGAATCGTCTTAAGCCGGATCGGGGGTTCCATATGCCGGAGCGGAAAGAGCGGCCTTCTAACAGCACACACCTTGTGCAGAGGTTCAGTGGAAAGATGTGGAACATACTGTTGGACAGCAACCACAAAATGTGGGCAACGACTTGTAGACCTAATGAACCTTTCGACACACAAACACAAAACGCGGGATTGCCTGAGGCTGATGACAGCTAAGGAAACGGAGGCCCTGTTTTATTAGCAAATACGAAGGGGGACAAGCAACGTTACTTTCCAAGGACGACGGGCGGCTTGCATGAGACAGACCGCCCCGCCGCCAGGAAAAGCTCAAAGTGCAAAGAAAAATGATAAAAGAAGAGGAAAGAGGTTAGTAAGAATAAGCAGTTGGCCCCAGATGCTTGGCCAACTCTCCCTACCAAGTTATATCGATAAACTGAGTACAATCAGAGGTTTAAAAGGAATCATCTGAAGAAAAAACATAAATTATGAACAAATTGGCCTTTTTTTTTTTCATAACTATCTGCCACATTCTATTCTTCTGAACGGAAGCTATTTATCCGTTTGCCCCAACATTGGCACCTTCTGAGTAATATTTACCAAAAACTTTTCCACAAGGAGCCGGGCAATTGAAATCAAAACCAGGGAGGGATGACGCCAGGTACCGATTCGAAACCCCAAACCCGCTTTGACCGGGGCCAGGGTTTTCGCTCAAACATGTGAATAAGACGAAATAAATCCAGGTTGAAAGACGATACCTTTCAATCCAAACCATTGCTGCGGTCATCCCCGAACCGAACGGAAAAAAGCCTGGATATCATCTCCCAGAGACGAAGTGGTCCGGAAGGTGGTGGGATGGGAATAAATCTGGAACCCAAAATTAAACCCCTCTTACAACAACCCACTAGTCGCGGCTTCAGTAGACCTTAGGGTATCCTCACACAGCCTACTAATTAGTAATTAGGCGGACCCTCTTATTCTATAGCATGAGTTACCTGGGCTTCTACGCGCATGGGCAAGCAATTTGACAACATTTACCATTCTGCTTCAGCCGAACTTCCGCAAAAAGACAGAGTTTTGGACACTAGGCTTCTGGATCGATCTTGACTGGGAACTGGTTCAGCAGGCTACGCCCGAGATAATGGGGAAGCCAACTTCCCAGCAACTGAAGTGCCCTAAAGTGGAGTACTTTATACCCTGCTCTCGAATATCTACCTGCAACCGCTCGACCCATTGTGTGAATGACTCGAAACCGAAGAAAACTCCTCAGGTACACTCTGCAAGCAAAAGGAACCCTGCGTACGTGCGAGCAGCTGTCAAGGAATATCACGCGGAGAAGTCTACATTGCGTCCCCACCTGTCCTCGCGATAAGCAGCACTGCTTAGAAGAGCCGAAAGGATTATAATGTCACTTCCATCAACAATCCAGATAGCTATCGGAATGCACTACCTTCGAGACGCGGACGACTGGATCGCAGGGAGCCCTAAACACAAGTGACGCTGCGTATAAATCACAAGATTTCCAAGTTACTGAAGTCTCAACTCGAACAGGACCTCTAAAAAAAAAAGACTAAAATTACTCATTCGAGCAGCAAACCCGCGCTATTTCTCGGAACCTACATCCAGACGATTCCCCGTCCGCTGGAGGATGAGGGGCGAAAGCACCTCCGGTCCGTCAAGTTACACCTCAACGTTTCCATCTCACGAAGAATAAGAGCGCGCCTGCGCGTGCTCCCGGGAGCCAAAGCCCATTATTAAGAAGAGTGGATGTTTTTGGAACACGGGGAGATCCAAAAGAGATACCTTACCTTATAAAGAATAAAGCGCTCACGGGCTACTACAACATTTGCTCGCTGACAATTACCACAACCTGAGGCAGATTGCAAATATCCTCAGGAGAAGCGGCATGGCGGCAAAAACCACAACAAATAAGCCTGGCGCGGACCTTGTTGAATATCTTTGGCTATAACTTGGCAACAAAAAAAAGCCCAGATAAAAAAAAATTTCTAAGGGGTCCCATAAATTAGACAACTTAACTTTACCGAGGAACGCATGCAAGAATGAAAAATATCTCCGGCTTCCAGCTTCACACTGATCAATCGAAACCAGGAAGCTCCTGATCCCTTCCCGAGTTTGAAGATTGGTCCCCGGTAAGAGATTTCTGCATCTGCAACTCCCGAGATGATAAGACCGCAGGTGCATTATGTAAAACACCTAAGACGATAAATGCCAAAGGTTTCACAAAAATCATGGTCCAACTTAAACTTAATAAAAAACAGATCCCGGTATGTCGTCGGAAGTGCTACTACAAGATACACCGTGGTCAATATGATGGATATAATAATGGTAGAAGCACATTTATTAGACACGTATCGAGTGAAGAATCCGATACAGAAGACAACCTCGACACATAGGGGCAGCCGTTAAACAGAAATGTTCAACAACACCATTTTGGTGTCTCCCACTATTATTCATCACAACTCTTCTCTTATTTAAACATCTCATGAGCGAACGTTGGTGGAAAGCTGTATGCAAGGAAATCTTGCACGTACGGTTTGGAGGGAGGCCATGGGCAACCAAGCGAAAATTCTTTCTTCGCGAAGCGCTCGTCTTTCCATTTGGCCTACCCTACCAGCTTTTTTATTTGTATTGAATATTATCCGATTTTATTTATCGTAAGCGCAGGGGAGCGAGCCAACTCGCCGAGCACATAAGTCTCTGCGTTGAACGAAGAAAGCTAATTTCTTATGCCTCGGAGAAGAAAGGACGCGGCCGTGGAAGCGCTAAGGCCCTCTCTTGGCTTTTGCTCTTCCCATCAAGTAAGAGTCCGGGAAACTTATCCAGTTCAGGGCTTCATCCTTCAAACGTTGGTTGTCCTATCCCCCCCTTCAGGTTCAAACCCCAAATTGAATACCCACTCTGTTAATGGTTTGAAGGTATGGGAATGGAATGAGGGTATGTTTTTGGTGGTACCTTTCAGGTAAAACTGTGGGAAGATCTCAAGGTTAGGTCGACAAACACCATTGCCAAGATTAAGTTCTGGAATGTTGACAGCGGGAGGCAAATGTTGTTTCTTGGGCAGCCAATAGAACGAATCGAAACGGGATGCTTCGACCTGTGGCGGAGTAAAGCTAGCTCCTTCGCTGAAGATAAATAAGTGGAGATTACGAAAAAAAGGCGGCCGCTATTAACTCTTCGACAGTTTGGATTGGAGGTTTTTATACAACGACACTTATTTGAAGACAATTTTCAATTTTCAAGTAGTATACTAAAAAAGGTATACACAAAATAGGGCGTTCTTCGTACGCACTACTCTTTTTCATTTACAATATTTATGAGATCCCGCGTATTGGATCCTCTGTTTTACTTACTGCCCGGTAGTTGTCCACAGTAATATGTTTTGGAATTTTAGCCAATTTATTCCCTTTCTACCAACACCGCCAAAAAAGAAAAGGTTATCGGACTAGCTACGCGGCGTTTCGTGAAGAAGAACCTGGATGGATAATTTGTTAGGTAAGGGCTATTATATTGAAGATCATGTGGAAGATAAAGAATTGGCTAAAGCAGCAGCCAACGTGTGCCGAAGCAGCCCTACTCTAGGGACAGCTGATGTACTTATGGAGTAAAATCGACGCCTATAGAAAAGAAACCGCTAGAGACAAAACACTACGTTTCGATAATGAAAGAGTCTGGTCTACTCTTCCCAACTTTTGGCTGGAATATTCCAACGAGTTCCCTTTTATGGAATCATTGAAGGATAATATACTATTGTATAAAGTAACCTTGACTAAGTATTGGAGTGGAATATCAAAGGTTGGGAGGGATGTTTTATCTTTCCCATGGTTTTATTTTCCGAATTAACATATATAGGACCTTTATATTATATGGTGAGCCTTAGAGAAAACGAAATTACAACTACCCGTCAAGTCAAAGAGAGTGGGATAACGAACTTCGATGCTTCCAGCCTGTATGTAGTCGGGGATATTCGCCGCAATTCGCGCCGAGTGTCAATTTCCGCCACATGCGCTTTGTTTGGGAAACGGAGGGACAACTCGAAAATAAAAGGGACGTTGGGACAGAGAGAGCACGCCGCGCCCTCCATAACCCAATCAGTGCCGACAAAGATGGACCGTTCCCGGTTGAAACGAGTTTGGAGTCGCTACTACAACGCGGTCGTTCTTGACCGGTTCGGCGATAACTCTTCCCATTTATCAAGTCTACCTTATCTTTTTTTTCTAGGTAAACACGGGACGAGTCCACAAGCTGTCCTAGTACTCTAAAAGCCGACAGGATACTGTTTGATTTGAGGGGGGAGGTTACTTATGATGACGGGCGACTGTCATGTACGGTTCTGTAATAAGGGGGCCGGACAGCCGGAAATAGAAACGCGCTCTCGAAAAGAAAAACAAAAAGGTGAAAAGCAACGAAAACTCAGAGAGAAACCTTAAGGCATTGGCTTCTTCAAAGAATTACCGCTGTTTTTTTAATCCCAACCATTTTGATAGCAAATGTTTCCACTTTGATTATGCTAAATATTTTGTTATTCTGGCATACTAATGTGGGAATCGAAGAGATTATGGCAGATCATGTTCACCATGAAGTAACACGAAATCGGATCTTGATTCTTGTCAGAGTATTTTTTTCAATAATCATCAAATATGTTTTTGTGTTCTTTGTTTCTCAAACGAATTCAAGACCATCTGATAGTTCTGATGGTGCCATGAAGTAAAAGTAGGCGCGTCTTTCCCAATCGGTTCGGCGATGACTCGTCATTGAAGCTACCTTGACTCCTCAGGAAAAGATAACGCGGGACGAGCTCACAAGCTGTCCTAGTACTCTAAGAGCCGACAGAATACTGTTTGATAAAGGGGAGCCTAAATGGCGGGCGACTGTCATGTATGGTGCTGTGGGGCCAGACGGCCGGAAATATATATAGAAACGCAATAGAAACGCGCTCTCGGAAGAGAAACAAAAGGGTGAAAAGCAACGAAAGCTCAGAGAGAACCCTTAAGGCATTGGCTTCTTCAAGGAGGATTTTGTGCTGCTGCTTTTTTACTACTCTCTTTCTAGCAAGGCATGAGCTTCTTTCCTTTCTATATCTTTTCCTCATTTTAACAAGACCCGAAAAAGAGGACAAAAGAAAACGGAAGAATAAGGCTCTTCTTGAGGATAAGGAAGAGCGAAAACGTCCTCGTTATGATTCCAATTCAGAAGCATACTCATCATTTTTCTGGAGGTCCTTCCATAAAAGGCTCCTCAGCAGATTCCAGGTCCCTCAGCAGGGGCTAACCCACAGAATCCTGCTGAGGAGCCTAAGTAGAGTGCTCGAGTAGCCGATGCTTATTAAGAGGGCTTTGATTAAGGTCCAGATCCGGGGAGTTTTTAGCGCCTTCCGAAAGAAAGCTTTGAAACAGCAGGACCGCAACGACCGCCAGAGGCAGAAGGAAAATAAGCTCCACAAATAAATACCAGGCGAAGCTCAGAATCCAGATTGCGAAAGCACTGGAACCCACTCTGTGGACTCCGCCGTAGAACAAAGACCAGGCAGTAGCACAAGATCCGACTCTATGGATGAGATGTCTGAAGTGACATCTGCAGATACAGAAACTCCTGGGCCTCAAAATTCAAGCGAAGCTACGGGTACGGGCGAAATACCTAACTTCCCGGATGAACTTTCATATCTTTTCTAAGTTATTTTTTTTTTTTTAAATAACTAAATAATTTGAAAGTTCAATGGTTGGTTTTACCAACCATTGATTTGGGCGCTGCTTGTTGGCCCGCCCTGGACCTTAATCCGACTTCCGCCCACTCCTCAGGATAGGCAATGCCTCGAAACCAATAAATAAAAAAGAAGAAAAAAAGGGGACTCTTATTATTATGGATCTAGTAAAATATTTAACATTTTCTATGATACCTTTTCTCTTAGGTATTTGGGGAATTTTCTTAAATAGAAAAAACATTCTTATTTTGTTAATGCCGATTGAGTTAATGTTACTGGCTGTCAATTTGAACTTTTCGGTATTTTCTGTTTATTTGGATGATACGATGGGTCAATTATTTGCTCTATTTGTGTTAACGGTGGCAGCTGCAGAATCCGCTATTGGGCTGGCCATTCTGGTTATTACTTTTAGAATTCGCGGGACTATTGCAGTGGAATTTATTAATGGCATGAAAGGTTAAGCACAAAAACGGGTGCTTGGCTTCTCTTTTCCGAATACGAAGTAGACTTCGGCATTGCAAAAGGCAGGATTCGAACCTACGTAAAAAACCTTCAGCCAGTCCGTCCGTCGCTTTTTTTTTTTAACCATTCGGCAACTCTACCCATGATGAGTAAGCTTCGTTTCCCCGCTCTTCACGTGAGTAATTTCACTCACCATCGAGTTCTACTCTTTTTTATTTTAAAGCGGCTTCACTCTGCCTAATTCAGCAGGACTTCACCATTCAAACGTTGCCCCATCCTTCCTTTCTTCATCAAGTTCAAACCCCAAATTGAATAACCACTCTGTCAATGGTTTGAAGGTATGGGAATGGAATGAGGGTATGTTTTTGGTGGTACCTCAGGTAGAACTGTGGGAACATCTCAACAGGGTTAGGTCGACAAACAACATCATTGCCAAGGTGAGGTTCTGGAATGTTGACAGCGGTAGGCAAATGGGCAGCCCATAAAACGAATCGAAGGCGGACTGCTTCGACCTGAGGGGAGGGGGGTAATGCTAGTTCCTTCGCTAAGAACGGACAGGACCTTTTTTTTGTTTACAAAAAAGCAGATTTCGTAAAAAAAAGAAATAAGCCAATTGAACTTGTACTTGTTCTTAGCTCTACCTATTCTAGACTTTATCCGCGGACGTTATACTTTGCCGCCATTACATGTGGCCATATCCTTACTTCCTCTTCATGTGTACTATCTTGTATTTTGTAGAAAAACACAATGTAGTTAATACGGAGACAATTTTCTTACATCTATGTCAAAGTCAAACACGTGCCTCTAAATTATTTCTCTTTCTTTTTTTGGGTCTTGAATCAAAGAATGAAACGGAAACACTGTATTAATGGTATTCCTCTTCCGTCTTTCACTTTTTCTGCCACAATTTTTTATTATTATTTCCAGGAGATGAATACCATACGTTCAATTTAACCATTTATATAACCACGCTTTATTTATTATGTAACACTTCGATATCATGTTATCAATGACTATCGAGTGCAATTTTACGATGTAAATCGGAAATTATTTGTTTTCACCCTAGTTAGGGTTAAATAATTACTCTTAAAAACGTTCGGTAGTTTGTAGGCACTATTGAAGATCAAGTAAAGCTCAACCGTAGCTTTGGACTGATGATACCAAGACGTAGCATGGGCCATTGCTTATCATCCAATCCGGGGCCGGCTGCTTATTCAGCTTATAAGAAAATGCCATCCACTTAAACTATATCGGGAAGGTGGCAAAATCTTGTTGGGTAGTGCTGGTACTGCTGGAGGGGCTACCCACTCTCGTAACTACTCAGTCGAACGGGAGAATTCATAGTCAAATCATGGAACAACAAGTCGACAGGCAGCTTTTAATCGAAACGAATTGAAAGGTAGCTCAACAGGCTCATAATAAAGCACACGCTGCTTTAACGGATTTGATTAAACCCAAACCTGCTAAAGTAAGAAAGGCCAAATAACGAGGAGTTACTAATAAATAGAACTAGGAACGACTATAACCTTTTGGGGGTCTTCAAAAGGCCAAACGAAAGTGGAAGAGAGAGATGTTTGTTTTCACCCTTTACCCGAGGGCCACTTCGCCACAACTACAAGTAAGGGCACTTTACTACCTGAGGCAGCCAACGTAGCATCTACCATGCGCTACTCGTTTAGCCAGCTTCCAGTCTCTAATCGCTGTGTTCAACGAGCTTCGCCATATCAGCTCCGATCAGCTCCCTATTCTGCGCTGCGAGTTAAGCGGGCTTTTACCATAAATCATCGCAGATAATTCATGACGGGAAGCTTTTGTGAATGAGAACGGAAACCGAAGAATATCTTTCTTTCCAATACTTCTTTCAAGGCGGATATATATTAAGGGTAAATTATCTGCCTTCCAAGCAGAGGATATGGGTTCGATTCCCGTTATCCGCAATGGCTAGAAAAACAAAATATTCAACTATGACCACATCAAAATTTAAAACTTGTCGTCGAATTTCAGAAAATGTTTGGCAGACCGAGAAACTTGCTCAAAAAAACATAAACTTGTCATGTAGATAAAAAAAAAGGAAATAAAAAGAAAATAAAAAAATTCTGGTTAAACAATATATTATAAAATACCTCTGCTGTAACCCTGTCGCATGCTGAGAAGCGTGGGGTTACAGCAGAGGTTGTTATAGATAGAATTAATAAACTGTTTGATTGTATCAGTATTGTGGTAGCTAAGGAAGAGCATAGTAAAGGGGGTTATCATTATCACATTGGAATAAAAAAAATGATGCTAGCCAGAACACGGCAACAAGAAAGATACGCGAGGCATTTCCAGAGTTTGAAGGAAGGCAGTGCAACGTGAGTTTTCAGAAGGGTTGGAATAGCATATGTAAGTACTTACTGAAGGAGAAAAAAAAACTCCTGTGCTGGGGTGAAAGCTTGGATGAAGTGATTGCTCGAGCACAGGCATCATCGAGTAAATCACGGGGCCCTGATTTAATGAAACTGCTTCGTTCGAAGGCGACATGGGAGGAAGTCTTATCTGATGAAGACCTAAGTCGTAAGTGTTTGACTTCCTACCAGTCTGTACGTAACGTATTTGCGGATGTGAGAGCTATGATGGCAGAGAAAGAGCATTTCTTTACTAGACTATCGGCCTTTGTGAATGAAAATAAGGGGCGGCTAGCCGCCGCCTCTAGTGAGGAGGAACTAAAAGAGAAATGGCCTGCTATAGAATGGCTGGTGTACAACCTGTGTAAGTCCCGTCATTTGAAACAGCCACAGCTACTGATAATAAGGAAACCGAGTACACACGAGACTAATCTTGTACAGTGTCTAAAGGAATTCTTAGATGTCTACTTCGTCACTAGACGAAGAGGTGATTTTAGTTATGCGGACAATAATAAGGTTTGGTGGGTTATAGATGAGTTAAGGGGGTTTCCGATAGATGTACATACGTTGAATATGTTATTAGACAGGAGTGTACTCTGGATCGTAAGTATGATCGCCCTTTTGTAAAGGAAAAGAATGTACCTATAATGATGCTAAGCAATACTTAACCTCCATAGGGGGAAGGTCCGGAAGAGGAGGCTTCCAATAATAGGGTGAAGGTAGTAGTCTTTCTTCACTAGCAAAATAGCTGGGGGATAAAAGCAGATCGCTTGGCTGGTACCTTATATAAGGAATGTAAGTGCTTATTGGAGCTATTGCATGGAAGTGAATACGTGGCGAGACTGGAGGGTATAATAAAGCCCCTGCTATTAGAGGAACCAAAAAGGGAAATAGAGAAAGTAATATACCAAGGTGAAAGTGCGGGGGTGATAATATGACTCGAGGGCGGCAGTGAAGTACTTGCCCTTACTTCAAATAAAAAGAAAAAGGTATTGCGTTTTCCGATAAAAGAGAAGAAGAGAAGGGCGCGTCCAAGAAAGAATATGAATCCGGCGAATAGGCTTCAGGAAAATAGATAGGAGCATTTGGTGGAACCGGTGAACTACTAGACTTCCTTCCGGATAGATGTGTGGGACAGAGGGCTCGTAGTACCTGTGCCTACCCTTCGCTTTGAGAACCGTGTAAACGGAGAGTGCAGCTATTAACAATTAGTGGGAAGGCCTATATAATATATGGGCAGACTGACGTCGCACACTTGAGCGGTGCGGAGGAGGCTAGAACAGAACCCTATTCTGGAGAAATGGCCAGTCAACTCCACACCCGGATCGTCGCCTATGTGTTCGCTGGCACATAAACCAGGTAATAAGAAAGGCGCTTTATTCTTGATACATAAATCCAGTTTCCTCCGTGGAAGGTGGCTTTTCTTGCAGAGCAATACTGGCGAGAGAAATGTTGGCGGCGGTTTTTTGCTTATTTGGGGAGGGGGGGCTCCGCCCTAACATTTGGAAAGTGGGCCGCCCCACTTCCGCTTCGTTGGCTTTACGAACGAAAATTTTAGTCCCGATGTTACCCAGAAGCTCATGAATGGAAGTACTTCTAGAGGCAGGCGAAAACTCAACCAAGGTGACGCTGCGCCCTCGGCCTGGGGATGCAAAACCTCATTAATAAGGTAACTCAAGTTGGAGAGCCGTGTGAAGGGTGACCATCCCGAATGGTTCGGAGAGCACTCGTGTATGTGATGCAAGTGAACGTGTACAACACCGCAGGCATCCAGTTACTTTTGACCTGTGTTCGTGAAGAATAAAGGCTTTTACTCTCCGGAGCTACGCACTTTGCTCGCCGCTTTGCCACAAACGAGGGTGAGCTTCGTCCCCCTCTCCCTTTGCAGCTTACGCTTTCCAGGGCGCTGATAAAGCGCATGATAAAGCGTAAGCTTTCTTGCTTCACACCCTTTCGGTACGGAGAGAGAAAAATCTTGGCGAAGAAAAAAAAATATCCTTTTTTTTTTTCTTTCGCGTTCTCCTTTCTGCTTTACCTTCCCTCCCCCCTCCCCCTGCATAGCAAATGATTGGGCAGAGTGGAACGATAGAAGCGCCCGCGACCTATAAAAACCATCAGAATTATGCCATTACGTAGTAATGGCATAGTAAACTCAGAAAACCCCTTGATTTTTGGAATGACTGCCAAAATATGCATTGTGATTAAATCTTTTGAGAATCAAAGGCTGGGGCATCTGCATAACACACGCAAGATTGGATTGCCTAAAAAACAAATCTTATATACAGTGTTACGATCACCTCATATTGATAAAAAGTCTAGAGAACAATTTGAAATGAGGATACATAAAGAATTGCTGGTCATAGAAACGGAAACGCAAAAATTGCGCGAAAAGTTACATTGGTTAAAACTCCGTGCGACTCGAAGGACATAAGACAATGCGTATAGCCCTTGAGTTATATCGCCATCCCAGCCGACGGGATACTCCTACTCCACCATGCCTCCCTGGCAACGGAAGGGTATGAAGCGTGGGAAACAATTACAGAAATGTATGATACAGCATATACACTTGCTAGTAGGAGTGGCAAGACTATTGATCAACGTAAGTGAACTGTGCGACGACGCTTCGTAAAACCGCGCCAGAGAGCCTATTGAGTAGGGCCGATAGGGACGAAAAATGAGCCAACGAAGCAATGTGATTTGGGACACGATGGGAGTTTGCGTGCCTCGATCGGCAAATATCACCGGAGTATAGCACAAGATCGCCAAATCTTGCCATAGAGTCAACCTGTCAACAAGGTAAACCCAAAGGGCTCCCCGGCCTCGGGAGGTTCGGTCGTGAGATCAAATAGTGCCCAGTGGGCAGAAGACGATCCAAAAAGCGAAGGCTCAACCTGGTTCAGCCGGTGAGATAGGCGACAATTTGCCAAGTGCTGACTCGAATCTTGAGTGACGAAACACTATTACCAGGCTACTCAATTTAATTGACCCCGCGAAAGTACGCAGCGGTCAATACCGCAAGCAGTGTGCGCGTGGATATTGGTCAATCGCAAAGTCGCGACATACGCAACGCAACTCACAGTGTGGCAGAACACTCTAGTAATAGCATAACCGCTGGAGCCTGGGCAACACTGGTTGCCTGGGCCTTCTTCCTCGCCACTTGAGCCGTATGCGGGGAAACTTGCACGTGTGGTTCTTAGGGGGGTTAAAGCTTAAAAGAGCCTACCCATCCCAATATGATCTACTTGGAGTTCAATTGAAAATTCTCTCTTATTATCAAACCCGTTTGGATAAAGTAGGCGGCAAACCTTAAAATCAAATTGCTTTTCAGGGCGGGCCGGGAAAACGCAAAGCGTTTTCTTGGCACTCGACCTTCTGCGAACGTAAAACGCTTTGCGTTTTTGGAACTCCTTATTTTTTACAAAAGTACAAAATCACACTGTGTTTATTATTCTTTTCAAGGCCGCAAGACTACGTATAAGCAAATCAAGGATGCTAGCTAGCAAATCTACGATGTGATATTGCGTTGCATGTGGAGAGAGAGGATCGCGCTCTCTGTTTGGCGGATTGTGCGAAATCCCGTTGTGAAATTAGCTCTTGTTTGGTTTATGCGCCAGCTTCGAACAGACTTAATCTTGGATCATAGTTGAATAGTGGCCGCATAAACGAACGTGATGCAGTGTGCTTAGCTTCCGTATGAGATCATTGCACTTATGTATGCTGCCGATTAGAAGGGAGGACGACTAAGGAGTCCTCACTGTGGTGGCCTTTCCAACCACAGGCCGAAGGCCCCACTTAACCACTTAAGAAGGCCCACTTAACTTCGGGTGAATAAGAAATGGAAAACCCTCTGGGTTGGCAGCCCAGGGAAGGTGGAAACCAGCCACTTTTTAAAACTCGAATTCAACATAAAAAAACTAGGTTTCTTGGATATCCCATCAATTTAAACTTAAAAGCAAACGAAGGACCAATTACGAATGTATCTCAGAAAAAGCAAACGAAGGACCAATTACGAATGTATCTCAGAAAAAGCAAACGAAGGACCAATTACGAATGTGTCTCAAAAGAAGCATCCTTATCATTCAGTAGATCCAAGTCCATGACCTATAAATAGGTTACTGGGAGTTTTGGCAAGCAAGCACCATAGGTGGCGTTATGTACATGCACTCCTTTAGGGAGGGGCCGAAGGCCCTCCTAGTTCAGGCTCGGGAATAATGATCTTATATACCACAGTGCGCCCGAAGACACTTACTCCGACGAGGGGGCATTCTCCTCTCCTCCGTGACATTCCAGGCTAGGTCACGCGCTCAACCTGCAGGGTGCAACCCCGGCAGCAGCAGGTGTAAATCAAGTGTGGGTCTGCCCCACTAGCCTCGAGGTAGCAGAAGGTACGGTTAGGATAACGCACGTAATACTACGCATTTCCTAGAGCAGATAGGCCCTCCTGTCCCAAGCAGAATATAGTGGCAGGGACACGACAAGCAAGCCAAGCAAGGGCCAAAGTTGGGCACAATACATAGTGTGTGCACAGCACCTGACGACAAATCGTGGTAACGAGGAGACCAGCCTAGGGCAACCAGCCAATGCGCTGGGACCTAACCCTTCGAGCCTCCTTTGAAGATGGCGGATAACAAGGAGTGTTGGGGAGTCGGGGAAATAATGCATTACCACGGTACGGCATTCACGAGGATCCGTAGTAGCGCTTCGGGCGGAAACACTCATTCCACCTGGCTTTGGGACCTAGCTCACGATCGTACTGCTCGAGACCCAAGATCTCGGAGGATGGCAATGCTTCGGCTCGTCCCCGCGGATAAGGCCGCGCAGCCAGCAAGGTTGACTGGTCTGACCGCATCCTATCTTAGTCTCTGCTGAAGAATAATTCAAACCTACCAGGGAACATAATGAAGATCGGAGATGCAAGCCATAGAAGGCGAAAATATTACGTATAGTTTTGGGGGCAGCCATTCAGACGTGGATGGACCGACCCCTATAGGGTGGCGTGATGTTATACATAAATTCACTTACGAAGGACATCATACATTTGTGGTACAATTAGGGCCAAGGGCCGGTTGTATTTTGTTCATCATCCCGGGGGTCACGTCTCTTTTAGCTTCCTCTCGGGCTTTTTCCACTTTTATTCGGCTTCATGGCATAATGATATTTTTTTATCCACCAATTATTATATTGATCTTTGTATTATTATTATATTGATCTTTGTATTATGGATGTTGGTTCGCACCTGGCATTTTCATTGGAAAACAAATCCAATTCCAGAAAGGATTGTTCATGGAACTACTACAGAGATTATTTATTCGGACCATTTCACCAAATGTTTTACCTACGATTATTTGTCTCCTTATTAATTATGCCTGAACCTGCATTTCGCGCTGCGGGTTCAGAGTTGGATTTAACTCTGGTTTGGCAACGACGCCTCGTTGCAACAGCCGGGGCGGGCTTCTATTTAGGAGACACATAATACTGAGGTTAGCTCGGTTAACAACACGGCGCAAAACGAAGTTCGTTCTTAACTCTGCAGCGAATATATGCCCAGATTTAAATAGACGAAAACTCTACGGGATCGGCCTGCCCAGCTGGTCAGTGAGTTTGTGTACTTAACCGAAGCTTTAAAAATGATAGAAGCTCGGAAGTGGTAAATTCTTTTAAGGAATTTAAGAAGACCTAATTAACTTTAGGAAAGCCCACTTCAGAGCATCAGCTATGCTTATCATGGGGCGCTTAGCCCGAACTTACGGCTAAGCGCCGCGAAGTGATCAATTATATACGATGATTGATGACGCTGACAGTCGAAGAGGTGTACCGTAGGTACATTCGGTTTTTCGATGTCATTGATGTTTCAAATGAAAGAAAAAGGCAAATACACAATGATAAATAGTGGCTGGGAGGGAAAAGCACTAAAACAATCAACTTTTAGTTTGAAAAAGAGGTCTGCCGGGAGAAATTCATCAGGACGTATTACGGTTTTTCATCGAGGAGGTGGATCGAAGCGATTGCAGCGAGAAATTGATTTTAAACGAAACACTTCGTCTATGGGCATTGTAGAAAGAATCGAATATGACCCAAATCGTTCTTCTTGGATTGCTTTAGTACGTTGGATCGAAGGGGTGCTACGCCCCGGAAAACGCTTTGCGCTTCATAATAAAGCGAAAAATCGAGGAGAGGAAAACGCCAAGAAGCTTTTTATTGTGGGTCGAATCAATGAAAACTTTCGTTTCCTTGGTCGAAAATATGCTCCACTATCTACACGAAGAAACACCGTAGACCCTATGCTCTCTATTGACGTAGTCGCGGGCTCAGAGATGCGCCGCTCCTTACCCACTTTCTTCGCATCGCTCCTCGGCCAGAGGACTTGCAACACGAGAGAAGAAAACGTGTTCGCTCCGCGTAATCTCTTCGAACCTACGGCCATCATTGGCCTCTTATTTTCGTTCTCTTCTCTGCCCAGAAAAGCGAAGAGCTTCGCTCCTTCGGTTTTATTCTCTGCCTTTTATTATGCAGAGGTAGAAAGAGGGGCTGCAACCTTCGGCCCTTTCGGTAGCTATTATCTTGGGTTACCCAGGGTAGCGGTAGCTGGGGCAAAGCCCGCTTTCTTCGCTTTGCGAATGAAAGGGGAAGAGAAACATGTTTCATTCTCTCCCGAATCAACAAAAGCATGGCGTTTTTTAAAGCTCAGAGAAGAGAATACATTTTCTCAAAGCGAAGGCCGAAGGTGGAGGAGAACGCATAGCGTTCTCTGGGCGCATAGAATCAAACGTAAAGCGCTTTCCTGGCTTAATGAGAGTTTTTGGCAAAAAAGAAAAATCCTTTTCTTTTTCGAACCTGAGCATAGCGAAGAAAGGCCGAAGGCAGTTCAAAGTCCGAAGGATGAAGCGTGCAAAGTATATCATCGTGTACCTTTCGTGTGACCTGTTGGTCTTAAGCAATAATGTATATTGCGAAGCGACCTACGTTGCTCTCATAGGCAACGAGAACTTCGATCGGATCGGGTGGTATCCAATCCCGCAGCTGAGATGCCCAGCTGACTCCTGGGCCTTGAGAGAAGAATGGCCACCTTTTAAGTTACAAGAGCAAAAAGCCCAGGGTACAAAGCAGGATGAACCAATGTGAATGAGTGTAAGCTTCGTTGCCCGAACACAATTGGTGCTGACCACACCGGGGACCCGCTACCGTGATAGCAAGAGAGGCCAAGACAGTGACATTTGAAAGGTTGTCACTGAGTATTCCTAGTCACACGAGAATAGAGGTCAAAGGGCAAGGCCATAGCTCGTGGGGCTCCTCGCGGGGTATAGCTCACATCCAAACATCTGATTGAGGAACGGGACAACGCCCATGAAGCTCCGGAGACGGAAGGCCTGCCATGCCGTATGCCCATGGGTGCAGGATTCTTCAAAAAAGCCAATAGGCTGACTTGGAGACTTAAAACTTGAGCAAAGAATGGCCGAAGAGATGGGCAGAATGAGAATTCTTGCGTATTCCTGAACATTAGGGATAAGGGCGGCCTCGGCCGCCGAATGTTCAGGCTCTCCGATCGTGAATTGAGCCTCACCCCGGTGAGGATTCAAGTTCTTAAGAAGAGCCGTATGAGGCCGGAAGGCTCACGTACGGTTCGGAAGCCGAGCCCCAGCAGTAATGGTGCGGCTTAGGTTAACACTTATATATTAGCTAGTGATCAATTGGAAGCAGGCAAGACGGTGCTGAATTGTGATTGGTCTAAACCTTTGACCTCATTCAACTACCATCAACCTGACCATAATTTGATAGCCCATACAGACCTTCGGTTCCAAGACCACTTCGTTCGCACAGCGAATGAGGGCCTAAGGTCCCATATGGTGGAGCCCGCGCGGGGCAGTCAGACTGCTTCCTCACGCCCTGAGCAAAACTACGCTTATAGTGGTGAGAACAATTACATACTTGATTTATATAATCAAATGGTGGGAAATAGCGTACCATTAGCCAATATACCTATAGGCACGTGGGTACATAATACTGAATGGAATCCGGGTCAAGGCGCCAAGTTTACTCGAGCTGCAGGAACTTTTGCTAAAATACTTAAGAAACTTGATAATACACCACAATGTGTTGTGCAGTTACCATCAGGTGTTGACAAACTCATAGATTCCCGATGCCGAGCTACTATTGGTATAGTGTCTAATCCCAATCATGGTAAACGTGAGCTTAACAAAGCAGGACGAAACCGGTGGTTAGGCAGACGCCCCATCGTTCGTGGGGTTGCTATGAATCCAGTTGATCATCCTCATGGAGGGGGTGAAGGACGCACGAAAGGAGGTAGACCTTCAGTGTCACCTTGGGGAAAGCCCACCAAAGGTGGATTTAAAACAGTGGTAAGAAAACGCAAAATTTAGTTCATGACACGATCTGTATGGAAAGGCCCTTTTTATGATGCTTCCTTAAAAAAGCAAAAAAGGAACAGGTGGAGAATTTGGTCACGTAGATCTGTTATTTTGCCCGAATTTGTTGGTTGCTACGCACAAATTTATAATGGAAAAGGTTTTGTTGGTTCAAAGATTACTGAAGACATGATTGGTCATAAATTTGGAGAGTTTGCTTCTACACGTAAAATCTCGAAAACCGAGATCAAACCAAAGAAAAAGGTACGATAGTGAAATATGGCACAAAAAGTAAATCCGATTTCAGTCAGACTCAATCTTAATCGTAGCTCAGATTCAAGTTGGTTTAGTGAGGGCGACCGCGAGAGTCACCGAATAAATTGCCCGCATTTCGGGACGTTGCAGATGTCCGCGACGAGACGGACACGACTTATTCTAACGCTAAAGGACCACAGCGATGGAAGGCACCTTGAAAGGAACTAAGGGGACCATAGCATGTCGTGGAAGGAGCACACTGAGCCTAACCAATTCATGGGCGTGCTTCGACCGTGTCTCCGAAGCACCGTTGAATGTATATATCATGAACGCAAGGTGCGGGAGGGAGACCAAGCCTGGCGTGTTCGGTGAAGGGAGAGCAACACCACGCATCCCCTGTACATGCGCTTATCGCTAGCGCATGTACCCGGACAAAATCGGAGGACCTGAGCCCTAGATGGGAGCCCCGCGGCCTAAAGCGCACAGTGCTTTGACAGATGAGAGTATTTCGGTGGAACCGGTGAACCATGCATCCGCCCGCTGGTTATTAGATGCGTGGGGCAGAGGGCTCGTAGTACCTGCCTACTCATCCCCCTTCCGTTGGGGGGGGGACCTTGGAGAGGAAAGCGCTGCTACGCCGTATATATAAGGGAAGGAGCCTATATTTACGTAACCCCCCCAGGGGAACGTTGCATACTCGAGCAGTACAAAAAATAGATGGGGTCAAATCTCGGATGAAACTAAGCAACTATAAACGAACCGCTTCAACATATACCGATCGACTTTGTTCCCTTTGGAAATTAAGTCATCATTGAAACGAGAGACCTTCGGCCCAAAAAGAAAGATTTTGAGTGGATAGCCGCCTAGTTTAAGCTGTCGCAGTCGCTGGCGGGCACCTGGAGGAAATCACTTCAAAATTAATTCTCGAGATCGACTTTTACACTAGGTAATGCAAATTATACTGTTTTCAGTATACGAGCAACGCTCTCTGTAATGTTCCCACAGATTTCGTCCTGGACGTTTACAGTACACCCTATGAGTCAAAAATCACGGGACTTATCGTCTACCTTTCATGGGGGCGCTACGCGTACCTTTGTAAAGCCTTTGTTTTGGGGAGGGGGCAGCAGAGCCCCGCCGGGTTGTTGGCTTTACGAACTCGCCCCGAATAATTGTATATACAACATCTATATATGACCTTCGGCCCACTCTTAGCCCAACAATACAAGAGGCCGCGCAGATTTTTTCTCCGCCGCTAACTATGCGTTTTATTATTGGGCGAAGAGAAGAAAAAGCTTCGCGTTTTCTTCTCACAATTGCTGCGCGCCTTGTTCTTTGCTTTTCCTTGGTCTCTCGTTGGAGGCCTACGTAGGCCGAAGGTGCGTTCAACCCCGTTCAGTTGCACGAAACCGCAACGAAGCTTTGAGTGCAGGGCGATCAGGTACCAGAACCACCTGCTGGGAAGACACCCCAGCGAGCCAGAAACCTCGGTTCTCGTCAATCTCAGGCCGTGTGTAATCGCCATGTTGCTAGCTTATTCTTTTGGAGAGGAAGTAGGTCGGGAAAAACAAACTTGCGAAGAAGCAAGCTTATTTGCAAGCTTCTTCTCTCTGCTGTCACAACAACCTCTTTCTTCCACGAGGACCGTAGGAATACCCACCATGATGGCCCAGGGACAAATGTTAAACCTGCCGACTGTTACAAGCTCGGTGATTTGGTTTCATTTATCACACTGAAGGGAGCCTCTGATGCGTAAGTATCATGTAGGGGGAACTGGCGGCTTATACTGGGATGTCTCGACAAAACCGAGGGCCCAACCCTTATTACCCGGTCGGTATATGCTGCAGCCCACCCACTATTATGCAACTTATGATTCAATAAGCTTGACCAATTCGTCATGGGATTGAAGCGCCTTGTCAACAAGGCGCAGCAAAGCAATAAATCCCGAAGAGGATGATGGGACCGCGCCAGAGATTGGCCTTCTTCAAGATTCAGGGGCACGAAAAGGGAGATGAAAAAAAAATTATATATATAAATTAATTGTATACATTTTTCCCACCCTCAAAAAAAAATCTCTGTTTCCCAGACGACGGGGCACACAGTGCGGTGAAACCGCCTGCTGCGGTGGCCTGCGGCCTTGTGCTATGCTTAGGAGCAAAAGCAACGGGTTTCCCCCCACGGCGGGGGGACGGGGCAAGCAGCGTCGCTGCTTGATTGGCGAAGGAGAAGAAAGCGCGCTTGGTGGTTTTATTGGCGTAGTTTGGTTCTCAAGCTCTGTACTTAAACTATGGTTCAATCTGGAGAAGGCTTTGATAACTCGAACTCAAGGGGGAAGAGGACTTGCAACCCAATAGAAAGAAACGAGAGGATAGAAGAGAACGCCTTCGGCCCTCCCCTGGGCCAAAACGCAGAGGCTTTTTGGGACGAAAGATAAAGCAATCTTCTTCCCTAAAGGTGCCTGAAGACAAAAACAAAAAAGCGCTCAGGAAAGAGAAAAAGCAGGTACTTCTTCTGTTCTGTAGAAGAGGCCTTGATTTGCGTTCGCGGACTCGCTCATCGTTAAGCGGACTGCACGTGAAACATTTAATGATAGCTGCCTGCCTGCGCAACTGTCCTTTTTTATTCCCTCTCATGTTCGCTTTGCAAAGCACTTGATTCGCCGCAGAATCAAGGGAACTTCTGACAAAGCAGCTGTAATTGGGAGGCGGAAGTCCGACCAATAAGCTGGATGGATAACGCAAAGGGCCGCCTTTGGAGAGAATAAGGGCGGGCACGGGCCATAAACCTCCTATGCGAAGAAAGAAAGTGGGGGAGATAAAGGCATTCTCTCCGGTAGAACGTTGAAACCGCCCGCACGGGGGATCGAGCAGATCATTGTTTGATTATTGGCGGAGAAAAGCAAGTGCACAGTGCAGGGGGCTTGCAAAGAAAGAATCAAGCGCTTTGACTTTGTCCCCTTTGCGATATTGCGGGATCCACCCTCATATAATAGGCAACTTGGGTTGGAGAGCCGTGTGATGGGCAACCATCTTGCACGGTTCGGAGAGCACTTGATTTAATTTAGTCTGCGCTGGTAGATGTAAGTTTTTCGCCTCTACCACAGCCAGACAGATCAACTTTTGACTCTATTTATTATTATGGAAAATTGTTGTATCAAGATGTCAATTTTAGAGATTATTCTGCTTCAATACGTCCACCTAGGCGAAACAAGTTTGGCTTCCGTCTCGGTAGATGTATTATTCATCATTCTCCTAAAAGAACATTTATTCATGTATTTTATCTGGGTCGACACTACCGCCAATCAAGAGGGCGACCAGTCTAGTTCCTGCACGAAAACATGGTACAAGCTCAATTACGTACGAAGGCGTTGCACTTACTCATGCTCGGTAACGAACGCGAGGACCGAAGCATGTGCAATAAGCTCCGTGGAGGTTCGAAGAACTTTGTTGGCTTTACGAACCAAGGGGGCTTCGCTTACCTCGAAAGGGGATAACCCAACAGCATGGAGCAAGCCTGCTCCCGGTATTAAGATGAGGTTCCGCGTTTTTTGGCGAATCGAAGTTTCTTTTGGGGCTGGCTGCCCGGCAGCTAACCATTAGCACCAAAGCTCTGCGAATGGGGACTCGTGCGAACGCACGCTGCCTTGCTCTATGCCTACTGAGGGTCTTGATCAATCAGGCCAAAAAAAGGCCTTCCCTCGACCACTCACTGCATGTAAGGAAGAGGAAAGAATAGAGCAGATTACCCATATTACTGGGGACAAGACACTAAACGACATCTTAACACAGGGCGTCCAATCTGCTGCTGCCAATTGGACAAGCCGTGTAGGAAACAACGGTGAGATCTCCCTATGCTGCAAAGCCCTAGGAAGAAGTCAGAGGGCCCATACTACCTGCCTACCCCAAAGGGACCTAGCAATAGGAAAGCACTTGGCGAATGCCAAGTCGAAGGGAAGGAGCCTATGCCACTTCGTTGTCACGCCCCTGGGGAGGGGTCGTCTATCCGACAAGTTTTGCTTGACGTAGCCTGCTGCCACGCCACCTCCTGTGGACCCCAGGGACGCTCGAAAGATAGGAGATGAGCTTCTGACAGGCCAAAGGATTTGAACAACTAGAGAAAGTCAAGTTAGAGAGCCGTGTGATGGGTGACTATCCAGCACGGTTCGGAGAGCACTTGTGTAGCCTGCCCCGGTGTGAGCGAGGGAAACGCGGAAAACACTGCTGGGCCTTCTTCGCGTTTCTCGAAGAAATAATAATTGCTTCGCGCCATGAAACGCTTTGCGTTTTCTGCGCTCGCGTTTTCTTAATTAAAAGGAAAGGCCTTCGGGCCTTTCCGTGCTTCGCCCCTTCTTCGTCGCAAAGCCGATAAAGCGGGGCTTCGCCCTCCACGGGGCAGGTGGACTCTTGACTCTCTCCTACGGGCCTTAGGGCAAAAAAATCTAAGTTTACCAGGCGTATTGACGACGGTACTGAGAAACAGCAAAACGAAGTTAAGATTTGGCCCAAAAAACGCTATGGATACCCTGATCGATCACCATCAATACACGAGATTGATCAATTACTTCGAGTCAGCGGTTGGATGACCTCCGAAGACTCGACCTTTCCAAGCTTAAGTAGGAAAGACGCGTTCGGGTGGAAAAATAGTAACAAAAGAACGTCAGGAAAACGCTATGCGTTCTCTCGCTTCGGGCCGGAAAAAGCGAAGCTGCGCTCGCGTTTTCTTAAAAGAAAACGCTTCGCGCCAGACACGTTTCGCTTTTTCTGCACTTGCGTCGAATGCAACGCTTCTGGCACAAAACACTTTGCGTTTGTGCCCTTTTCGTTTGCGCCAAAGAAAGAAGCGAAGCATTCTCTGCGCCCGCTTTTAAAACATTTTATGCGCCCGCGTTTTCTTAAAAGAAAACGCTTTGCGCCAGAAAAAGAAGCGAAGTATTCTTTGCGCTCGCGTTTTATACGCTTCGCGCCTTTCCATCGAAGAATTAGCAAAGTAATTCCACATACCGTCTTCGCAGCTGTGCGTGCTTCCTTGAATTATTTGGTCATGCAGTACTTCTTTCATCTGAAGAACCAAATTCATTTCGACCCTATAAACATAGTTTCCAATTTATTAATGGCACAGGGCGTAGCTAAAACATCTACTTTGGGGAAAGCGAAGAAACAGAGGGAAAGCTTAGATAAGACAAAAGGAACACAAAGCGGGGAGTCAATTCGTAAACCCTGGTCCATATTGGATTTCGGTGCTCCCTTGCTTCTAAGGGATGCCCCACGTGGGAAATGTTGGAAGGCTCAATCTCTGTCCAGTCGTTATTATTATTGGAAAAAAATGCAATCTTTGTTATCTGATCAAACAAACACTAATACCTTAGTTAAGCCAGTCAAAATAACTTGTGTTTATAAAAGTGCTTCTTCAATTGCTCAAGAAATATCTTGTGAATCAGAACAAAAAAAATCATTTCGACAAATTTGTATATCTATATTCAGAGAGATCGAAAATTACGAATATGTGAAAGGGATCCGTATTCGTTGTTCAGGTCGATTAAAAGGTGCAGAAATAGCTAAAACTGAATGCAGAAAGTACGGTAAAACATCTTTACATGTATTTTCCGATCAAATTGATTATGCGAAAGCACAAGCATCTACTCCCTATGGAATCTTAGGTGTCAAAGTGTGGGTTTCATATTCTTGAAACGGAGAATAAAAGATAAACAAAACCAAAAAAAAGGGATAACTTGTGCTATATCCGAAACGTACAAAATTTCGTAAATATCAAAAAGGCAGATGTAAAGGTTGCAGAGCAGACGGTACACAACTTGGTTTTGGAAAATATGGCATTAAAAGTTGTGAAGCTGGTCGTATTTCATATCAAGCCATTGAAGCAGCGCGTCGTGCTATAAGCAGAAAATTTAGAAGAAATGGTCGAATATGGGTAAGAGTTTTGGCAGATATTCCTATTACCAGTAAACCTACAGAAGTTAGAATGGGAAAAGGAAAGGGAAATCCTACTGGTTGGATTGCTCGTGTAGTGGAGGGACAAATTTCATTCGAAATGGATGGTGTGAGTTTGTCAAATGCTCAACAAGCTGCTACATTAGCAGCGCATAAACTATGTTTGTCAACCAAGTTTGTTCAGTGGTCGTAATTGGTTAGTGAGAAAGAACCAACCGCAATAACGCAAAGCGAAACGAAGAAAGTGAGCAAAGACCAGGACCGTGAGGTCTTCCTCCACTATCGGCCCAAAAACAAGCCAGCTGTCGGGGCGGTGGAAGTGATGAAACCGCACAGTAGGTCATAAATGAATTATAGATAATTATGGTCCTTGAACCCAATGGAATGGATATAGCTGGGCCGTTTATAAAAGAAGCTTGCTTCTTCGCGGAATACTCTCTTGGCTTTGGAACGAAGAAAGGGACAAGAAGAAAGCGGTAGCTCACTCTCTTGGGCGCAGCTTTCACCCCATCATTTGCTGCAATGCAAATAGAGTGAGTTTAGCCGGAAAAGAAGCAGGAGGGGGAATAATATGCATGCCCCCGTAATCTATATTTATTTTTCGTCGTCTGCTTTTGGGGGCGGGCGAAGAGAAGGCTCGAAGAGCGAGCCTTCAAACGCGTTTCGGGCGTTTTATCTCACATAAAGAGGTTGGCTTTACGAACAAAGGAGTAACGCGTTAGCTATTTTCTTCTATTGTTTTCTTTTGGGGTCTTAGAGAACAAAATTGGGGTTCTTTCCATATTCCCATACATAATAAAACGCAAAGTCATACATGAAACGCAAAGAGAGTTTGAAAACACATATAATCTATATGTATATTTTCACCCATGAAAGACGAAATACACAGCCAACTTATGTTCACTCCAAATAGACTCCGTTTTCATTACGAAAATGTATTACGTCAAGATTCGTTGTTAAAACTTAATCATGCTAACATTATGGAAGTTCCTAGATCACGTGAAATAATAGTAATTCCAAAGGCACCCTCCGATCTCATAAAAAATGTCAAATTAGCTATGGAGATTGTTTGTGGTCAAGAATTCATACAGACACGAAGCAGAGGTTCGACAGAAAAGTCGTTTCGATTCAATAAATTTGTATTAAGTCCAGAGTCAGAGAGAGACACAGGATATGTCACTTACCTAGCACGAAGCACTCTACGAGGACATATCATGTATATTTTCTCGGAAAAACCTGTTACGATAATGTCTTTTTACAATTATCCAGTCAAAATACAAAAGAACTCCATTCAATTATCAATATCAACGGAGTTGTTACGATTATTTCCGGAAATACAAAATCATTTCGAGATTTTTGAGCATATTCGAGGGTTCCATGTAACTATTGTCACTTCAGCCAACACACTAGATGAGACTATCCTTTCGTGGAGTGGCTTTTTGCAAAAAGAAGTATAGTCATATATATGTCAAATCAAATTAATAGAGATCACAACCGTAGATTGCTTGTGGCTAAATATGAATTGAAACGAATGCATTATAAAGCCATTTGTCAAGATAGAACTCTTCCTGATCAGATAGTGTGACCTGTTCACAGGTCAAGACGTTGAGTCGCACCTGTGCGCTCGTTCCGCATTCATCCGCACTCGGGTGGCGGGGTAAGGGAACTGAGTCTCCATGAAGGTGAAAGTCCTTCTCCCTCGAGAACAGGGTAACAGCGTGCCCACATGCGTTTGGAGTGGCATCCAAAAGTGTAAAGCTGGGTATAAAAGGGAAGAAAACCAACCCCTCATCAAGAGAACGCTTTGCGTTTCCCGCTCACTTTTGGTCGAGTGGCCCGAAGGGCGGGCCCCTTCTTTTGGGGGGGACGGAAAATCCCGAGCAAGGGCGTGACAATACCCTGGAAACGCGCGAAGAGCGTTTTCATCTCTTCGAGCTTTTGTTTTCGTTAGAAAACAAAGTGGGGCTCCGACTTTGCCCCCCCTCGGGTATTGTCTGGGTGAATGCCAAGTTGCGGTACTGCATCCCCGAAGGCTAAGCTTAAGTTGAACCGGACGGCAGGCCACTGCAGTCCTAGCTGAAGCGTCGAAACAGGAAAGCGGGGTTATATTGCTTCCTGCTCCCTAGCTAGGGGAGAACCCCGCGTCCGGAATATCGGACAGAGGCCGAGGGAAAGGGGTTGTCTGCCCCTTCCTGTTCTCTGAGCACGCCTCCGGCGTAGAGCGGGAGCCTTACGGCCCAATCCGAAAGGAGTATGGAATCTCGGAACTGGGGAACCCTGCACACCTCTGGGGTCGCACTCAGAAGGGCCAACCGTAGGGTGGGCAGGAATAGGATGGGACAACAAGCGAAAGCCCGGTAGTAATTATCGGGATATGCCGAAGTGTCCCTGCATCCAAGAAAGAAAAAAGAGAGCAGCCAATAATATGCTTCAACCTTCGAAGATGAAAGGCACGAACTGGCAGTTGTTGGACTGAAAGAAAAATAAATCCAGACACGTGTCTTCAAGTTGCAAACGTTAATTCTCAATCCATGTCGGGAAGGGAGAATCGAAGAGATGTACGCCCTCCAACGGAAGTTGGTAGGCCTTGGCCAAGGTTATGGCTGTGAGGAGAGCTACGCAAGACAACCGGGGCGGGCAACCCGGCCGGCGGGAGTGGACGGCGTAAAAAAAAGACCCTTGCCCCTAAACAACAAATAGCACTCGCTTTGTTGCTGAAAATAGATGGACAATCTGATCCAATCCGCCGAATGAAAATACCAAAGCCTAATTTCACTGAACAAAGACCTCTTGGGATTCCCACTATTAGTAGAGATCGAGCCAAACAAGAATTGGCCCTCATGGCCTTAGAACCTCAATGGTAAGTAAGCAAAATAGAACCCAATAGCTACGGATTTCGCCCAGGTCGATCCTGCCATGATGCCCTCGAAGCGATCCACATATCTATCAACTTACAGGAAAAATACGTAATCGACGCTGGTATAAATAGCTGATATAAAGAAAGGTTTTGATCAAATTAGTCATGAGACGAAAAAGATAAACCTGATACTTCTTTCCCGAATGAGAAGGCAAATAGCTTCGTGGCTAATAAAAAGTAATCTTGGTTTTGGCGAATACCTCTTTCCCGAAGAAGAAAACCCAATCTCCCTTCCGTTGGCCGCCGACATTGCACTTCATGGACCAGAGTAGATGCTTAAGGGTTGGGTAGAGGAAATCCCCGTTCGAAGCAACAGAGGTAAAATCATCGGGCGGAAAGAGAGGAGGTTTAGACTCTCCCTCATCAGATACGCCGACGATTTTGTGGTCCTCCATCCGAGTTGATAAGTAATCCGGCAGCAAGCTCGTGAGAATATTTAGCCATGGCTCCAGCCGATGGGGCTAAAGCTGCATTTCGAGTAAAACCTGCATCTGTCACACTTCCCAGCACCACAACGATCAACCTTCTGGATTCGACTTCTTAGGCTCTTACTTTCGTCAGTACTATGTTGGAATATCATATTGCGGAGTGTTGAAACATCCGTACAAAACTCTTATGAAACCCAGTAAAAAAAAGAGCCTTAAGTTTCACTTATTGAAGATCAAGCAAGTACTAAAATAAGAATAAGAATAAGAATAAGAATAAGAATAAACAGAGGTTGTGGTGCCCAAGCTCAACCCGACACATAAAGGGATGGGCTTATTCTTATCGAACAGTGTCGAGCAGCGACACCTTCTCAAAATGTGATCAATTAATTATGGAAAAACTTATGTTCTGGGCTTGTCGAAAACATAACAAACGAGAGGGTCAATTTCGGGCAAATACCTGAATAAAATCCAGAATCAGCAACAATTCGTATTTCGGAAGGAGACTCTATATCACTCTCCACTCCAATGTGCACATCCAACGACACATCAAGATTGCGGTAAATCGGTCCCCTGTGACGAGGACTGGGTCCACTGGTCACTACTACGTGGCCAGAAGTACTACAAGTTGGACAAAAAAAAGCACACGTGGGTAGAACTCCGACGGGGCAGGTGCGCCGCCCGGTGCTCTTTGTCCTTATCGCCCGCGGACTGGAGGTAGATCACATCATTCCACGTCGTCTGTGAGGCAGCACGAGCCACTGCTGGAACAACCTGCAGTTACTGCTGCATGGGCATTTATTGTCACGACCAGAATACAGCGAAGGAGCTCGCATCTCGGAAAACGACCCACCCGACAGGATGCAAGGAGCCGTAAGATGGGAAACTGTCACGAGCGGTTCTGAATTGGCGGTCAGGCGGGAGACTCCTGGTCGACCATAACCGTGAAATTTTTTTTTTTAAGTTGTCCAAGTTGCCAAGAAATAGTTCCAAAACACGAGTAAGAAACCGATGTATTTTCACAGGTCGCCCTCGTTCTGTATATAAGTTATTTCGCATTTCTCGTATAGTTTTTCGTGAATTAGCATCTAAAGGTTCTTTAATAGGCATAAACAAAGCATGTTGGTAGCCAATGGAACAAAGGTTAGCTTTGCAAGTCCCAAGAGGTCTATTACCGCCTTTCCCCAACCTGCCAAGGAAAGAGGGGCTAATCTTACTATCTGATCATCCGTTTACTATGCGCTAAACTTTCTCCACAGAGAATATAATTGCTGAATTCGGAATAGAGCAAATCGCCACGCATAGCAGCAGCTTTCTTTCTTTCTTTCTTTCTTTCTTTCTTTCTTTCTTTCTTTCTTTCTTTCTTTCTTTCTTTCTTTCTTTGGCTTTGGCCAGAGGTCCTTCTGATCCTTGGCGCGCAGCTTGAAGAATGTATTCGCGTAGCCAATTCCGTGAAAACCACCCTAGTTTTGCATTGGCAAAGTCTTTTTCTTAAGAAAAAAATAAACCACGAAAATATGCATACATTAAGTAATCTTATATCTAGTCTTAAAAATGCGCAAAAGAAAAAGCGTGTTCTTCATTTTCCCGTGCAACTTGCAGGACATAAGACAATGCGTATAGCCGCCATAAAATAAAGGGCCGAAGGCTGCCATCCCAGCCTACGGGATGCTCCTACTTCCCTCATCAGGCGTTCCTGACAACAAACAAAGAAGGTATGAAGCGTGAGGAACAATTACAGAAGTGTATAATACAGCATACAACCTGCTAGGAGTAGCAAGCAAGATTATTGATCAACGTAAGTGAACTGTGCGACGACGCTTCGTAAAGAGGCACTGGAGAGCTGTAATTGAATAGGGCCAACAAACATTTGTTGGCGAATAATAAGCCAACAAAGCAATGTGATCTGGGACAGGGAAATGCGTGCCCCGATCGGCAAATGATCACCGGAGTAAAGCACAAGATCGCCAAATTTTGCCATAGAGTTAACCTGTAAACGGGGTAAAATGGGCGGCTCGGGAGGCTTGGTCGTGAGATCAAATATCGTCCAGTGGGCAGAAGATTCGAAAAGCGTTTCTCAGCATGGGATAGGCGACAAAAAAGAAAAAAATAAAGCTTTTTCTTCTCTGAGAGCTGAAAATGCCTTCGACCCACTTTTCGCCGAGCAGTGCTGGCTCGAATCTTAAGTGACAAAACACCACAGACCACTGCCAACGGCCGCGCAAAAGTACTTCGGGTGAATAACTGCAAGCAGTGCGCGCGAAGATGGTCATCATGGTGAGTGCTTTGTGAGCGAACCCCGCCAATTCGAGCGGGCGGGGAACGGAACCAATAGCTGTGGCCCTTTGGTGGCCTGGGGCCTAGATATTTCCTTCTCGTCATTTGAGCCGTATGATGGCAAACTATCACGTGCGGTTCTTTTGGGACCGCTTGGAATAAGAGGCCTACCCATCCAAATAATTCCAAAAAGATCAGCAAGAGAAGAAAAAGCGCTTTCTTCTCTGATTGTAAGCATCACAGTGTCTCTCGTGTTTTCATTTCGCGTCTTTGTTGGTATTTTTGTCAAATTTTGTGCAATGAACGTTATATTCATGGATTCTCTGCGTTTGCAAACGGAAGCTCGAGAATAGTGTTATTAAGGTCTAATTCTTACGGAGTAGGTATAATAAAAAGAATGAAAACAATCTCTAAACCAGGTCGTCGAATTTATTCATCAACAACTCGTTTCTCAAAAATAAAGGGAGGGCTTGGTACAATAATCTTACCCACCTCAAAGGGGAATTTGATACGTGATTATGAAGCACGAAAAACCAATTCGGGTGGTGAAATTCTATGCCATGTTTATTAAAAAAATCAAGTCAAGTTTATGGAAGCCAAATCCTTTTGTTTCCTAGAAATAATTGGAGTTGGATACAAAGCCAGTACTAACCCACAAGGCTCTATTTCATATTCAAAATTAGGATTTAGTCATGAAATTCGGATTCAAGTTGCGCCTTCAGTTCGCGTTTTTTGCTTAAAGCCTAATCTCATTTGTTGTACTGGAATAGATCATCAAAAAGTAACTCAATTTGCTGCCAGCGTCAAAAGTTGTAAACCTCCTGAAGTTTATAAAGGGAAAGGTATACAATATCGGAACGAAATTCTGCATAAGAAACAAGGAAAGAAAAAACAAATCACGCCTCATATTTTAGGAGCTAATTTAGTTTCTCATGAACAAGTAAGAATTGCCTCAACTCAAATCTTTGGAATTGGACCTCAAAAAGCAATTGAGGTTTGTGATCAATTGGGTCCCAGTGGTAACATTAAGGTTAATAAGTCAACTAACTATCAATTTGACCAAATCATCAAAATAATGAGTCAAAATCATTTAGTTGATTCGGAATCGAAGAAATCAATTCGGACAGAAATCAAACGATTAATTAGTATTAGTTGTTATCGCGGATTTCGTCATAATGCAGGATTGCCCTTACGCGGTCAACGAACTCATACTAATGCTAAGACTTGTCGCAAATTGAGAAGGGTTTCGATCGAAAAACTCAAAAAACGAGGTTGATTGATGATTTGCAACGATTCATCATTCGCAATAGTGAAGGAAAGCGAAGTGCCGAGAATTGGCGTGAAGCAATGTGAAAAATTTTCAATTCAACGACACGGCTTGATTATTGGCTTTTCTCCTGCAGAAACATCGTCTATGGGTGGGGCCGGCGGCTCCTATTGCCTTGCTGCGGGCGCAGTCCGCTTCATTCGCGTTGCGGTTTTGGACCCGACCGGAGAATCATTGCATATTATTCATCCATCCGCCCAAGAAAAGCGCTATGCGCTTTCAGCGTTCCAGGACACTTTCCTCGCATAGCCAAGAAAGCGCCCGCGTGCAGAGAATCCAACGTATTTTGTTATCCGAGCTAGAGAACGCTATGCGTTCTCCAAGCGCAAAGCGCGCCGGTGGCCAGAAGAAAGCAGAAAGCGCTTTCGCCAAGCTAAGAGAATAAAAAAAAGAAGGAGAAAAAGAAAAGTATACCCGACCCTAGGTTATGCTTTATATAAACCGATTTTGAATTCATGGTATGGTAGATTGGCCATGGAAATTAAACTTAAAACCTCTTTCGAGACTAAAACGGGTAATCACGTAAGTGAGACTGTTAATCGTATTACAAACCCACCCCTACTGGGCAAGTTTAGTCACAAGTTTTCTCAGCAGAGCCATAATAAGCGAGATCCTACATTAAAGGAGGCGGCTAAAGGGTCCCTGGTGGTTGTCTCGGTTACTATGGATGGTTCCATTACATCAACATCGTTGAGGGAGGTTCTAGACAACATTAACGGGCCTCTAAGATAAATGTATAATAAAAGTGGTGTGGCTAGTCTCGTGGGTGACGTAGAGTACCCGGAGGGGAAGGGGTGTACATCTTTCTCATATTCCTGGAGGACGCGCGGGCAGTTGGATCTTGAAGAAGGTAAAATATCTGCCATGGCTAATATCCACAATTTTAGCGGTTGAAAGATGATAATAATTTCCTTGAATGGTTTGAATCCACTGCAATGAAACCTGCTGTAAATGTTTTTAATGAAAGTAGAGCCTTGACAGGTCTAGTATCTGTTTACAAGGGGTCCTCTTATGGATTAATCAAACTCAACAAATATATAACCACTCAATACGATTTTCAACGACGATTTCTTACTCCGAAGGACCCCGAGTACGGTATAAAAGATAACGACGAGGAGTACATCACAACAAAACCTTGGGTTAGGGCTGAGGATATGAGGATCTTTACCAGGAAGTACGTCGAGGGTTACCTCTTTCCTTTTCAAATACATGACAAAGTATTTATTTCAAATTATGACTACGTAGCTAGAATTGACAAGGTTAGTAAGGTTTAAAGAGCGCGTTCTAAAGATAAAGAGGGCTCGGTTGAGATACAATCTTACCCACGACAACCTTGATGGGGAAGGATTTCTTTTTGTGTACGAGGTACGCTTGAACGGCTGTGCTGGATTAGTAGTAGCGGAGAATAAGTTGATAAGTCGTTTAATTTTGAATCTATTTGAGTGTAGAGGCCCGAAGGGTTATAGGGTGTGTGCATATTTGATGTTATAGAATAATTTATTTAAGAAATGATGCAATAATAAGAAAGCAGCAATTTACATGAAGAATATAGAAAGAAGCAATTTACATGAAGAATATAAGAGAATTCATACTAGTAACATTGTCACATGTAGAGAATCGAGGCTTTACTAGGGAAGAAGCGAGAGATCGAATGAAGGAGTTGTTCGAATGCATTAGTATAGTAGTAGCGAAGGAGAGACATAGCGAAGAAGGTTATCATTACCACATTGGGGTGATAAATAGTGATGCTAGCAGATATACAGCGACAAGTAAGATACGCGAGGCATTTCCAGAGTTTGAAGGAAGGCAGTGCAACGTGAGTTTTCAGAAGGGTTGGAATAGTATATGTAGATATGTTACGAAGCAGGACAATGAGCCAGCCGCTTTGCTGGGGTGAAAGCTTGGATGAAATAAGAGCACGAGTAATAGCATCATCGAGTAAACGTTAGGGCCCCGAGCTAATAAGACTCCTTCGTTCGAAGAAGACTTGGGAGGAGGTGTTGGCGGACGACGAATGGGGGGATAAATAAATGCCTTTCTTCCTACAACTCAGTTCGTAGTGTATTCGCAGACTTACGTGCAACAGAGGAAACGGAGCATTTTTCCCTAAGTTATCAGCGTACGTGCATGAGAAAGTGGGCAAGGCGTATACTAGGGAAGATTTGATAGAGAAATGGCCGGCTATGGAATGGCTGGTACACAATCTATGTAAGAAGCGACACTTGAAGCAGCAGTTGCTGATAATGGGGAAACCTAATACGCACGCATAAGACCAATCTAGTGCAGGCGCTAGGGTAATTTCCAGATGTATATTTTGTCCCGAGGCGATATGGAGACTTAAGTAATGCGAACAACGAAGCGGAGTTGTGGGTTATGGACGAGTTGAAGGTTTTCCTATGGACATACGTTGAATATGCTATTGGATGGACAAAAGGGGTTATTCGATCGTAAGTATGAACGGTGAAAACAAAGAATGTGCCTATAATTATGGTGACTAATAAATAATATCCAAAGTATGCTGGTGTTGCCCAGGCGGCTTTTGAGAGTAGAGTGTTGGTAGTAAAGTTCACAAGTGAATTGAATAATTATATAGAAGCTTGGGTATACCCTGTATAATAAGTTGTGCAAGGAGAACTTGTTGTTGCAGTATGGAGAAGCATACGTGGCGGACTTGTAAGGTAAAAAAGTGCCTTTACAGCTAACAGAGGGATCTTGGGAGGAAGAGAGTAAGACGATCTATCTAGGGGAAAGGCCGGATGTGATAATAGGTTACGATCCGAGGGGGGGGAGATAAAGTACTTGGCACCGAAGGAAGCATTGTTGCGTTTCCCGGTGCTTAAGAATAAAGTGGGACGCCCGAATAAATGGGTAAATGCGGCGAATAGGGGGAAGGTGAAGAAGTAGTGAGGGATATTCCGCTCGAGGGGGGGCTACCCCTCGGGAGCATAAGAAACGGGGTAGCCCCCCTCCTCCTATTCCGTAAAATGAAATGAACGAGGAACAACTAATTCTCCGCTCTAATCGTGTATCCTATCCGTACCCAAGTGTATTTGGAGCATCCAAAAAAGGATGTAATTTCAGAGTAAAAAGCTTAAATGCTAACTCGGGGCCACGAATAAATTAATATTGAGAAAGAGGTAAATTATGAACTTCCTCACAGCAGCTATTTGCTCGTGCTCAATTTTGGTAATGTTATCCATGACATTCAGATGTTATTTCCACATATTTGGTGCCTTAGCTTTACCTACTATTATTTGGTAGGTTTTCCCTCTGAGAAGCAATTCTCAACGCTACGTCATTTAATTAAGATTGTTTTGTGGTTCTATTTATTATTTTTGTTATTATTCAGGTCTTTTTTTGTTTCTTTCCTCTATGCTTCTTTTGCTCGGGGTCTACTACAGAACGAAAGGAGATGATCAAAAACCTTCACCAGTGTTTTTTATTATATATTGACTTTTTGTTTACGAATATAGAGACGAAGGTTTTTTTTGTCTTGGTCACTTCTTCTTCGATGTTAATAAACGTATTTTTGATAAATATGCTCCTTTGTGAGCTTAGGCCTTTTTGTCAGACTTAAAATTATGTAGTGGATTAGAGGGGCTGTGTCCTTTCCATCCATCCCCGACGAGTAACGTGACTTTGCCTTGCCGGAGCCTTGTCGCTTAAGGTTCACTAGGTTTTAGTGAGCCGACCAAATAAGTCACTTTGAAGCAATTATCAGCGCTGCGTCATGGAATTCGGTTTGTGTTTTTTTTTTTCTCGCAATTCTTTGTGTTTTTCTAACTCGGATCACAGAATACATAGAGGGTTCAACTGCAGAGCCTTAGTTTCCCTCTCTCACAATATAATCAAGTGCTTTCCGACCGAACTTAGGGATGGTGACCCCGGCTCAATCCATAGTAGGGGTCCGTGGAGTAGGAGCGTAGGCCCCTGCCCTCCAAACTGCCGCCCTTTCAGCTCGTAAAGCATTCCCTTCTTAATCTAAACCTTGCGGTTCTTGCCAAAGGAAATCAAGCGTCGAACACGGTCTGCCCAGTCTACCCTAGAGTGGAGACAGATACGTCGGATCGTCCGTTTCTCTTGATAGAACAGTACAATCCAGGGCTGGATAGAACAGTAGAATCCGGCGGGGCCCCTGGGTAGTAATAGGGCTTCTGCTGAGCTCTCCGTCCCCGACTCACAGAGGTCCCAGTTTTTTCTACCTCCTAGCAAGGTTCTAGGTCTTTGCGCGGATGTCGGATCTCTTCGACTTGATCTGTATAGACTGCCCTAGGGTTCCTCGAATATACGCCCCGGTTCGCCAATTGCCTACTAACCATTTGCACACCACTATATCCTACGGTCCTAGGTTTTTTTGCTCCATCTGCTTCCGAGCGCATTATCCCAACCGTATTTTAAGTTTTTCGTGGGCAGGCCCCAGGGTTCCCCAGCTACCTCTCCAGCTTTGGCTACGACATTACTGTGATAACTAGGGTAGCTCACACTCGGGATTAACCCTGTTGAGGTAGTGCCGTAAGCCAGAGTAGCTCTGGCGGCCTGGGGCGCACCAGTTCAGTTCACCCATGGTTGTTCGCAACCTATGCCTTTAACCGTGTGCTTTCCCGTGTGACAGTTTTGGCGCAGGGGCGGGAGTCCCGGAACCACCTACATGGGGCATTTTGCCCCCCCCAGGAGCTCTGGCCAAAACTAGCACATATGGTTTTTCCCGCTGCGCCCTCGTATTCTTACGGTAGCTCTCTAAGCTAAGGAAATGAGCCATGCGTTTTTTTTTTTTCGGTTGGGCCCCTTCCTTGCCAGGTCTAGGCTAGCTGCTGTTGGGTGTCGGGTAGCAATATTGGACCATACGTGTAGGAAATGGCTGGGAGGTGGCCCAAAAGTAGGGTTTTGGACCTGTTGTTTTAGCAGGCAAATTACTCTCTTGTATCAGCCGCCTGCGGTTTGAACAGGCAATTTTCTATTTTTGGTTACCCCCAACGCCCGTTAAGGCTGCTCGGGAAGCATAATAAGTGATATTTACGGGTAAAAAAGCAATCTTTTCCTATAATATCTATGGAAGAAAATGAATCAAAAGAGTAGTCGAAGTTTACGACTCGACGTACTATTGTAGTGTCCTCTCTAGGTGATGGATCTGCAATAGCAATTTGTAATCCTTCGGGCTCAGATCTTGGTGTAACATGTTTAAACGTTCGTTGCAATTCCTTACTAATAAAAAAAAAATTGAACGTTTTAACATGCAATCATTTCTTTCCTGCTCTAGTTGTTTTAAAGTTTTGATCTTTGCCATTGTTTTTCATTTACGAAATCTTCTCTCTTAGCCTACTGGACTCATTATGCCAGAGCTCATTTTGATGAGATCTAAATCCGTCCAATATTGTAGAGGGAGTAAAGCTCGTACACCATCTCTGGGATTGTAATCACTTCCTGTACTAGTATATCCTGGGATTGTGTATCTAGCTCCGAATCTGCCTGAAAGTTGGTGGGTTAAATCCGCTTGGCCCTCCAGAACCGTTTTCTTCTCTGCCCCCCCCCCTTGTTCTCCAAAGGCAAAAGAGAGTGGGGGCGAATAAAATAAAGCGCTTGGCGTTTTATGCGCTCCGCCACCATTGTTCCTCACTCCGCGAGGAACATAGTTCTACAAAACTTTGTTTGTGTCCGCTTTTTTTTTCTCATTCGATTGTTCTTTGACTTACGAGGGACGCTGTTATGAACAATCGCCAATGGTTCCTGCTCCGCGGGGGGTGGGAGGGGACCAAAAAAGTCTTGCGTAGCAAGACTTGAGCGGAAGGATGTATCATCATATATAATGTTATCATGTTCAGTAGAACCGATAGAGGTATCATCATATATAATGTTCAGTGGCACCGATAATTCTGGTCATAAAGGGCGAAACTTAGAGCCTTAGGGTCGAGAAAATAATTTTGCATATATCATTCGGCCCTCGAAAAAGCGGCCTTTTCAATGTTCGCAGGATAGCATAAGTAAATCACCAGGCTCATAATCGGCAATGTGGTAGGTTTAATTACTTGGTTCGCGAAGCGAACCAAGTTGGGCTTTTTTGGCCCCTAATATTGCCCTGGGCAGCTGGGATCTTATAATATGGCAAGGAGGAAAGCTGACCTCACGCGTTCTGCCAATACTGAACGCTACACGACGCGCTTTGCTTACATTACTATAAATCATCGCGAGAAATGACAGCCAGAAATCATCAAGCGATAATTGATCATGCATCAGGCAATAAATGACAGCCAATAATTATCATAAATGAATCATAAATCCACCTGGCAAGAAATGAAAGCCTTGAATCATAGATAAATCAAACCTCTCTTTTATCCTATGGCCTTTCACCGCAGGCAGCCTGTTCACGGATAGAGTAAATGTAACTCATCAGGCTCATAATAGGCAATGTGGTAGGTTCGAATCCTGGGTGGATTAAGTCCACTTCGCTGGGCTTTGGCCCACCACAACTCCTGTCTTGCCCGCTGGAGCTATGGGGCCAAAAAAAAGCACCCCAAAGTTTCAAGCTTCTGCCGAAGGCTTGTTATTATGGACTTTTATGCACATCTGCAAAGACCCATTCTGTATCGATAACCGTGAATTATTGAATAGATAAATAGCCGCCTGGCAGAGGCTAGGGTCTCTTCGCTAGCCAGGAATAAAGAAAAGGAATACCTTAGAAGAAAGAAACAAGCTTATTTATTTATCCTCCGTAGCTCATTTTTTTATTGCGAAGTGTTTGTAATGCAAGCATTCTTAGCTCAGTTGGATAGAGCAACAACCTTCTAAGTTGAAGATCACAGGTTCGAGTCCTGTAGGATGCAGAAAGTGCACATTGGATAATATACCTACCGTAATGCCTCTACTTGTTCGATTATTCCTTAACCTCTACTTGTTTTATTAGTCCATTGGAATAGGAACACCCCCTACCCCCTAAGTAACAAACATGGTTACACGCATGAATTGACCAATATATCACCGGAGTCCTTTGAAAAAAGCCCGGAAAGTAAAAGCTTACTCATCATGGGGAGAGTGGCCGAGTGGTTAAAAGCGACAGACTGTAAATCTGCTGAAAGTTTTCTACGTAGGTTCGAATCCTGCCTTTCCCAAAGCCGAAGTCTACTTCGTTTTTTCAATTTGAAGCGAAGGACTTGTTTTTTTTCTTCCGAGGGGTGTTATTTCCGTGATAGGAAAGGTAACGACATGGATACACGCGCGCGAAAATGGGTTGCTTTACCACTCGAAGAGGCAAATTGGTCGACGCACGTAGAGAGCTCGGAAGCATCTCCGAGACACCCGAAGTCTCCTTCCTTTGAAAGCCCAAGCTAATGCAAAGCAGGAATAAATTTCTCTGTGAATAGCGGATGCTAGCTTTACTACCATTCTTTCATGTTGGTAATACCGTCGTAGCAAACCATACAACGGCAAGAGCACGCATGGGTGCCTGGATATTGATAAAGCACTTTATACCGGGCTAACGGCTAGTGACGGAGGTGTTTATTCACTAACGAGTGTACCCGAATGGGGTAAACTTGCAAGGTTAGAAACCTTAAATGACATAAGTAAATGGTATGATCCAAAACGTGGACGGGTTTTGGTTAGTCTTGGAAATGTCGACTGGGAAAAGTCTTCTAGGCAAAAGAGGATTTACTCAATACTCAAATAATGCAGGATATTGATGAATCGGCATATTCTCCTCTAAAAAAGAATCTTTGGCTTCGGTACAAGCTAAAATGACCTCTCTTCACTATCGAACACGAAATGGAAAATACTTTTTCTAGATTCTAAAGGAACCTAGACCCGAAAAGCTATGCCCTTTTACGACATAATAGTATTCTTTACGAGATAAATAAGAGGTGCCAATTTTTCTGAAGTAGTGTCGGACTACAAACGTAAGCGCGGGAGGTGACCGTGAATAATTCACTGTGGGTAGCCCGGGCCGGGGACGGGGCTAATTCCGTACGAAACAGGGGAGTCGGCCTTCGGCCCTCCCCCGGGCAAGCCGGAAAACGCGTTATTTCTCCACCCTGGACCTAGAGGCTGGAAAGCTTTCTTCGAACCTCATTTTGTAGGGGTATGGATACCGTAATGCTATCCACTCTCAGGTAGTGGTCATCCGATCTGTTACGAGTACGGCTAGGTTACGGGCCCGAAACACAGTCCCACAGAATCGGGGTTTTGCACCTCTAGCCGAGTCGCAGACCGGTCATAATTTCGCGAGGGTACAAGCTCAACTCAGATTGACCGGACTATCAATAACCATCACCCGGGCCGCCGCCCCACGGGGTGGCGCCGGCGAGGCTTGGAAGGAGACCACTCCTAACCATTATCTGGATGGAGGGTCTCATAAGTGGAGTGAACACTTGGCAGATGAGGGCGTCTCCTCTCACACAGATCCCTTTGGGGAGGAGTACACCTTGTCAAGCGAGTAGAACGGTAAAGCCGAACAAAACTACTCGACTAGACTTGGGGTTGGGAGCCTCCTCCGCGGTAACGCGCATGTACGGTTCTCTGTTTTGAGCAGCGAACGGAGATGGCCGCTTGCTCTTACTCTCGCCTTCTGACGCCTGGTGGGCTAAATTAATTGATCCAATATGCAGGCTTTGTTTTATCTTGATTCCAAATTACCCTAATATGGTACTATTGTTATACTGTAAAGCCTTAGTTTTTTTTTCGCCTTTTTTGGGCGGGCGTTTTACTTCCGGCCACCCGATGGATAACTTCGTATACTTTCTAATAATAATAAATCCATGGCATGACTCCGAAATACGAGATGCCCCGCATTCATCGGGTTCTACTCAGCTCTATATAAGTATGAGCAAAAAAAGTTGTTTTTTCCTCCCTCACCTCTTGGTTATTTTAGTTACTCACGCAGACATTTCTGGACTCATACGTTTTCTAAATGTTTTATTATACAGTAAAGTAAAAGCAACCTGTTTGTTTTTCTCATTTTGCGTCTTTTTATGGGCTCCGCCGCGCCCCTCCCCGGGGGGGAGTAAAGACCCCAGGGTCCCGCGAATTTCCAGGTTTGACCCGAAATGGGAGGTTTTTTGCAAAAGAGAACCATTCCAATTTCGATTTGGGACTTCATCTCTGTAAAAATGCCTGGAATATTCTCGGGGCTTTGTGGGCCGAAAAAGAGAGATCCCGTAAGGATGATAACCAACCTTATTAGGTTCGAAGAGAGAATAATTTTGCAGCCGGGGGAGCTTGCTTATTCGCCGCGAGCAGGAGGCAATTTTTATTCCTCCGCGTTCTCCTCTCTACCCCTATAATAGCTCTTTACCCCTAGCATAGCGAAGGTTTTGGCAGGGTGGAACGATCAAAGCTTAGCCGCGGCGGCCCATAAGAACCATCAGGATTATGCCTGATAAGGCGTAATAAACTCAAAAAAACCACGTGATTTGTGGAATGACTGCCAAAATATGTATTGTGATTAAATCTTTTGAGAATCAAAGGCCGGGGCATCTGCATAACACACGCGAGATTGAATTGCCTAAAAAACAAATCTTATATGCAGTGTTACGATCACCTCATATTGGTCAAAAGTCTGGAAAACAATTCGAAATGAGGATAAAACAATTGCTGGTCATTGAAAGGGAAACGCAAAAATTGCGCGAGAAGTTGCATTGGTCAAAACTCCATGCGACTCGAAGGACATAAGACAATGCGTATAGCCCTTGGTTTATATCGCCATCCCAGAGGGTATGCTCCTACTTCCCTCACCAGGCGTTCCTGGTAACTGGAAGGTATGGAAGTGTGGAAAACATTTACAGAAGTTTATGATAGAGCATACGCATCTGCTAGGAGTGGCAAGACTATTGATCAACGCTAGTTAACTGTGCGACGACGCTTCGTAAAAGCGCACCAGACAGAGAGCTGTAATTGTAGGGCCGGCTCCACTTTGTTGGCGGCGAAGAATGAGCCAACAAAGCAATGTGATTTGGGACGCGATGTTTAGTTGCGTGCCTCGATCGGCAAATATCACCGGAGTGAGGCACAAGATCGCCAAATCTTGCCATAGAGTCAACCTGTCAGCGAGGTAACCCCACGGGCTCCCCGGGCAAGGGAGGTTTGGTTGTGAGATCAAATACCGCCCAGTGGGCAGAAGAAGACGATCCAAGAAGGCGAAAGCTCACCCGGAAAAACAAAAGGCTGATAAGTCGAAAATTCGCTGCTGACTCAAATCTTGAGTGACAAAACACTATTACCAGGCTACTCAATTTAATCAACCACGCGAAAGTACGCAGCGGTCAATACCGCAAGCAGTGTGCGCGTGGATATTGGTCAATCGCAAAGTCGCAACAGACGCAACGCAACTCACAGTGTGGCAGAACACTCTAGTAATAGCATAACCGCTGGAGCCTGGGCAACACTGGTTGCCTGGGCCTTCTTCTTCGCCACTTGAGCCGTATGCGGGGAGACTTGCACGTGTGGTTATTAGGGGGGAGAGGAACCCTCTCGCGGTATTCTTTGATGTGTGGAGCTTCGCCTCTGAAACCCGATGACGCTTCGCGTCCTGCCGGGGCGCCTATGCTGGGCAGTAATCCAACTCCCGCCTACTCCTCAGGAGAGGCTATGCTGCGGAGTCCGGAAAGTGGCTTGTTTATAAGTGTAGGTAGACTAATCTCGACAATGGCCGCTCCTACTATGGTTTTTTATTTTCATCACGGGTTGCCGCCCCTACTCAAGTACACCGAGAATCAACGGTGAAAGGGAGCGTATGGGGGGGGATGAACAATCTGTGGTCACCGACTTACGTCGGTTAGGCCTAGATAGCCGCCCTATTCAGGCTGAGCGGGTTGACAAGGATGACAAGTACAAGGAGGGTACTGGTGACGAACAAGGATACACTTATGGGGATGAATGGAAAACCCGCCACAGAAAAGGGAGAGTGGAAAGAATGATTACCTAGATTTATCCCTTAGTGAGGAATGTAGTTATGGCTTTTTTCCGCAAAAGGAAGCCGGTGCTGCTTGCCCGGCGAAATCAACCAACCTTATTTGTGGACCTAAAGCAAAGTTTTATAACCCGATAGAGATCGTATCAGCAGACTACAACACCCTGATTGCGGCCTACCAGAAGCTGAAGTCGAAACCGCCGGGCAATATGACGCCCGTAGAGAGCCCGCGGAATATACACCGAAAAGTATTGACGAAGATAAAGAAGGTATCAACCTAGAATGGTCCCGGAAAGCCCAAGATAGCCGGGTTCTTATGTGTTTCAACAGGTCAGACCAGAAAATTGACCGAAATCCAGAACTTTTCTGAATCATTCTGTACAAAATCTCTTTCGTAATTAGTAGACAAATAAGATAGATCGTAAGAAACAAAATCGATGATAGCAAACAACACCAAAAGCATTGGACATTCAAAAAGAACTCATGCAAAAAGAAAGACAAAAAGGATTAGTGTATGCACAACCTATTAAATTAAAACGAATTCTCTCTAAGATTCATGGGTGCTCTCATGAAGAATATACGCAATTGTCACAAAACACTGAAGATATAGAATTGCTACTCATGCCACGGACAACTAAGTAAATTCGCGTCACTTTCTAGATTCGCTAGAAGTTTGAGTAGCGAAGACTAAGCTGCTAAATCAGAAATCCCTTTCCTTTTGGAACTGAATAATTTTTTTAAGCAAATGCTTAGAATACTCGGAGATCGTCATAAAACCATCGGTAAAAGGTAAGCGAACTGTTACTAAGAGCCACCGCCCGCCTGAATTAGGCAAAGCCAATGCTTTACTGCGGAAGGCTACAAGGTTTGGGGTAACTACAATTGGGATTTTGCCCAAGTAGTTCCTGCACAAACAAGGACCGAGGCTTTGATGAAATCACTCGAATAGCTGCCTCCAGCTGTTGATGTGATCTCTCGTCAGGAGAGAATACCCTCAATACAGGGAATAGGTCCGTTTGGATGCAGGACCTTTTGTTTGTTGAAAGTCCCAAAACGGCAGGACAATTACGTCAGCATACCAGCAAATCCTACTTCAGTTCCTTGGAAACATACCAGATACGTTTGGAAATGGAAGATTTTCCGAAACCAAAATCTAGAAATCTCTTGGCTGCTTACCAAAGACTTTCGGAGATGTAAAACTCTCCGAAAACAACTATTTCCATTCTCCAAAGAAAAAAAAAGATGGTCTGTATCTTCCTTATGTGACCTGGGGCGGGATCCTCACGTCGCCAGAAGGCAAGATCTTCGACGGATCGATAAGCTACTACTAGTAGACCCGAGGATTTCACTAGCGGCGAAGAAGTTTCTCGGGGTCCTGGCTTCTGCTCCAGCGAAGTCTCCTATCTATAGAAGACTGCCAAAGAAACTGGCACGAAATTACTTCAACACTTGTTCACTCCCTTCGAGTTTACTTGAGTTGGCGACAAAACCCTTTGGCGTAATTTCGGCTCATACATTTGTAGTAGGGATCTATCGTGGCGTGACGTTTTATTTCCTCACACATATGTTATTTGCTTGCAGCAAAAATCTATAGTTTTGCTCGGGATTTCTAGGAAAAAAAAGAGTAAACACTTATGTTACAATCTCTAGCTCCATTTCATTCCAATCTCAGTGGTCTTATTTTGTGCCCTTTGTTAGGAAGCATTATTCTTTTTGCTATCCCTGATTCAAGAATACGACTGATACAAAGTATTGGTCTGTGCACTTCTTTGATTACTTTTTTGTATCCTCTTCTTTTTTGGGTAAGGTTTGATAATTCTACTGCCAAATTTCAATTTGTGCAAACCATTCGATGGCTTCCTGATTCAAACATCAATTTTTCTATAGGTATAGATGGTATCTCTCCATTCTCTGTGGTCTTGACCACGTTTTTAATTCCTATTTGCATTTCAGTGGGTTGGTCCAGTATCAAGAATTATAAAAAGGAATATACGATAGCATTTCCAATTCGTGAATCTATCATGATTGCTGTTTTTCGCATGCTGGATCTTTTACTTTTTTATGTTTTTCCTGAAAGCGTGTTAATCCCTATGTTGTGCGGAGCTGAGCATCAGATATTCGCTGGGATAAAGCCCTCCGCAGGAGTCTTGTGCAGTAAACCCCACCGGGCGGGTCGAATCTAAGTAGTCCCCGCGAAGCTTTCGGTGAAGGGTAGTCTTGTGTGTAAGCATAGCATTTTTGGTCGAACCCGTCGGATGACCTTCTTGAGATTAGGGGGGGTACTTCGCTTCGAAACGGGTACCTCGCAAGACTTCACTCTGCCTACTCGAGTATTGTATGGACATGCAGGGAAGGGGGCTCCTAGGTGGAGGATAATGAAGTTTGGCTGCGAGAAAACAATTTTCGTCAAGTCTAGGGGGGTGCAGACACACTTGCGCGAATTTCGGGTGACGGCTACAAGGGCGGCGGGGAGGGAAACTGTACCCGACGCCCCGGGATGAACGTAAACTCGTCAGCTACGCGTTGGGTTGACAGGGATAATCGTACTGGTCTTGAGACAAAGCTGCAGCGGGTTGGTAACTCCGTCGGGAAGCCATTGGCGGGGCCATAGAATGAGTCGCTGAAACGGACCGACCCGTTGAGTATAATTATGGACAAATGCTATTGGCAGCCAGGATCAATTTAGACTGGTAACATGGGTAGAGACCTGGAGGGCGAAACGGAACGAAAAATGGTTTGGTTTGAGAGGGCGGCCTCACTGCACCTCCTTATAATAGGTGCGTAAAGTTAAAGCCCCGGCCAAAGAAATAAGGGAGAACTCAAAGCGCTCACAGTAGTAGTAGCGCCATGGCCTACTACGGTCATCGGGAGGCCATAAGGCAAGTGCTCGAATACATATGTTTTGTATATGTGTATGATCCCTCGCCATAGCTGAAAATATTAAGCCGACTTCTCTTCTAGGCCGAGTATGAAAGAGTCGCAACCTTTGAAGTTACATAAGCACAAGGCCTAGGGCGTAGCTTGATGAAGAAGGGCCGCAGCAGGGCTTCGTTGCCTGAAGAAACGATCCGGTACTGACCACACAGGCCGCACGCTTCCGGAAAAAGCCAAGCGTTTTCTTGGACGAAGTAACAACGAAAGTTTAGGGCGGGCGATGACAATTTTGGTTTTGTCATTGAACATTTCCTGGTTGCCCGTGGTCTTCGATGATTTGAATCATCCACGCTCGTGCCGCTCCTCGCGGAGTAAAGCTCACGTCCTAACATCTGGTTGAAGAACACGGAGCAATTTCGCACGAGCTCCGACAACAGAAAGAAGGCCTGTCAGCAGGTCGCATGCTCGTGTGGGTAGGATTTTCCATCAATATCAAGCTATAAGTCGACATGAAGACTGATAATTTTGAACGAACTGGATCGTGGGCTGGAGTCCATACGTAAAGTAATGTACATCGCGTTGAACCTACGGTCCTGACTTACTTCGAGTCGAGGGCGCAGCGTCAGGCCACCATCCAATATGTATCTGGCTTCTCGTCGTGAGGAAAGACGGGAGCTAACACTAATAAGAGGAGAGCCGGCCGGAGGGAGGGAGGTCCCACGTACGGTTCGTAAGCCAAGTCTGCGCACTAAAGCCCGGGCTTATATTAACTTACTAAAGTACGACCGCGTGGTGGGAGGTCTCGCCAACTTCACTGCCAATCGCGGCGGAAGTAGAATACCTTGGGCTTACCTAATAATGAAGGAGTTGCCGCCTTGAAAGTCCACTGCAGCAGACTATTCATCGCGGGCATAAACGCCACGGGACGGTATTCTCTAACAGCGTATCATCGCCGCTCGGCCATCAACTCAAAGCTGCTGGAGGGCGCATCGGGCTGCAAGTCCTCTCCACCAAGCAATGGAAGAAGATCAAAGCCTCGTTCGTAAACGACGCTGGGCAAAAAGAAGCTCGTCCTTCGGACTTATACTTGATCTTCCTGGCTAGTGTTATCTTGGTGGTGTTCAGTGCAGAGGGGTTTGTTCGCGAAGCGGGATCTGCTTGTGGTTTCTTCGAAGTAGGGCTCTGAAGCCCCGAAAGTGCTTCCCTTTATTATTATTAGAAATAACCAAGATATTACCGAACGAGTTTCGGACTAGCTTGCGCACGCGGTACATCTGAATCCGTTGTCACAACCCCTGATTGCACTCCCCACAGATGATAACGCTCCTGGAGAATCGTAATGAGGCCCAATAAGCCAGCCTCTTCGCATCCAACGCTTCTTTCTTTTCTGAGAACGCCCAAAAGGCTCTCCAAACGCTTGGCGTTTTACTTTACGAGAGCCGAAAGGAAACGCCTTGAGCCGGAGCTTGATGGCTAAAGGTTGTCGCAACATCTGCAGTACAGGAGACCTTTCGCAACGAGATAACAAAACAAGCAGCAGAGAAAACAATAATTTTTTCTCTCTGAGGCCTTTCTTCGAACCTTGCCGCTAACGCTCGAGAGGCGGGCTACGTGGGTTAGACGGGCCTTTATTTTCGATGATGAGTCCCCCACTATCTTGGAGCCTTTGGAGTAGTCAACAGGCGTCTTGATCTCACTGCTTCGCCTTCCAATTCGATCCAAACCTTTCTTTTTATCCTGACGACTTCTTTCAAACTCCTCCTCAGGCCCTACATCCGATGGAGACAACCGAGCATTCAGCGACTCCCCCGTTTTTTTTTCCAAAAAAACGGGTATCTTGCCCCAGCTTAGGCGTTTTCGGGAAAGCAGTAACTCCTCCTTCTCTCGGAGGCTTTCCCATGCTCTCTTTGAGAGGTTGGCCTTTGGCCTGCTGATTTTACGATGCCAAGGGCAGACACCCTAAAGTCATTTCTGACTTTAGCCCATTCATCAGCAGCTATCTCGAGACGGAGCCGTATGATGCGAGAGTACCACGTACGGTTCTCTGAGGAGGGAGTGGGTACCCTTCCCCTGACCCACCCATTACGGGGAGATGAAGCGGAGGGCCCATCCCTTACTCTCCCATTATTATAGGGATATGGGGTTCTAGACAAAGAAAGATACAAGCAGCATATCAGTTTTTTTTATATACTTTACTTGGATCTGTCTTCATGCTCTTAGCTATTTTACTTATTTTTTTCCAAACAGGAACCACCGATGTACAAATATTATTAACCACAGAGTTTAGTGAGCGGCGCCAAATCCTGCTATGGATTGCTTTTTTTGCTTCTTTTTCCGTAAAAGTGCCTATGGTACCGGTTCATATTTGGTTACCCGAAGCTCATGTAGAGGCACCTACGGCTGGATCTGTAATCTCGGCAGGAATTCTTTCAAAATTGGGAACCCATGGTTTTTCAAGATCCAGCATACCCATGTGTCCTGTAGCGACACTCTATTTCACTCCTTTCATTTATACTCTAAGCGTAATTGCTATTATATATACTTCCTCGACTACAATAAGACAAATTGATCTGAAGAAAAATATTGCCTACTCTTCAGTAGCCCATATGAATTTTGGGACTATTGGTATGTTCAGTCTAAACGTACAGGGAATTGAAGGTAGCATTTCACTCATGTTAAGTCATGGACCAGTTCCTTCAGCTCTTTTTTTACGTGTTGGTGCTTTATATGACCGACATAAGACTCGACTTGTTAAATATTATGGAGGTTTAGTAAGCACCATGCCAATTTTTTCCACCATTTCTTTATTTTTTACTTTAGCCAATATGAGTTTACCAGGTACTAGCAGCTTTATTGGGGAATTCCTTATTTTGGTAGGAGCTTTCCAAAGAAATAGCTTAGTGGCCACATTAGCAGCACTTGGGATGATTTTAGGTGCAGCTTATTCTCCTTGGCTATATAATCGTGTGGTTTTTGGTAATTTCAAACCCAATTTCCTCCATAAATTTTCCGATTCAGATAGAAGGGAAGTTCTCATATTTCTACCTTTTATTGTTGGAGTTATTTGGATGGGTGTTTACCCCGAAGTGTCCCCAGAGTGTATGCATACTTCCGTAAGTAACTTAGTGCAACATGGAAGATTTGATTAAAAAAAAAAAAGAGGTTCGAAGAGATGTTTGAGCATGATTTTTTAGCGCTTTTTCCGGAGATCTTTCTTATCAACGCAACCCTCATTTTGCTAATTTATGGAGTTGTATTTAGTACCTCTAAAAAATATGATTATCCACCGTTAGTACGTAATGTGGGTTGGCTTGGTTTACTTAGTGTTGTGCGCCTAGAAGGGTGCGTTTTGGAATGCGAAGGTTGAAAGCAATCGCTCGGATGGACTCCCTAACCTAATGCGAAGTCAGCAAACCGCAGGGAACCAAAGCATGGGTACTATTCGCGTTTCGCCGCAAGGCTAATCGTACGCAACAAGAGCAAGGTAACACCGGGAGGTGTGCCGGAAGGCACATGAGTCCGAACGCTATTCATGTGCGACCAACCCTCCGGAAGTAACTGTAAGGAACAAGGTTTACGAAAAAAAAACGGTCCCAAACGGCAAGTCAACGACCAAACGTGCAAACTAGGGATCATCCAAATGGACTCTTCTATAGGGATCGACTTCCAGAGAAGTGGGGCATAGCCGCCCAGTCCTTGGAGACCGAGGCTTTGGCCGAAGAAAGTACGGATGACAGATCCTGCCATAATGTACTCCGACCATTACACCGGACAAACTGAGTCGAGCATACGACGATGCCCCTTAGCGTGAAGAGCTCAGAGGAAAGGGCAGTATGTGATAATGCAATATTCTGGAAACACGCGGAAGCGTTCCCGACGGGTGTGCTGCGCCGCGTCGTCTGTCAAAGGGGCATCGGAATTAGATAGAGCAAATTAGGAGAATGCCAATAGAGGTTGACAGACTGGGTTATTATTATTGCCCGATCGAGTCTCATATGAGACAACTAAAGTTAACCCCAAGGCTGGCTACTATTGTAGCCAAGGAACTGGCAATAGGACTTCAGCAAACGGGATAGGCATGAGAGAGATCTACCCCATGAGTTATGGGGAATATATGCTATCTGGAACTTGCCAAACAGCCAACTTCCTCACCTGTACAGCGGTAGTAGGTTACTCTTGTGATGTGGTGCCCAAGGGCTGACGAGTAAAGCTGCTCACCTGGGAATCCTATTCTAGGATATTTTCCTAGGCATAAGCCCGCCCTGGACATGCCATAATAGGCGCTCTAGCCTCCAAGTGGATGGAAACGCTTGACTCGCGGAGCAAGATGCATTGCGACTTACTCCTCTGTGGACGGGCCGTTGGAGGAGCGAGCCTCTTTTCTAGTAGGTCCCAAAGTGGTGAATGTAATGCTCCAACTTGGTAAAGCAACACAGCGCATAATTACCGCCCACAGACCCGAGCTCACTGAATGCCGAATGGAGTTCTTCATGCCAACGACACTTTCTACGTAGTATGTCCAACCCTTCTTTCTCAAGCCAAAAAGGTGGCTCTGCCCCCCAGAATAAAGGACGAAGTGCAACGGTTGGTAATTGCAAAGCGAACTTTAATAAGTCTAGACGTAGTTAATACACCCTGAATCAGGGCTGAAATATGGCATATGCCTCATACTACTCCGGACACAAATCAGTGTTCAAAAGGATCGTTCGTGCGGGACACACCACATCCTACGGTTTAGGCCCGGTAGTTCCCGTAAATCTGAAGAAATTATCATGGACGAGCCACATGCAGGAAAACTTGCACGTGTGGTTCTGACCGGGGGGGGAAGAGGAACCCTATCGGTATCTAATAACCATCCTATTGGTTGCCGCTGGCGCACCTCCAACTGTTGCCAATCTATTCTATAATACTTTAATAAAAGACAATTTTACATATTTTTGCCAAATTTTTTTATTATTACGTACAGCTAGTACTATTGCTATGTGTTTGGATCATTTCAAACAAGAGAGTTTGAATGCTTTTGAAACTATTGTATTAATTTTACTCTCTACCGGCAGTATGCTTTTTATGATCCCGGCTCATGATTTAATTGCCATGTATTTAGCTATTGAGCTTCAAAGTTTATGTTTTTATGTGATCGCAGCGTCAAAAAGAGACTCTGAATTCTCCACAGAAGCCGGCTTAAAATATTTCATTCTAGGTGCATTCTCCTCCGGAATATTATTGTTTGGTTGTTCTATGATTTATGGGTTTACTGGAGTTACCAACTCTGAGGAATTAGCTAAAATTCTCACTGGATATGAAATCACTTTGTTCGGTGCTCATTCTAGTGGGATTTTTATGGGGATCTTATTTATAGCTGTAGGTTTCTTATTTAAGATCACTGCAGTTCCTTTTCATATGTGGGCACCTGATGTTTACGAGGGTTCACCCACTCTGGTTACAGCATTCTTCTCTATTGCACCTAAAATTGCTATTCTGGCCAATATGTTACGTGTTTTTATTTATACTTTCTATGAGTGTGCCGCGTCCACGTAGAAGGTGCCCGTACGATAAGTACCATGCATATGTCAGGCGGCATGTAAAGCATCCAACTCACCCATAAAAAGGGGAAACCCAAAAGGAATATAAGCATGCTGGAAAAGGAAAGCACAGGTGAAACCACTCAAGCCAGGATGCTCCCCGAGCTATATTGTTCCATGGACTAGGGTTTTAAGTGAACCGAAGGTAGTTAACTCGGTCTGGTCGACCAAATAATGCCAGTAGAAAGAGCAGCCTACCAATAGTCACGCACCTGAGATCATAGGGGTTAGTCAAAGACGTGGGATCATTCTGTTGGTCAGCCACCACTTATAGTGGGAAACTACTTTGAGTCCTAACGAACTTTGTTCTGATACACAACTACGGAAACGTGGGATGACCTAAGGCTGGCGACAGCTATGGAAACGGATGTCCCGTAGTAGCATTGAACCGCGAAGGGGTCAAGCGACGTTACTTCCCCAGGACGAATGACTCAGTGGGACGGAAATCAGCTCCGTAAGGGTACCTGGGCAGTTCCGCGATGAGGGAAGGGAGTAGAAGGGCGACAGCTCACCACTATTCCTTTAAACATTCTATGAACTAGTGAACGTCGCGGAGAGCCGTATGCGGGGAAACGCGCAAGTACGGTTTGGAGGAAGGCCTCTTCTTTTTTTTGCCCACCCTACTCCAACATGGCAACCACTCTTCTTTCTTTGCAGCATTGCTTCTATGATCTTAGGAGCACTGGCCGCCATGGCCCAAAACAAAGTCAAAAGACTTTCAGCTTATAGTTCTATTGGACATGTAGGTTATCTTTGTATTGGTTTTTCGTGTGGAACCATAGAAGGGATTCAATCACTACTAATTGGTATCTTTATTTATGTATTAATGACCATCAATGCATTTGCCACAGTTTTAGCTTTGCGTCAAACCCGTTTCAAATATCTAGCGGATTTAGGCGCTTTAGCCAAAACTAATCCTACTTTAGCTATTACCTTGTCTATTACTATGTTTTCATACGCAGGAATACCCCCGTTAGCCGGCTCTCGTAGCAAATTCTATTTGTTTTTCGCCGCTCTAGGCTGTGGGGCTTACTTACTAGCCTCAGTAGGAGTAGTTACTAGCGTTATCAGTTGTTTTTATTACATACGCTTGGTGAAAATAATGTATTTTGATACACCTAAAACATGGATTCTATATAAACCAATGGATCGTGAAAAATCGTTACTACTAGCCATTACTTTATTTTCTCCTACTCCTTTCTTTCTCTATCCTTCTCCCTTGTTTTTAGTTAGTCATCAAATGGCACTGAGTCTATGTTTGTAAGTATTAAATCGAATAAAAGCTCGAAGAGATGAAAAACCTTCGCTTTCCAGAGTCGAAAAGGTGAAAACGCAAAGCGTTTTCAGGGAAATTTTGCGGGTAAATGTTACCCCAATGGCATAATCTGCCAGTCTGGATTGGATGGTTGGCTTTTTCTTTCCGCCAAGCCTGGGAAAGTTAATAATCCAGACCAGAAAGCGCTATTATGCCGACCATGATGATTCTCCGCCGCCCCGTTGCTTCCCATCCACCCAGGCACCCGGGGGTCCACTTCTTGTCGTGTCCCTGAGGGGGATAAACAAAGTATATGCCCTAACGTCTAAGTATAAATTACCCATCATCAATAGAAGCTTATCTTGATATAAACGATTATACTAAAAGGCTTCTCTTCCTTTTTTATTGATTACAATGGTGACAATTTCTATGGATCTCTTTCTGATCCGTTACTTTCTCGAAACACTCATAAAAATGAAACGATAATTTGTGATTCTAGTTTCCGTATGCATATAGGTGCAGATATGCCACGTTGCATTCCAGATCATCCGAATGCTTACGCTGGATGGAATGCCCTTAGTAGTTTCGGCTGCCAATGCTTCCTTCTGTAGTAGGTATTTTTCGTTTATCCGTCGTGGTTCCTCCTATTCCAACCAGTGAAAACAAGTGTGCTCCAAGTCCTTGGGCTGTTGAACATAATTCAACCACACCTGAGGAATGGATGGTACAAAGCCCTCCAGCATTTCATACCTTTGAAGAACTCCCAGCTATCAGAGAAAGCATTGGCCTTTTTCGCGCCCCCCTGTACCTAGTCCATTGAAGGGGCGGAGCCCCGCCCCACCACGAGGTTATCCCTAGATTTTCGCGAGATTTCAGGGAAATACTGAAGAAAGAAAGTCTTTTTGCATAGGTTGCCCAATCTCTAGTTTTAAGTTCGGCGGCGTCTAACCTTTCCGTAATAATTATTTTTACGCCATGAGAGAAAGAAATTTTTTTCCCATTTACGAACAATTTTCTGCACGAATTGGCAGAAATCGCAGAACTCTCTACTTTATCAGAACGAAGAATTACCAACTTTCACACCAAATTGCCAGTGGATGAGATCGGTCGAGTGGTCTCAGTGGAAGATGGAATGGCACGTGTTTCTGGATGGAACTAAATTGAAGCTGGGGAACTGGTTGAAGAATTTGCCAGCAGCGGTGTGAAAGGTTCGAAGATCTTTGTTGGCGAAAAATGAGCCGAATGGCTTTGACTCCCAAAAATGAAAATGTAGGAATTGCGATATATATTTGGTAGTAATACTGCCATTAAAGGAGGAAATATTGTCAAGCGCACTGGATCTATGGTGGATGTTCCAGTAGGAAAGGCCATGTTAGGTCGTGTAGTTGATGCGTTGGGAGTACCTATTGATGGTGCTTTAAGCGCTGTAGAACGAAGACGTGTAGAAGTTAAAGCTTCTGGGATTATTGCACGTCAATCTGTCTGTGTGCACGAACCCCTGCAAACAGGATTGATTGTGCTCAGAATGAACAGACGAGGATATAACTTCTGCTTTTCAGTTACCGCGCCGAGTGAAACTATCATCCTTTAGGAGGAGGCCACGCTTCTTCTTTCACCACGCACCCGCCCGCTTTACCAATGCAGCAGGGGGGGTTGATGCTGAGGAAGAGGCCGTCTCCAGGGAAGAATGGCTGAAAGCAACAGCCAGCGTCTCGCGGAATTCTTCGGAATCCTCGAAACTAGGAACTGCCTCAGCCTGGAGGAGAAAGAGCGTCTTCAGACCTTTTTGCAGCAAGAGTAGAAAACTCAAATCGACAACAGAAAAAACATCAACGTGTTGCACGATTTGAGAGAAGGAAAGATAAAACGCGTTTGCTCTAGGCGGCCTCCAGCCGCATTCGAAAGATTTGAAGGCTTATCACGCTCCAACACAGACCAACCTATCACTTTGGCTCCGGACTTTACGTCCTTAGACCAACTACTTTCCTGGTTTCCATGAGCGGGCTGCGTCTACGTTGGGAGAACGCTAAACTATAATAACGAAGCGTACAGCGATTGCATTGAGTAGACTGTAAAGCTTCTTCGCAGCAAGGTTCGCAGAACGAGGTTCGCAGAACGTTGTTAGACAATCTAACACAAATCAAATCCTTTTCGAATAAATTGCCATATTCGTTCTTACTCCCGACTAAGAGATGACTGCATAGATACCTATTATTTAAGCGTTGAATCCGAACTGGATCAACCTATTGACACAGGTATGCAGTTGCTGCTTACCCACCTCCGCCAGAGGAGAAGATGCCTCCTCAATAAGCAGCTCCTTAGGCTGGCGCCCAAAACTTCCATAATACCTCGTTCGTCACTCCGAACGATTTTGTTCTGGGCGGCTTTCCGGCCTTCTCCTGTAAGCTTTGATAAAGGTCGACAAGAAGGCTGCAGCTCCTCCAGTGGCTGCTTGCACAGGAACTGGCTCACCCCCCCCCCCCCGCTCTGAAGAAGATAGGCCAGCTGCTCTAAAGAGGAAGAAGAAAGAGCAGTACCTCGGCAGAGCAAAAATTCTGACATCGAACCAAATTACAGATCAACCTGGAAGATCAAATCTTTCAGGACAAAAAAAATTAGGTTTGATAAGCACGGGCAGCAGCAAAGACTGGGTTGAGTCTATAGTTGATTCACCAGATGATTTCATCTACTAGGCTGGCCCAAGGCTTAACCAACCCCAAGGAAACTCCGAATACAGGCCAGGTGTTTTTGTACAGGCAGACTCTGGGTGCTAAGATCCAAAGTCAAGAGGGAAACAGCCCAGATCGTACGCTAAGGTCCTTAAGCCATCACTTAGTGGAAAAGGAAGTGATCAAGCGATGACAACCAGGAGGTGGGCTTGGAAGCAGCCGTCCTTTGTAGACCGCGTGATAGCTCACTGGTCTAGCTTTGGCACCGAAAAAGGGGCTCCTGTAATTGACCGAAGCGACGAGACCTTGAAAGCATCATCGCGAAGCTTTTTCAAGTGTCAGTAGCGAAACGTTCTGTAAATCGGGAAGGTAATGTTGGTAACAAACTGAAGATCACAAAAGAAAGTGAGAATGCTGACATGAGTAACGATAAATCGTGTGGGAAACATGGTTGCCAAAAGTTCCGGGTTTCTGCGTTAAGTCAATCTACGCGGAGTGAATCAGTGCCTAAGGAAACCCACCCCTAAAGGGTTTAGTCCGTTGGGTACACGAAAGTGACGAAGTTGCTTCGACTACTAAAGCATGCGTGTTGGTTAAAATCATGAATTGGATAATGGGGCGGGGGGGCTACAAGCCCACTTTGTGGGCTTGTAGCACAAAAAAAGAAAGGGCCGGGCACTCGACCGTAAAAAGTTAACCTTCGTAAGAACCTTGGAAAGCATTAAAATCAAATCCATTTCGAAGGAGCTACTTTCTAAACTATAATACTTCTGAACTATAAACAGCTATAAGAATAGCAAGAAAAGTTGGATGGGCAAGAATGCATAATCGATCGTAAGTATGAACGCCCTTCTGTGAAGGCAAAGAATGTGCCGCCTACCGCGCAATTATTACCCCGACTATAAGGAGAACCAAGCAGCCTTTGATAGCAGGGTGGAGGTAGTGGAGGAGTTTACTAGCAAGCTATACTCCCTTATAGAAGAGAGGCGTCCCGCCTTGGTAATACAATATACAACATGTGTAAGGAATAATTAACATTGCTTCATGGTAGCAAGTTCGTGGCTCCATTGGAGGGGATGGAAATACGTTTAACCACAAAGAGTGTAAGGAACACCGAAGGTGCCGAAGTAATCTATCAGGGAAAGAAAGCCGGCGTCTTTTATGAGTATGATAGTAGAGGCAAGCAGCCGTACTTGCTAGTAAAGCAAAAGTACTTTCCGATAAGTAAGCAGCAGTATTGGCCTGTAAAGGAAAAACCAAAGTACTTTCCGATGAGTAAGAAGAAGACGGGACGCCCTAGGAAGTGGTAAGTCCAGCATGTAGAGTGAAGTGAATGTGGATTGGTCAATATTACGGGAAGAAGGCACTTAGTAGGCAGGGCATGAAATGAAAACGAATCAGGTTGGATTGGCTTAACTTGCTACTTGACTAAAATCAGCCACTTGGCTTAACTTGATCGTCTTCGACTTGCTCTTGCTACTAGGCTGAAATCGGCAACTTGGCTTAACTTTATCGTCTTCGACTTGCAACTTGGCTTTAAAAAAAATTGCCTTTGACTTGCCACCTTGTCTGGCAACTCGACTTTCACACAAAAGCCAATTCGCCAGTTTAATCAAAGTATGAGTTTAAGCAATGAAACCCTTTGACAAAGGAAACATATGTCATCCAAACAACGTTAGAGTTAGTGTAGCTTAAGCCCATAGGCTTAAGCTACAAAAAAGAGAGGGGGTTATATATTAGTTGCTTTAGCTAGGGCTAAAGCAACTGGCGGGTGAGAAAAACATCTGTCATCCAAACAACCTTAGAGTTAGTGTAGCATTTGCCGAAGGCAAAGCTACAGTTATACGGACGGAGGGTTTAATATTTAGCCTTTAGCTAAGGCTAAAGCAACTAAGGGTTATCCTACATACATATAGACGCTTTGGCATAGCTAAAGCTACTGTAATACAACCCTCCTATAGATGTAGCTTAAGCTAACGCTTAAGCTACACCTGCAATCAACATTAGCCCCGCTGGCATTTGTTGAGGCAAATAGTCAGTCGCCAACTCGTTTGTGACCCACACTTGAGCTAGCTAAAAAATGAAATAGCCTTTTTTTTTTTATACTCGCCATAGCTTTATTAAAGCTATAGCTTATACTAGCCATAGCTTTATTCAATTCATAGCTTCTAGCCATAGCTTCCTTTTCTATGCCAGCTCCTTCCTATAGCTTCCCTAGCCTGAGCCAATCTGTTTGTAACATATGCTATATTATCAGTAGCTGTTGCCAATTGGTTTGTGACCTGAATCTGCTATAGTATAGGCGTAGCCGAGCCGTTGCCAATTGGTTTGTGACCTGAATCTGCTATAGCCAGCATAGGCATAGCCGTTGCTACAGAATGAAAATGTTTGTAACCTATGCAAGCATCAGTGGGGCCGATAGGCAAGTGGCAGTAACGCTCGGCCCTTTAGTTCGTTTGTAGTGAATGGATAGGCCGAGCGGATAATGGTGAGAAAGCTCGGCCCCTTCGTTGATTTGGTAGCAGCCTGGGGCCGAGCGAACTAACAGTGATACGCTCGCTCGGCCCTTCTTTTAGTTAGTTCGTGTGTATTGGAGGCCCCCTTTGTTGGAATGGTAGCAGCCTGGGGCCGAGCAAACAAACGGTGATTCTTCGAACCTTTTGTTAGTCCATCTATATTAAATTGTTCGTTAGTCCATCCATATTTGATTGATGGCTGGGACCGAGCAAACAAATGGTGATAACGCGCGACCTCGTTAGTTAATCCATCTGTAGTAAATCGATGAATAGGCCAAGTAGTTAATGGTGAGAAAGCTCGGCCCCCCTTAGATAGTTCGTTTGTAGTCAATCGATGGGCTGATTATTGGGTAGGCAACTATCACTCAATAGAGCTCGGCCCCTCTAGTCAGTTCATTTGTAGTAAATTGATGGGGCCGAACGGATAAACACAATAGTAACACAACCTTTGGGCCGAGCTATTTATAACTAGTTAGAATGCGCGCTATAAAATACTAAAAACTCAGCTCTCTGTGAGCTGATGAGCGATATAGAGAAAGAAATAAAGCCTGACGGCAATTGAGAACTCTCCTAGCTTTTCTCCCCACCCATTCGATTCTTCGAACCTTTTCTTCCCCATTTATTCGATTATGACATCCCTGCTTTTCTCCCCTGCCAATTTGTTTATGATACACCTACTTCTATCTTCGCTAATCCGCTTATGATTACATCAGCAATTCCAATAAACCAAAGTGCTTGCGACAATCTTTACTTTTGCACTGCAGCTCGGAGGTAAATCCGCCATTGTTACCCTTGTTACCAAAGTTTGAGCTTGTAGAAGTTCTGGCGGTACTCTTCGGTAAAGCGTTACGTACTCTTCGGTAAAGAAGCGTGACCACCCAATCGATCTGTCATGAAACGAAATACACGCGGTTCGCTTGTTTATATAGTAATTCCTTACACCCTCCCCAGGGGGGGGGGGACTTACGTGAGTAACACGACTTATCAGCGGATTTACACGATTTAGAGTCCTGTCTATCGTATTATTGCCAGTGCGTTACCTTTCCTTCAACGTTTTTTACTGAAGAACGAATCTTACCCACGGGTTCAATTAGACGTTCCTCCACATCTTTCGAAACGTTCTTAAGTAAACTCGAGATTTCTTCGATTTGTTGTTCACACGCTTTGGAGCTTTTATCTACTGCATCGATTTCAGAAACGACCGATTGACTCATATCACTCTGCTGTTGCTTTACATAGTTCAATGATTCGTCGATTTTTTATGGATGGAGAAGAAAAAGAACCGAAAGAAAACACAAAATCAAGGGTAAGAATGGGTGTCTTCTCTCGGGAAAGAATAGGTTGCGTCGGCTCGGGATAGAAGGAATTCCTTGTTTGGCTCAGGAAATTCTTCGATCTCCGATCTTTCGCTTCGCTAAGGTTACCCGTTGATTTCATAATGGTAACCAGGCTCGTTTGAATGTCACCAAGAATTCACTAATGAATAGGCAATTGGCAAAACAAGTCCCTCCGTAAATGGGCAATTGGCAAGGTAAGTCACTTCGTCAGAAAACGTATTTTCTGACGGCCTGGGAGTTCCAGAGTAAGTGCCTCTCAGAAAATGCTAATTCTCTTGAATTTATTGAAGGGAAGGACCACAAAATAAAGTAAGTCTCCATCCTTTCAGTCTTGAAAAAAACTTCCGAAAACCTTCGAAACTTTCGGAACCTTCGGAACCTTCGGTAAGTGTATTATCCGAAGAATGTATCATTAGAGAAGGCAAGGTGGAATCTCCTCTACAAGAATCTTCATTATGTAATCCATAAATACATAAAATTATGTATAAAGGGAGGCTGTAATTAAATAAAAGATTGTATGATCGCTCCTTGTCTTTGCTGAGGAAAAATAAGCTGAGGAATAATTATTGATGCGTCACATCGTCGCGGCGTCTAGATAATCGATGCTTCGCATGGCTTCGTCGGAATAAAGGATAGGACTAGAAATAGAAAGAATAATAAAAAATACAAGAGAGGAATCAGAAGGAAAACCAACCCGTTGGGTTTGTTTCAGTAAAGTTCGTGGTGAATAAACAAAGCTTGGCAGCGCAGCGTGACTTGGTTCCTTGTTGCGCCGGGGCGGACGACAAGTTTATTAGCGAATCCCAGGTGGAATCTTTCCTAGAAGGACAAAAATGACCAGGTGGATAGAAAGGACATAAATTGGAGCCTTGGCTTTGCAAAGCCAACAAAAATATTCACTCCATCTGAAATTTAGCCTAAGAATAAGTACCCCTGTATCTCTAAGTGAACCTGAAAGTTCGTATATGGGGGCGCGATCTTTATTCATGAATTTCACCCGGGCTGGCTCGTCTGTTAGTGCTTTTTTTCCTGAGGCTTCTCCCTGCTCTTCTTTGTTGGTTGCACTGCGAATTTATCATCGATTGTTCTTCTATGCTCTTTTTTGGCTTTCGTTCCTTATTGAGACGTCCTCATATTTTAGTCGTGGAACGTTCTTGCCTACCAGTAGATGATTGTCATTTGGGAATTGCCTACCAGTAGATGATTGTCCTTTGGCAAATTGGCACTTGGGTGTCTTACTTAGCTTCTTTGGTATTAATTCAGTCCTGATCCCAATGCTGTTGCTCCAAACCATACGTAAAATGGATCTTTTTCTTCATTCCCGAACTTGAGCCTAAGTACCGTACGTCAAATAGATCTTTTTCTTCATTCCCGAACTTGAGCCTAAGTACCGTACGTCAAATAGATCTTTTTCTTCATTCCCGAACTTGAGCCTAAGTACCGTACGTCAAATAGATCTTTTTCTTCATTCCCGAACTTGAGCCTAAGTACCGTACGTCAAATAGATCTTTTCCATTTTTTCTCGAACTTGAGCCTAAGTAAATTCGTTTGTCACCTATGCTATAGCGTTAATAGCCTAAGCCAGTCTGTTGTTTGTGATCTATGCCATAGCATCATCAGTTGAACTGAGCCAGTTATAATTCGTTAAGACGAGCTTGAAGAAGAATGATAAAAAGCTCAGCTTTCTATGGGCTGAGCAATCTACCAAGAATTGAATAAAGCCCGACGGCGTTTGAGGCGAAAAGCCAACTTGTTTGTGATATACACATAAGCTTATTCTAGCCATAGCTTATTCTAGCCATAGCTTTATTCAAGCCATGGCTTAGACATAGCCTTTTCGAAATAGCCATAGCTTATTACTCTAGCCATTGGAGGGAAAGCTTGAGAAATAGCTTTGAATTGAATGAAGTAGTCCTTTCTTGTTATAGTTGAAAAGTTTTATTGTTTAGAAGTAGCTCTTTCAGCATGGATTTTATTTTGATGTTCTTTCGGCGGTCATCAGAACAAGAATTTTTGGATTTTTGCTGACAAAGCCATATCTATAACAAGTAGCTCTAGAGAAAGTCATAGCAGCTTTAAAAGCTTCCTCCAAGCCATAGCTTGAAACGTAGCTATAAAAGCCTCGGAAAAGCCATAGCTTGTTCAGGCCATAGCTTATATTATAGTCATTGCTTTTGAAATAGCCTTTGCTTACGACATATCTTACATTTCCATTGCTACAGCTATTATAGTAGCTCTAGCTGTAGCAGTAGCCCTATCTGTAAGCTGTGGCTGTAGCTGTAGCTGCAGCCCTTGCCTTAGCAGCAGTAATTCTAGCTGCGGCGGCCCCTATCTTAACAGTAGCTCCAGCTGTAGCGGTAGCCCTATCTGTAGCTGTGGCTGTAGCTGTAGTTGTAGTCCTTGCCTTAGCAGTATTGCTTTATCAGCAGTAGCTTCCGCTTTAGCTGTAGCATTCGCAGCAACCGTTGTGATTGATTAAATCCATTGCTAAATATAACAGGAACAGTTCTTCCGGATGACCCATGGGTATATTTCCGTATAATCTCATGGTGAGGTTCAAATCCCTGTGTTCTTCTTGGAAAAGAAGGAAATAAAACAATGTCGAACTTAATATTGCGAGGGGTTAAGGGCCTGGTACCTTTAATAATAATAGAAACCAGGGCGGGCGCTCCATTGTTCCCAGGTACTCATTATCAATCAACCACGTGTTCTACTTCTTCGTACTCATACTTCCCATGGCAAAAACTCGGAAGGTGAAGGTTTCGACACGGCGAAATTTGACACTGTGTATCTTGATGCATTGGTTCGATTGCATTTGGATTAACTTCGCAGGGAACTCCTGGAGCAACTTCGCGGGTAACTTCTGGATAAGCCTTGCAGGGAACTGCTAGATGAAGCTGACCATGACAACCTCGAACAATAGATTGGACGAGATCTTACAGATCGAATTTACAATAAATTAAAACTCGGGCTTTTTTTTGCCTCCGATGCTTGTGAACTAGTACCCTTCTTTATGAGATGCATTATTGATGTCGGGGAAGATCTTACAATGATTTGCCAGGTTATAGACGCCCAGCGCAAGCAAATAAGATCAGTAGACATGAGAATGCGGGATTCGGCAATCCCCACACAGATATGAGCCCTCACTTTAGATTCCCTCAGACTTTGTATTGAAGGAAGACATCGAGCAAAAAAAAAGGTTAACGAAGGTTAATCGAAGGGGGGGGGTGGCGGCGAGGGCAGCAGGGCGAAGCCTCCACGGGTCCCCGATCCTTCGAAAAAAAAAAAAATTATCCTTTTCATTATTATGAAGTGCTAAGGTTACCTCAGCCCGTTAGGGCTGAGAAGATCCGGCCAAGCAGAACAAATCTTGGAACTTTCACATCATCCATACGGTTAATCTCATGCGATCTTTAATCATTCCGTATCTCGAATATTCAACCATAATAAGGCTTAAGTTCGAAATAATGAAGGTTGTTAACTTTATTCAGTGACCACGCTATTGGACACGTTCCATACTTTATGGTCTTATTTCCTTATGGAGGAAGTTTTCAGATTTACCATATATAGACTCTAATCTTTTTTTTTCTTTCACGATTTGGATCTTACCAACCCTTTTTCGCTTGGGCTTACGCTTCAGCATCTTCGATTGTATCCTATCCACTACTAAAAAACACCCAAATTTGGAAGGATGTATACGATCTACTTGGAAAGAAATACGTAATAGACCTTTTAGGTAATCACCCAGCCTGGACTACACAGAACCTGGTAAATGTGGCACTAATGGTCACAGTTGACGCTTCTCGTGAGTGAAGTCAATCCTACAAAAATAGGTTCGATGCTAAGAATTACGCTGAAGTTATTAAGGGTGCTGCAAAAAAATAGCCAAAATAAAATATTATTGCAGATGTATCTGAGAGAGAGGGGCCGGGTTACAAACATATTTCTGATTCGATTCCTAAGAAGTAATTTCTTTATACAAGCATTTGAAGTAATTTCTTCAGACAAGCAAGCATTTGATTTTTTCCACCTTATGTCAAAACCATTACAAATTCGAACACAAGCCCGGCTTGCCACTGCCACAGTAACTAAAGAGGATAAAGTGCCCCTGGGCGCAAACTAACCCTCTTACTGAACAGAAGCGACAAAACAGCAAAAGCTCTGACCTTTCGGACCTAGTATTGGACGGAGGAGAGGGTCCGAAAGGTCTAACCCAGAAAACAAGAAAAACAAGTAGAATTACGAGATGATGAAGCAACATCTTCAAGTGTCCTTGCTAAAGGTAGGTTTTTAGCCACGAATCATTCTCCACCCTTCTAATTCTACCAAGGCTAGGGCCCCGGGGGCACTCGACCGGGGAGGGGGGAGGTATTTTATCATATTACCCCTTAAGGCTATGGTTTGACCTTAAGGTAATTGCTGTCCTGGCTCGCTTCGCCTCAATTTCCATTCATACAGCAATGGCTTTTGCTTCTATGATCAAATGGCAAATTATAAAGGTTGTACTAAAACTATGGAATTCAAGCTTGTTTCAAGTGTTTCTTTTTGTATTTATTTGTTGGGAGTTCAGCCTTTTTCGAAACGTTATGTTTTTTTCAAATTAGGGAGACTTTTCTCGATACCCCGAAGTAATTTACCCTATTTCCTATTTCGGCCAAATTATTTATGGTGCTTACTCCGTTGTGTGCGAGAGGGAAAAAAGCCTAGACTTTCCCAACTTTTTGTTGGGATTATTTATGAAGAGATTTTTTTATTTAATGGATTTCCGAAAAAAAAAGAGTGATTCCTAATTTATCATATTGGTCATGGGATGGGTACGATGAATGATCAAAGAGTAGCCATGGTTTTGCTATATGAAAGGAAGTGATACCATGATGTTTTAAGAATATAGCATTAGCTAAAATGCTAAAGGCAAAGGATAAGAAAGATAAAAGTTGTTGTTGGGAGGGAGTGTGAATACTACCCCTTTTCATAGGAAAATTGAGGATTTCCTTATTAATCAAGGCGTTTGCTTAAAGCTTTTCTGACGGTGTCCGGAAGTTGGTTGTCATCATTAAAGGTTGGAGAACCTTGAATAATAGGTGCATTTCCAGTAATAGCCAGGTTTCCTTCGAGGGTGATTTGCTTCGATTGTTGAAATTTTTGTTCAACCTCGATAGGCATTGCATCAGGAAGGTTAATAAGATCGCCACAGTGTATGCCCAAATCATCCCAAAGAATGTCATCTAGAAAAAGGAAAACCTTATGGTTTTTGGCTAAGAAACTGAAAGTGAATCGTCCACCTTGTCTTGATAGAAAATGAACTTGATGTTCATTTAAAGTTTTATCAAGAATGGATTTTAAAAGAAAGGTTTTGTACGCATTTGGATCTCCTACTAGAAAGAGAGCAGGATTTCGCTTTCGGTTAAATGAAGGATGAAAGAGTCCTACGATGGTGATTAAAGTATTCCAGAGGATTTTCTCGGCATAGACGTAATTAGTGCTGCGAGGTAGCTTCCTGCTGAGTTCAGGTTCCCCGAAGTGAAACAGTGCGTAGAGGAAACCGAAGGAAAGGAGCCTGTAGGTGGTTGTAGTTGATGAAATTCACAGGGATGGAAGATGGAAGTTAGTACCGCTGGTGAAAGACGAAGGATTAAAAGGGTTTGAAAAAAAGTTGGGCAGTGACAAAGTTACAAACACCATCAAGAAATTCAACCAAATAGATTTCAATGAGCATTTTGGGAAAGATGGAGAAATCCAAAGAGTTGTTATGGGTAACGCCTTGGACCCTTAACCAGTAAGTACAGTAAGCTAACAAGCTTAGGAACTGGGGTAATTAATTCTTTAAGAGTGTGGAAAAGAATAATGGAGGCTCGCCAAGTTCATCATCTGGATTGTGCAGGTTCAAATCCTGCTCCCGTAATAAATATATATTCGTAATAGTGCGGGTCCAAAACTTGCACCACCTAAAATCCAGCAGCCTTGATAACAAGGTAGGCCTACTTATTAGGTCATGCAGTTTGAAAGGAAAAAATATATAAAAGATGACTGATAAACTTTTTATATCAAAGCTATTTGCTGATTCATGGGCCAATTCAGAATCAGTTTGGATGATTTGATGAGAAACCAAGACCTCATGAAACGCTTGAATGAGTTAGGAACTTCTTAGACTCAATATGAGAAACTGCATATAAATAATAACCCGAAAGTTAAAGGACATAGCCACTCTTATCGAAGCCAACAAGACCTTAGAATATTCAGACTTGGGGCTAAATTGACTTGAACAGTATAAACGCAATAGGAGAGACTGGAGCTACCACCTCTTCCTCATAGGTATTATTGCCCTCTGGGTTTAGGCTCTATTTCATTCCTAGCTAATAAGGGACAGCTCTTTGTAATCGAACCTGTTACACCACCAGGTACTGGCAATGATCCATCGAAGATCACTGAGGAGTTATCAAGAGCCATTAATGCTCTAGGAGATTCTCAAAGTACAGATTCAGGGCCAGGTGCTGAGCGCCCCTGGTATTTAACGGTACTTCCCGGGCTGGGGTCGCCACAATGGCTGCTCCGGCTCTCTCAGGATGGGGAGTTGGGTACCGCTAATAGAAGTGGGTTAGCTTCCGAGACACCGTACAGCTCGCCACTAATGGCCGGTTGAGAGAAAGCTTTTCTACAATCCAAGAATTCATTAATTACTTAAGGGCTCATTATAATAAATAGGGCAGGTGCTGTATTGGAGGCCACAGAAGCCCTTGGGGCCACGAGCCCTTCTTGGGCGTGCTGGCCTTGAATTAAAGACTGAACAGAGATTGGAAGAACTACTAGGAGCTACTCGAGACTTAGGCATACCTTAGGGTCCTCCCACAATTCATAACCGAGATTTGAAGGTACACTTAGAGAGGCTGATTGTATAAACCATTCTGTGAAATTATGGGTGCACTGACTCTGTACAAGTAATCCTAACAGACCGCCTGCTCTAGGAGTAGAAGTCTATCAGTACTTAGTTCTTGGGTGGGGATCGCCTGATGAGGAGGCCCGCCCCCTATTGCATCCTTCTCTTCGGATTATGGTACTATTGGAGGAGTAGTCCTAGGATCCTATGCACGTATAGCTCGTGTCGAGAATGACCAGTCATGTGAGAGTGTTCCTGAAAATCCAACCGGTTTGGTGGGAGGACGGATATTTCACCCCAAAATACCAGACCACCTACCGCGCGGCTTGGGCAATATACTATAAGAGCAGATGCCGCTTTGTAACCAAAGCAGCATCTTTTTAGAGGCATCTTAATGGAGAGCTAGTTGTTGTGTAATCTGTCATCAAGAATATCCTATTTCGAAGAAAAGTTCTGATGACACCCGGCCTTCGGCCCTCAAATTTATAGTTATTATGGCTCTAAACAGAGAAAACAAGCTTGAGAGGAACGCGGTTTCATTTAAGAATAAATAGAAATGAAGAAAGATTCATTGTTATTTTGTTTAATGACACGTAATGTTCCAAATTTTTTCCGTGCTCCGAGAAAGGGGTACATGTAGCTCTAGTGCCTGCACACCGAATTATTTCCAACTCTATTATACTATACCCAAGTATGGCCTTTTATAAACTCGACCGAAAGGCTGGGATAGAGAAAAGAGTATACCTTGCATTTCTATCCCCTGATAAGAAAAGTTTGTGAAAATCATGAAAGTGGATTAACCCGCCTAAAAACGCATTAGAATGCCATTATAATGCTTTGTAAAAGCCCAGGTCTAGGAAGAAAAAAATACGCTTGCTCGACCGACCTCAATTAGCACTGCTCGACCTTAATTCCATTGGAGAATCAAAAACCTTGCCCGTTTCTTTTGTATTAGCAAGTTGTGAGAAGGGAGGAGAGAATAAGTGAGAGATGTTTTTTTCTGAAGTACCAACGAATACGAAAAGGCGGGGTTTTTCTTGAAAAAACCAATACGAATTAATAGAGCTTTTCCTGAAATACCAGCCAATTTTAGGGCTTTTCCCAAGACTAGCAACAATCCCAGTAATACCAACAAATGAGGCGGGGCTCGAATAGGCAGGGCTTTATCCTGGAATATTAAGATACGATTGATCGTATAATTGGTCAAAAAAAACTCTCAAGGACGCAACGCGCTTGACTTCGAATATTTTGTATGTAAAGTGTTTTCCCGATTCTTTTAACCCATTGCATTTTTCTTTTCCGGATGAGTTTTCGAAGGAGGAAGTATGAGAGTTACCCGGGAATTATTTTGACCCCTCCAATTTTTCCGGAGCTCTCAAAGGACGAAATTCGGAAGTTACCCAGTAAATTTGACCCATTTCATTTTTCTTTCCAGCTCTCAAAGGACGAATTTTGAGAGTTACCCAGTAAAATTGACCCATTTCATTTTTCTTTCCAGCTCTCAAAAGGCAAAATTTGATAGTTTGCCCGGTAAATTTGACACTCCCCCTTCTACTTCGTAAAGGAGTTTGTAAAAAAATAAACAAAAGTAATATTTCAACATTTAGCAAATTTACCTCGACAACAGGCTTTGAAATGGGAAAGAATTTGGGAATCCCGGTAATTCTTGATATATAGCTGCTTTTAAATTTCATATTTCGAGCATCAGAACGTTTAACTAGTGCTATACCGCGGAACCGAGAAATCTTACCCCGTCCTCCTGGTCCAAGATCACGCTTACTTTTGTGGGTTTATCTCTGTAATCCACTAAGCCCCAAAAATAAGAAAGAAGTTTGTCCATAATCCTGTTTTTATGTGGGCCTGCGGGAGGATAGGATCTACCCAGCAGTGCGTTTCGATATAACCTGCTTCCCGTGGGTAGCGGACTATTTTCATTCTTCAAGGCAGAAGGACCAGATACATTTCCTTCTGGCCTGCGCCTTCGCGCTCAATCCTTCACTTAGCTGACGAAACGGATCACACATTTCCTTTGGTAAAAGCATCTATAGCGGCTTCCACGTACATTCTCACAAAGGAGGATAAAACCTCCCTGCCACTACTCCAGCTATTATCCCCTTGCTGCTTAAGCTTGTATTCTTCCAGGAACGAACAGCTTAGCCGCTTCTGTGGTTGTTTCTTTCGCCCGCTGGACTTCCATCAACTTCCTAGGCTTGCCATACGCGACGGCCCAGCACCACTTATTAAGTACAATTCGACGGCCACTTTATTTCCCACCTCGCCACCACGAGGTTACGGTGGGTGGATTCGCAGAGCGTGTGCTTTCCTCTTCTTTGCTGCCCTAATCTTGGCCGACTTTACAATCGGCTCGGCGCGTTTTTTTGGTGTTTGGAATCTCAATGAGCACTCCAAGGGAGGGGCATGGTCAGACACGACATGACGCATTCCAGTTTTTCTGGGGAGGATCAATAATTATAAATATGATTGGAGGAACTGCTTGTACCCGAGCTAGTATCCCTTATTGGCTATCGCCTGGGCTCCCCGCCACACCTGTAATGAAGTCGTCTGCGTAGCGAGCATATTTAACCTTTACAAACTTCGGAGCCCTAAAGCTCCGGTGGGTTATGCGCAGCTTTCTTACCAATCGCAACCTCCTCCAATTTTTGCATTCCATAACCTCTGGGTCGTTCCCGAGTCCTTTCATGACTTTCCTACCAAGCCGACGCACCTTCGAGTAATCGGGTTTTGTGCGGCGACTTTTTCTTCCTGTCGAGAGCTCTTTCTGCAACCTACCTACTTCCATATCCGGTTTGTGTAGGTAAATGTTACGCAGCAGAGGGAATAGGTTACTTTGGGGTGTATTCCTTCCTCGTTCGGACGGCCCAAACCAACTACGGACCCTGAACCCTTGGTTAGGAATGTTAAAGAGTCTTTCGTCTCGGATCTGCTTATACAGGATCTCCAATAGCCTTTTCCAGTTTCTGGTGCCGTAACATTTACGGATGTCGAACTCTACGAATTATACGGGGCGATCTATCGTCATACTGCTCTCATTCAAAATACCTCAATTGCTAAGAGGATCCGCTCCCGGTTCCCCATTCCCTAGTAGCATAGGTTCTATTATTGTTCATCCGAAAAAAAAAGTAAAAACAGGCCTTCGGCCCTGAACATCAGTCAAAAGGCACTAAAGAGAAATATCTTAATTATTAAATCATTCGAATATTTTATTCCAAAGATCATAAATCTCTGTTAAGACCCAAATAACGAATAAGGATAGGAATAAAAAATGAGACCTAATAAGATTTAAGGCCTCCTTAAAAACTTGAAAAGTTTTTGGAACGGAAGTATATGTAATTGAAATAAATGCCAAAATCATAATTAAAACTTAGAAACAAAACTACTAAACGTTTCCCCTCCTAACATTTTTTTTATATTTTGAATTTGAATATTCCAAATATAAATATAAAACAAAGATCAAAACAGCATTATGTAATAAGAAAAAAACGCAATAAATAACCCCGTAGCTTAGCTTTTTGCTAAGCTACTGAATTTCCTTCCGTATCATTGCTTAGAAACATCACATATAATCATAATAAATTCACCCTCTTAGAATGAATAAAGAGTACTCATTATAAGCATAAGCGCGGGAGGTGACCGTGAATAATCCAGTGTGGGTGGAGAAGGAAAATGCCCCCGCACCTTGGGGGCCGAAACAGAGGGCCGAAGGCCGGCCCGGGGGCAAGCCGGAAAACGCGTTATTTTTCCATCCACTTCGGACCTAGAGGCTGGAAAGCTTTCTTCGAACCTCATGTTGTAGGGGTATGGATACCGTAATGCTATTCATAGAGTGGTGCATCCGATCTGTTACGAGTACGGCTAGGTTACGGGCCCAAAAGACACGCATTTTCGGGGAGCACATCTACGCCGAGTCGCAGACCGGTCAAGATCGCAAGGTTCGAAGAAAGATTGACCGGACTATCAGGAACCATCACCCGGGCTGCCCACGGGGTGGCGCCAGCGAGGCCTGGAAGGGGCCACTCCTACCAATTCTCTGGGTCTCATAAGTGGAGTGAACATTTGGCGGATGAGGGCGTCTCCTCTCACACAGATCTCTTTCGGGAGGAATACACCTTGTCAAGCGAGTGGAAATGGAAAGCAGCCGAACAAAACTACTCGACTAGACCTGGGGTTGGGAGCCTCCTCCGCGGTAATGTTCACGTACAGTTCTCTGTTTTGGGCAGCGGGCGGAGATGGCTGCTTGCTCTTACTCTTGCAAATATGTTTTAGATTGACAAAATTTTCTCAGGAATCATCTAGAATTTCTTAAATTGGCAAAATTGCTTATCTAGAATCATATAATATAAGCAATGTACTCTTTTTCACTCTATTTTGGATGGATGCCTAGGCATATTGAGCAAGGCTGTTGGAGTTTACGGAGGGGTAGGGGCCGGGGTAGGGGGGCGGAAGGACGCTTTCAAATCGATGGAGGAACAAAAGAAATTTTAGAACATGAATAATTGGTTAATCCTGCCAAACGGAATGACAACTTTCTATTACAAATAACATAAATAAACACTTCATTGTTACCTAAAAAGAAGGATTGAATAACATGAATAAACAGTTCATTATTACTTCCATGGAAACACGACTTTGTTCATAACTGTCTTTTAAAAAACAGTTTTTAAAATCAAAAGAGTTTGATGATTTTCTCATTTTTGGGGTATCCCAGAGATTAGACTGTATTCGAACTTCCTTTTGTTTTTCGCGTATTGCTTTCTTACCTTCGTCTTTTTTTAGGTGAGCGGGATAGAGTAATGGTTAACTTGTCAGGCTCATGATCCGAAGATTGCAAGTTCGAACCCTGCTCCCGCCATAATAGGATTATTAATGTCGACCGGCCCGCTACGTGTAACGGCTAGCCCCTTCAAATGGTTACTTGTTACGGAGAAATCCGCCGCATTTATAAAATAAGGATCGGAGATCTATCTCCTCTCGGCTTTTTTTTATCCGTTACGACACATTTTAAGAATGGGGGCTAACCTCCATCTCTGGAGATTTTTCTTAAACGGCAAAGGAAAAGGTGCCGGGGCATTTTCCAGCCACGGTAGATTATTCACAGTCACCTCCCGCGCCTCATAATCTGAGTGTTGTAGGTCCGAGCCCTACTCCAACAAGGCATCTAGGAACATAGTAATGGCATGGCTAATGTAATTACATAGTAATGGCATGGAATTACGTAGTTGAAAGCATAACTGAAAAATCCATCGTATATTACGATGAGTGATACTTCCGGCCATGCCTTTACATTAGCCAAGCCTTCACATTGTAATGGCATGGCTAATGTAATTACATTGTAAAGGCATGGCTAATGTAATTACATAGTAATGGCACGGCTAAATTGCGGTGTGGACAGTGAATGACCTAGAGAGGGCCCTTACTATGGCCTTTGCGAACGTATGCTGAAACACTATTTCTTTTTCGGTTCTTAGCCTTTTTTCTTCTTTATGTTGATTGATCACATCCGCCAGCATTAATAGAATAATATTCTTTGGGGATAAATAAGCCAAGGTGTAGCGCAATTTGGTAGCGCATCTGCTTTGGGCGCAGAGGGTTATAGGTTCAAATCCTGTCACCTTGAGTCAAAGAAGTCAACTAGAAAGAGAAAAATCAATCGACCCTTACCACCTCATCCCCCCACCATTTATAAGCCACAGCTTACTCCGACCTTTCTTATTCCCCAGAGAATATCCGTCGGGGCTTTCTTAGCCACTATGGTTTTGTTTAGTATTCTTTTACTTTTATGAGAGGTTATCTTAGCCTTACCTCTCATTATTTTTCTTTTTTGTCTTTTCTTATTTTCCATTTTTATTGGTTTATTCTTCTAGTCATTTTTATTTCATTAGCGTTGCGCTATCATCCGAGTAATGGAGTTCGTCATTTGTGGTGGATTTGGGTTCTTTCCTAGAATTATCCAAAGTGTATACTTCCGGGATTATTATGTAATCCTGTGCTTCGCCGCGTCATCGTCTCGGGGGTAAAAACAGATGTTTCAATTTTTTAATCAAAACCTTCATATGGAAGGTTTGGACGATTCGATTATGGTTTTTGAAAATGTATTATATGCATATTCATCTTAGACTTTTTTCTGTGTTAATGAACTCGAGCTTTGGTTGAGTTACTTTTATTTCGTGCTTCCATTTTATTATTTATTATACGACCTCCTTGATCGCGACCGAGTTCCCAATGTTTTGTGTAATACACTGGTACCTTTTTTTGAACGGCATTACTTTTTACTCACACCATTTGTCCTTCGGCCCTCCATTCTCTGAATGGCTAAAACTCCAATTTGGTGTAGAGAGACTTAATGAATGGGTGGGTAACGCACCTTTTATTACCGTAGTGAGACGCCATTGAATTAACTTGCCTTGTTTTTTAATTATGTTGTTTCGCATACAATATCGTTAATGACTGGAAAGTTAATCAGAACGCCGACTTAAGCACTTGGGGAGGTAGGTACCCGGACTCTCATGAAACACCCGAGGAATTGCCAAAAATACGGGAACAGTCTTGGCGTGAAATTGGACCATCTATTACACATATCAAATTGAGGGTGGGGTTTTTAGAGCCGCTAAAAGTGCGATCAAGGGTATTATAGAGGGAATTGAAAAGTAGGTAATTTTTTTATTTGGGCGGTGATAGGCTAATGTTTTTCCTGGGCAGCCAAAATCATGGCGTTTTTAATCATTCGTATTTTCTATTTTAGTTTCGTGCCAGAATGATTTTTAGAAATGGTTCGAGCCTTTCATCATGATCATGGTTTTATGTAAAAACAAAAGTAATTTGTTATGCTAGAAGGTGCAAAATTAGCGCGACCCGTTGGTCTACTACAAGCTTGAAAGTGATGGAGGGTGAAAATAATATCTCTTTCTAAGCCGGAACTTAGTAATCTAACTCTCGTCGGATGCAGCTGTAATCCCTGTCGCGCGGTAATGTCCCGCCAACTCTCGATCATTATTACATGGGAGTGGCAACCCCATAATTCATAGCATAATGTTCGCAGGAAGAAGACCGAGAGGAACACTTTCGTGAACGAGTTGAAGCTTCGGTGCCCGATCACCCTCGGTATGATGAACCCTTACTGGGGGCTAGACCACGAATGAGGAACAGTTGGCATTAGCTCGATTTCTAAAGCCCCAAGGCATTCTAGGAATACGAAAAGAGAGGTCTGGGAAGTAGTTGCGTACACTACGTCCTACGTTCGTGTTCAACCTCCCGAAGTCTAGCTCGTATCTCGGACCTTCGACATAATCCGATGCGGGAACGGTGTAACTACCCCGAACTCCAAACGAATGATCGTAGGGTAGGCTTTGCCAGGCCACATGTTCATTGATAGCAGGATTCTCCAAAAAGCAAATGCGCGCTTGTAATTATTGTAATAAGCCCACTCGGAGACTCATAATCTCGAAAAAGAAAAAAAAAATGGAAATTGAGGGGTACTTTCGAAGAGTATTCGAATATCCAAAGGCCACTGCTGCTGCGCTCTGGTCAAAGGTATCTCGTTTTGTATGTGTTCAGACTACAATCCAAGATCTATCAGGCTTCGCGACAGAATGACCATGGTGAAAAAAGGCGGGCAGCACTCTGCGGTAGGTGGAAGAGTACGGGCCAGCTACCAAGCTGTGCGGCGCGTGCCGTAACAAAGGCAGGCCACAGAGTAGACAAATTATCACCACCGGAGAGCCCTTGATGGGAGATGGCGCAATTGCAGTTAGATGGAAGTGCGCAACCCATCCGCCGCAAACCTTCGGTCGGCCTTTGTTCAGCCAACATAAAATCTTCTCTCTCTTTGTCTTCGTTAGCTTATTGTCTAACGTACCCCAAAAAAAAAAATGCCAAGCGAACCAAGTAGCGATCAGAAAAAAGGGCGTTGAAGGTTAACGAAGAGGGGGGGGGAAGGCTGTATTGAAGGGGGTCCCCACGGGGACCGGCGTTTTCCTTTCCTTCGCATCTTCTGGGTCCGTTTGTATAATCGACATGTGGCTAGCTTTTTCTTTATCCCGAACTCGGCCCACTAGGGTAAAGACCACTAGGCAAAAAAGTAAAAAAAGCTTATTGGAGGTACGCAAGTCCCGGCCAATATGTACTCAAATACTGCGGAGGCCTCCGAGTCAGCGAGAGCTTAGGCTATTATTTCAAGGTGCTGGAAGGCTTATTAACCAGTGCCGAAGGCTATTGTCGGGTAATTCTTTCGTTTTTTTTTCCCTCGCATATTATGGGTGGATTACACTACTTCCAAAGCGGAGGGCGTAGCAGGACACCTACGCAAACCCTCATTTGCTGCAGAAAAAACACTGTTACCAGGCCAAGACTTGCTTGCGAAGATGCAGAAATATGAGAAGAGCCGTATGAGGCCGTAGGCTCACGTACGGTTCGGAAGCCGAGCTGCGCCAGCAATGGAGTGGCTTAGGTTAACATTGGAGCAGGAGCCGCTACCATTGCTTCAGCGGGAGCTGCTGTAGGTATTGGAAACGTTTCTAGTGTGCGCCTCGTCAGAGCGCGTTTGGATCAGCGAAGGTTCACAGATCATCGCACGGGCGGCCCCCTAACCTGTAGCGGGAACGGATCGCAGGGAACCCTAGCATGGGGTCTGGCCGAGTTTCGTCGCACGGTTATCACGAGTGCATCAAGGTCAAGCGTTACCCCCTCCAACCAGGGTGGCCCGGAAGGCACGAAGGCCCAACTAAACCCTTGGTGCGAACAAACCTCCGGGGGGAACTGCAATAAGCAGAAAAAGACACTCAACAACCTAAACAACGAGCAAACACTCAAACGTGAAAGCGAGGGATCACCCCAATGGACCCGGCTAGCACCTAGTTGCGAAAGCCCAGGGGACCGAGGTATAACCAAAAATGAAATGGGTGACAGATCAGTCATAGGTACTCCGGGGGATACACAGGGCAAACTAAGTCGCGCATACGACGATGCCCGTAATGTGAAAGACTCTGAGGAAAGGGCTGTAGATGGTAATGCGCTACCCCTCCAAGGCGCGGTGCGTCCGCGGCTGAAAGGGATGGCAAAATCAGCAAAAGCGAATAGCAAAACCAATGCCAATAAAGGTAAGTCTGAACCGGTGACGCCTACTGCGCCTGGTCGCGTCTCGTATGAGGACATCTACAACATAGACAACCTTAGGGCTGGCTACGAAAGGCTAAGAGGAAATGTAGCCCCCGGAATTGACGGAAGAACCAAAGCAAATATGACTGACAAGGGCCTTGCAAAACTCTCCTCTGAGTTGAGAAGGCAAACTTATGCTCCAAAAACAGCCGAACGGATTATGATTCCTAAACCGAATGGCGGTAGTAGGCCCCTTTCTGTTGCCTCGACGGTTGACAAAGTTGTGCAATCCACCTTGAAAGGATTGGTGGAACCGTTATTCGAGCCTCTTTTCAGAGACTCAAGCCACGGATTCCGACCAGGAAGAAGCTGTCATACGGCCCTACTAGACCTACGATACTCGTGGACGGCAATGACTTGGCTTGTACAAATCGACATTAAGAAAGACTTTGACAAGATACATCACGATTTGCTACTTAAGGAAATGGAACCAGTACTGCAATCTAAAGCATTGCAGGATCTTATGCGAAAGCTTCTTGTGCGACCTGTTCACAGGATGACGATGAGTTATACCTGTGCGCTCTGCTCAGCATACATCCGCACCGGGATGAGAGAGTGAGCGAACTGAGTTTCCATGAAGGTGAAAGTCCTTCTCCCCCGAGACGGGGTAACAGCGTACCCACACGCGTTTGGAGTGGCATCCAAGGGTGTGAAGCTGGGTATAAAAGGGAAGAAGAACCCTCATCGAGAGAACGCTTTGCGTTTCCCACTCACTTTTGGTCGAGTGCCAACAACAGAACGCAAAGCGGGCCCTAGATAGTGGGGAACGAAGCATCTCGAGCAAGGGCGTGACAATACCTACCAAAGGTATTGTCTGGGTGAATATCACAGTGCGGGTATTACACCTCTGAAGGCTAATTAATAAACCGCAGCATTTGAAGCGTCGCAACTCGCAAGCGGGGTGGTATTGCTTCCTACTCTTGTATATAATAGTGAACCCCCGCCATCCGGAACATCGGAGAGTGGCCCGAGGGAGAGGAATAAGAGGTCCTTTCTCGTTCTTTCAACGCGCCTCCGGCGTAGAGCGGGAGCCTTACGGTCCGAGGAGTCATGGAAACCCGGAACTGGGGAACCCTGCACACCTCTGGGGTTACACTCAGAAGGGCCAACCGCAGGGTGGGCAGGGATGGGATAGGACAAAAAGCTTGGCCCGGCGGTAATGATCGGGATATGCTGCTGAATTGTCCCCGCATCCGCAGACGAAAGAAGGGGAAAGACATATATCTTCAACGGAAGATGAGAAACCTGGACTGAAATAAATTCAAATATGTGTCTCTAAGTCGCAACCCTTTCAATTCAAGCTGAATCGGGAACAGAAGTACCTCAGGAAACTGGCTCGATCGGATGCAAGGAGCCGTAGGACGGAAAACTGTCACGTACGGTTCTGAATTGGCGGCCAGGTGGGAGACCCCTTGATCGACCATAACAACGCAGGATACGTTGATGTATACAACCCAACCAATCGAATGCAATACAACACAGAAGGAGTCCCGCGGGGTTCAATCATATCCCCGCTTTGTGCCAATATTTTCCTACATCCGCTGGATTGCTACGTCGAAGACGTACTCATACCCAAGTACAATGTAGGGGGTATGTGCCCCGCGTCGGCGGAATATTCTAATAATAGGCTAAATCTGGACATAAAGGACAAGGCTGTATTAGAAGATTATCCACAATTCTGGCAGGCTATGACAAATATTAAACACTTTAGGTGGATCGGAACAAATAAACCTAGCCACGAACCGGACCACGAGGGCGCAGCGAGACTCAAGTACCCCCGATACGCAGACGAAGTTATGTTAGGTATTATAGGTAGCAAAGAAGAAGCCCCGAACATCCGGAAGGCCGTGCAAAAGTTCCTCCAGCAAAAACTCAAACTGGAGATAAACGAACAGAGGAGTTCTCTAATAAATGCAAAGTCCGAGATAGCCAAATACTTAGGCACCTTAGTAACGTATTATGGCACCGGAAGTGTGAAACCCAGAAGCACTGACGAGGTATCCGACGTCAAACGAGTTAGACTCCGATCGATCACACGTCCACAACTAATCGCGCCCATTAAGGACTTACTAACCAAAGCCGTGGAGCGCGGATACGGAAAACTGAATGCCAAGGGCTTAATCCGAGCAACCTTCAATCAACGGTTGGCGGCCTCAGAGGACGAACAAATTGTGACCCACTTCTCGTCGGTAATACGCGGCATTGTAAACTATTATTCTTTTGTCAACAAGCGCTCTTCTCTTTGGAAAGTGGTGTCAATCTATAGAAAGTCCCGCGCGTTAACCTTGGCCAGAAAACATAGCTTAAGATCCGCCGAGGCTGCTTTCCACAAGTTTGGTCCAAATCTGCGGATCATAGAAAAAGGCAAGGAGGTAGCATCACTATACCACCCCAACTCTATGAAAACAATAGGAAAGTACAACATAAAAGCCTCCCGATTCAATGACGTCACTATACTTGAGGAACCGTATTATAAGGGTTGATGGTGTAGTGTGGATTGTGCGGACAGACTCCTCAAAACTCAAGGCGCGAAGCGTGAACTGTGCAGTAGCACAGAGCAGCTTGAACTGCTTTACTTAAGGCCTGTTTATGGCAGAGCTGTAGCCCGATCTATGAAACAGATCACGCCATGCCGTAACCGCTGCCATAGGTAGAGGTGCACGGGAAATTGCGTGGTGCCCCGTGTAAGGAGTAAATTAGCGTATTGCTCGTACGGCAAGATGCACTTTTTTCTACCTGGCCAGTTTTTGACTGATCAAGGTTGTGTCCGGGTCACTGACCCGTGTCTCGGAGACAAGAAAGGATGCATCTATCAACTCGACACTTAGCACTCGATAAACCGCAAAAGCTGAATAATAAGTTGCCATGGACGAGCCACATGCGGGGAAACTTGCACGTGTGGTTCTGACTGGGGGGGCAAACCCTATCGGTATTCTTTGATGTGCGGAGCTTCGCATCTGAACCCCGATGACGCTTTGCGTCCTGCCGGGGCCCTGGGCAGTAATCCAACTCCCGCCTACTCCTTAGGAGAGGCCATGCCGCGGAGTCAGGAAAGTGGCTTGTTTAATAAGTGTAGGTGGACTAATCTCGACAATGGCCGCTCCTATTATGAACTGGGGTTTTTTATTCTCATCACAGGTTGCCGCCCCTACTCAAGTACACCGAGAATCAACGGTGAAAGGGAGCCCCTAGGGAGGAATGAACAATCCGTGGTCACCGACTTACGTCGGTTAGGCCTAGAGAGCACTATTCAGGCTGGGCGGGTTGGCAAGGATGACAGCTACAAAGATGGTACTGGTGACAGGAATACACATCTGGGGATGAATGGAAAACCCGCCACAAAAAGGGGAAGTGGTAATAATGACTACCTAGACTTTTCCCTTAGTGAGGAATGTAGTTCTGGCTTTTTTCCGCAAAAGGAAGCCGGTGCTGCTTGCCTGGCGAAATCAACCAACCTTACTCGTGGACCTAATGGGAAGTTTGAGAACCTGATAGAGATCATATCAGACTACAACGTACTGATTGCGGCCTACCAAAAGCTGAAGTCGAAACCGGGCAATATGACGCCCGGAGGGGGCCCGGCGGAATATACACCGGAAGGTATTAACGAAGATACACCAGAAAGTATTAACCCAGAATGGTTCCGGAAAGCCCAAGAAAGCCTTACAAGGGGTTCTTATGTGTTTCAACAGGTCAGACCAGAAAATTTACCGAAACCCATCACAAGCTTTGCGTTTTCTTCTCCGCTGCGTGTTAGAGAACGCTATGCGTTCCTTCTCGCGAACCTTTGGGCGCTGCGCACCAAAAAGCGCGAAGCGTTTTATGCGCTTGCGTTTTCTGAAAACAAAAAGCTGCACGCCTTCATTCGCCAAGGTCACGAGAAGGAACGAAGGCTGGGAGGGAAGATGCAAGCTTCTTCCATGCAAGCTTTTTCTCTAGATTTTTTTCTAGCTTATAGAATAACCCCAAAAGCAAAACTTGGCGAAAGTAGGCCATTGACGATAGAGGGGGACCACCTGGGGGACCTGATTGTACAAGAGGCAATGCATATGACTCTTGAAAAAATATATGAGCCGCTCTTCTCCAATTCATCCCATGGATTCCGTCCGTCCCGAGGGTGCCACACGGCGCTCGAGGAGATCAAAAACACTCGGATGGAAATTCCGTGGTTACTTGAATTTGATATTAGAAAGTGCTGTGACACGATCGACCGGCACCGCCTAGTCTCAATTATCCAGGAGGAAATCCATGATCAACGGTTTCTGGATTTGATATTGAAGTTGTTCAAGGCAGAGGTTATCGATGATTACCGAGGAGAACCCTTGCCTAAAGCAGGAGTCCTACAACAAGATAGCGTCATGTCACCCCTACCATGCAACATCTACCCACAAAAGCTCGATCAGGAGATAGATAGGATCCAACAAGAACACGAAAATACGAAGGCTCAGAAAAAGAAATCGGTTTTATTCTGTCGGGCTTTGCCCCTGCTACATAAAAACTACAAGGACCCAAGCTTGATAAGGGTGCGGTACGTGCGCCACGCGGATGAATTTCTACTCGGTATTGCGGGCTCGAGAGATTTGGTCGATAAAATCCAAGAAAGGATTACGCAGTTCTCAAAATCCGATCTACACTTAGAAGTAGGCTTGGCGTCGTATGTGCACATAGCTAGCGGATCGGTAATCTTTCTTGGGATGGAATTAGCCCTCCCGGCCAGCAGATGGCCCAGACGCTTCTCCAAGGAAATAGAAAAGCGCCGCCGAAGCAAGACCCGCATTAAGAAATGGGCGGAGATACGGAAAGAGAGTCGGGACCATCAATTGAAGGACCTAACCCTTCGTGCATGGACATGGGCTCTGAGGAAGACTAGACAGAACCTTTCGTCTTGGGGAGCTGCGGAACATGCCATGTCTACAAAAGCACGAAGGGTTGCTAGGGATTTCGTCATCGAAAAGATCGACAGAGGTGAAACCAGACAATCGGTCCAGCACCTCCTGTCCAGGGAAAAAGATGTGTTTCTGAACATATCTTGTACGGGAATTCCAGAAGAGATCCTGCAGGCCCATACACATCTTACAAGGCTTTTAGAAAAGTACTTGGACGATGAGTTTCTTCGAACCTGGCGTAATTTTCGATTTCAAAAGAATATTCAAAAGAATATTCAAAAGAATATTCAAAAGAATATGGATTCTGTCTTTGGTGTTCGTAAATCTATCGCGACAAATATGGTGATAAGAGTGTCACCCATGCGTATCTTGGCTCCGATGGAGGTGATCACGGAGAAACCACGGAATAAAGGAATACTCCAGCCTACACAAGCTCGTCCCACCACACTAACTTCGATGCTCAATTACTCGGACGAAGCTATTGTGTCCTACTTCTCAGCCCTAGCCCATGGACTTCTCAGCTACTACCGTTGTTGTGACAACTTTCATATGGTTCGACGCCTGGTGGATTACCAGGTAAGATGGTCAGCATTATTCACACTGGCGAGTAAGCACCGATGTAGCACCAAAAAGGTGATTGTCAAATACACAAGGGGGCCGCAGGCCCTGAGCAAAGAGGGCGAGGTAATCGCCAAGTATCCAAGTCCCCCAACAATAGCTCGCATGGGAAAAAGGTTCCTTACCGACATCCGACAAGATGCTGTCGATGATGTCCTACCAAAAATACTTGAGTCTCTCGGCTAACCTAGTAGTCAACTTTTCTTCGTGGCAGCAGGTGCGCCAGTTGTGCGAGTGATGACATAGAAATGTACCATTGGCAGCATATTCGGAAAGGTCTGGACAGTAGAAGATACGAAATCGTACCAGGCCAAGGCGGCAGAAGGATACAGGTATGGACGCTACAAATTGGCACTGATAGATACTACTACTATGCCTTCCACGTAGAGTCTACAATTACCCGGGGTTGACCCTCAACTTAGATACGGCCGGTGCAAATACTTAGGCAAAATAATAGGGAAAACTAGTAAGATATGGAAAAAAAAAATAGGAGCCGTATGATGGGCAACTACCATGCACGGTTCTATCGGGGGGGGGCTTCGTGCATCATGGGTACCTTCTGATTGCTTTAAAAGGCAACGTGATAATAACCCCTATCCAAACCTCATTCTGTTGCGCGAAATCCATCATTAGCTAAGCAATTATTTGGTTATGCTATTCCAGGTTTTGCTTCAACTGAAGCTATTGCTTTGTCTGCCTTAATGATGGCGTTTTCAATATTATTTGTGTTTCAATATTCTTTAGGGTTCGTGCTCGAATGATTCTGAAGAATCGTTCGAGCCTTTCTTCAAACGTCATGGTTTTTTAATAATATAAACAACAAAATAAATTGTTGTGCTAGAAGGCGCAAAAAATTGTTCCACTAAACCCTTGCGTTACTTATCAATTTTAAGTATGGAAGTCCAAGGGTTTTTTGTCAGGGCTCAGTCATACTTAAACTTTATTTTTCTAGAGGTTCTCTCTGCGAATCATCCGCGCTACATCCTTTTACAAAGACAGTTTTTATGGTTATGATTATATTGTGCCTTTATCTTAGTTTTTGTTCCCACTCATTATTCTTTTTTTTCTTCTTCGACAGGCTTTGCGCCTGAACAACAAATGATAATAATTAAAAACCTTCACAGGTTTTATTATCATTTGACTTTTTGTTTAAGGATGAGATCAATACGGTCACTCTTTGTATGACGATAAATGCCTTGCCTTTTTGAGAAAAATTCGCTTTTCCGAGCTTCGGCATTATTAGTCACAACATGAGGTTCGAAGAAATTACATAATTTTACATATAAAGAATCTTTGATTCTCTTCGTGGCTGGCTCTAGTATACATTGGTCTTCGAGGAATGGGATATGTGGATAGAAGCACCTTTCACTATTTACCACGAGATTTAAGGTTATACCTCTTTATCAGCCACAGGATTTCCTGGTTCTCATGCCATTATAGGTACTATTTTCCCAACAATATGTGGTATTCGTCGATATTTGGGTCATTCCACCCAAAAGCGTCACTTCGGCTTTGAAGCAGCTGCTTAGTACTGGCCAAAAAGTAGACGTGGTTCGGTCGGTTATTTTCATTTTATTTATTCATGGGTGGTCCAAAAAAATATTCTTATTCGTATTCTATCTACTGGTGGGCAAGATTTGGTGCTACGCCCTTTCTTTGGCTTGGCGAAAGGAAAAGGTTCGAAGAAAGCAAAAAAAATTGAATTAAGCCAAACAATTATTTTTCTATACTTTACTTCGCTGGTTGGTTCAGATGATGAAATTATATCTTCTTTTACGAAGATATGTTAAAAAGAATACAATTAAATTATGAACCAATTGTTTTTCAAATTTATGAAAGCTACTTGACTTGAACGGATAAATCAATGTCAAACATCAGAACAAGAAAATATATTATATACCAATCCGGAGTACCCATTTCTTTCAATTATTATGGTTTTTGAAATATCATACCAATACACGTTTTCAAGTTTCGATCGAAATTTGCGAAGTTGATTATTCTTCTCGGAAACAAAGGTTTGAACTAGTTTATAAATTACTTAGTGTTGACTATAATACACGCATACGTATATTAACAAGTTACGATGAAATAACTCCAATTTGTTCGGTAGTTGGTATATTTCCATCCGCCGGCTGGTGGGAGCGAGAAGTCTGGGATATGTTTGGTGTATGGGAGTGGTCATTTATTATTAGTGATCGTAACAGCTTTTATAGAATACGTACTCCCGGCAAATGAGCTTTTGTTGGGGAGCTGCAGTAATTACCAGCTCAGCTAGCACCATACCTGTAGTAAGTAGGATACACTATAGCCATGACCTCGGGGTCGGGGTGGCTTCTCTGTAGACGATGCCACATCAAATCGTTTTGCCTTCGGCCCTTATTACTTACTTTCGAAGCAGTTGCTCATATTGATTGGGAATTACGTTACTATTGGACAAAAGGCTCCAGTAGGTCCTTCTTCTATTTCGCTATTATTACGCGCATTCTTGGCCATTTCAAAGCCAGATTAATCAACCTTTGCGAAGGCCATGCTTTATCCAGTCAATTTTTCCTGGTTAAATCAGCAGTGACCAAGCAATTCGATTCAATCGTACAATATTATCAATTTTTTTACTTATTATGTCCTTGATTGTACGTAGGCAGGACTTTTGATTGAATTCAGCAGTTATTGCTTACTGGTAGTAAGGGGCCTTGCAATTCCGGTGGGGACTCTTCCTCCAGTTACTCCTCTGATAATGATACCGAATAGTTTTATTTATTATGCGGACTTTTTTCATTATTGACCTTTTAGATTAGAAAACCGTTCTTCTGCTGCCCGATCCCTCCGGTTGAGCCGGGGCTTTGGCTTTGAGTACCGGGATTTAATATCCAAAGGTCTATTTGTTCTGGTTCTGCTGGGGGGGCAATTTAGTACTTCGTAGGACATACAAAAGCTAATTGATTAACAGCAGCCCTCGTTGATCTGAAGCTTATTGATAAATTAGCTCGCTGTGATTCGAAGCCTACTGGGCCTAAGTTGAGACGCTCATATAGTGACACACAAGCAATGGAAACAGTAACCAAATTATCTATTCTCTGGGTTATCTTTCGATCTCGAGCAAGGTACAATTGGCATTCTTCGAACCTGTTGTTGTATAATATGAAGGATCCTGCTCTGAGGGGGTTGAGCCTCTGGGGGGATGGAGCCGGCGGAGCCAGTTACCTTTAAAAGACACCTTCGGAAAGGGCTTCATTGGCTATTGTGCACTGCTACCAAAGCAATACTGATTGCTGAGGGCGAGTCGTCGTCCGACAGCCCGGAGGAACGTTTTAAAGTCACGGATGAAATAAATCGGCTTAATTAATAGCTCCTTATGACAGACAGCCATGAACCCGAGGGCCGAAGGCATCTGGCAGCCAGCCATGACAACCCGGGGAAAGCTATCATACAGTCTACTACTTCTACTACCAGCGCTGGCCCTTTTACCAGCGCTTCGCGCATCAGTGTCCTGCGTTTCTTGGCGAAGGAACGGCTAGTAACGCCCCGGCGTCCAATACTGTTTCCGTGGAACAATCACCTAAGCAAAGCCTTGTAAGTAGGAGGTGGTGGTCAAGATGAATTTATGGTTCCAGTCTCCTCGGGTAGACTTCATTCATTAATTCCAGAGAATTGTGTTATGCGCAGTGGATTAAGTGCTCTCCGCCAAAGCCGCCCCATGTGGTGGGTAGAGGTAGAAACAAGTTGACACCGCACGTCGTCACCAGAGCACGGCCAGTGACGCTGGTGTAGAATCGACTAGTGAAGTGCCTTCCAGCCACGTACCCGTTCCTTATGAGACCCTTGTTGGCGAGCGAGTTGGAGCCGTCTAAATTGGTTCTTGTTGCGCTGGATCTCCCTTTGGGACCTGGGTATTTGTTTGATCCGCTTCATCTAATTTATAGGTAAGTAGGTGCGTCGTTGGACGATCAGCCTCCTCCCGGTCGTACTATAATATATCTTATTCCTCATGATATAATATATCTTCTTCCTCATGATATACCTTGGGATACTTTATCGAAATCCTCTTTTTAGTTTTTATTAGGCAAATATTTGAAGATGTGACAGATAAATAAATCCTTTCGGGTTCTGATGCAATAGTTCCCTATAGGTTAATTTCCTCGATGCCGAACGCCGGCGCCAATCCTTTTTCAGCCTAAGTAGGCTTTGTAAGCTTTTGTATGGTCTTCTATCAAATAAACCGCTCTAAAGTACAAGTATGAATACAAAAGATACAAACAGGATAAAGGCCGCGACGAGGCCGATCCCTCTGGCAGCCATGATGACCCCTCTGACTATGACAACAGCTACGGCGGCTTTCGTGTACATTCACCCTGGTAACTTGCGGACGAGCCGTGGTGGAGAGCTTTACTCGAGTCGCTTCTTGACGACAATTCGCGGTGGAGGGCTGTATTCAACCCTGAATCCATGAACTCTGAGGTGGTGTTTTTGGTGCACCGTAAAATCTTCGTTTTATTGATATTTATTTGTCTCTTTACATCTTTTTGTTTTCTGTTTTTTCTTTGTTTGCTTGTGTTCTAGGCTCCGGATAAAATTCAACTAATAATATCAAAATATAAGAAGCCTCGTCTAAATCGGATTATACTCTGGTTTGGCAAGTCATACCAAAGATTCTCCTCCTTGGCTAAAATAATTATTATGGCTATTGTGTTTATATGGATCTGTACACCTCCGCCCCGATTGCTTGTTAAATACGCGAAGAGAACCAAAATAACCTGAGCTGAGGATACTTCAGGACAGAGCAAACGAAAAGTCAACGCTTCGCCCCAAAAGGCCAAAGATTTACACTTATTAGCTACTCATTCAGTTTTATTTGTGGGAACCTTACCTCCGCTGGGGTTTAGGGGTTAGTCGCCGCGCCATGCGCACCTCCTATTATGTATGGCAGGAGAGAGTAATTGGTAACTCAATCCGCTCATAATCCGAGTGTTTACGGTTCGAATTCGTATCCCGCCGCCACGTAGCCTAAAGCGAAGGCTCACAGTAAAGCGGAAGCCGGGGATTATTCTACTACAAATTATTCTACTACAAGGGGGTAGTAAGCGGAGGCTTACTTCCAGGCCGTAGCCCCAAAGCTAAGGCCGATAGTCGGCCGAAGCAGACAGGTTAAGAGCGAGCGAGGGCTGACTCCCACCAGGCCGTAGCCCCACCGAAAAAGCGAGGGCCGACAGCCGGCCGCGGCGGCGGAAGCTAGTACAGAGCTGACCGAAGGCGTTTAGCCGAAGGAAACGGATCGGGAAGTCACTTAGCTGACCGAAGCCGTTTAGGCTAGGTGGTAAGCGGATCGGGAAGTCACTTAGCTGACGGAAGCCGAAATAGGCGACGTCCGCGGTTAATCCAATAAACCCAGGTAAAACCAAGCGGGCGCCGCTTTTTGCGCCCCCCCAGGACACAGTTGATTTTGCGTCAGCACCTCATATATGATTATTCCTCTATTAATCTATGAGTATTCTTCTATGATTATTCTTCAAGCAATAAGTGAAGACGAGGCCGCAGGCACGGTTCCGCCAAGGCTCGCTGCTTGCTCAGCGCAACAAGGGAAGGGGTCTCCTGGCCAAAGGCAGCAGAGCAGGTCCACACCAACCGACGAACCAATCGGTTTTCTTTACCCGGGAATGAGAGCTGCTTGGCTTCGCCTAGCGGCTTCACCCCGAACTTAGATGGCTGCGCCCCCACTGCGAGCGAGGGCTTGCCCTAAGAAATTAATGACCTAACGCAAATAGCTTCGCCCCGAACTTTAAGGGCTTAGTGGTATAGCGGCTGCGCCCGCTAATAATAAAAGGCCGCTTTGCTTTTTCGCTTCCCGTGTTATGATTACAGTTTTTCGCTCCTCGCCATTACACTCGCCTACTACACATGCTTCAGCCTCCTAGCCAAACTTAATACTACACCAAGAAAACTGGAGCTCAGATCAGAGAATGCGTTCTCTTCTCTCCCGGAATTGCAGTCTCGAACATTCCTTTTCTAAGCACAGCCCGTCTCACAATTCAAATAAATTCGAAGAATAAGAAGAATGGGAGGAATAAAAAAAAGTGAATACGCATGCAAACCGCACATAGATTATGAAGCACTTAAATAAAAGATTGCAACGAGCGTAACGTAATCCATCGTTCCCGCTGAAATCGAGGCTAAACTGGGAAAAAGAATTACAAGTTTAGGAGGTGACGTCATAAATAAATGAATAAATATAAAACGCATATACTTTTGTTTCTATAAGCAATCGCCAAAATAAAAACCACATAGTACTTATGATGATGTTTAAAAGTATCATAAGAGAAAGATATCAGCCTTTTTTGTGAAAGACTCCCGACTGTGTCTAAGACATGCCTTTAGTAACCATATTTATTTTTTCAAACAAACCAAATGTAATGAAAGAAAAACGATCCCGATTGATGTTAAGTCATGCCTGGAAGCTGGATTTCAAAGTCAACGACATCGGAGAAATAAAGCTACTTTATAAAGCGTAGCCTGACCCAATTGCAAATATGTAAATTTGTCCTTTTTCTCGAGATAATAACTTTCAAATACTCACTCTAAATATAAATAAAGGATTTTGTTTCGTAACATAAAAATTCGCAACGCAACATAAAAAAAGACATAGTATAAATAAAGAAAGACGCATGAAACCTGCAATTCCGTATCCCAAAAGTGTAGATAAGATTTTAGCAAAATCCAAACTTTAATAAAACTTGGAATAAGAAGAAGAATTGTTTATTATATACAACCGTAAAACGAAAATGAAGATTCCGGGATATCCGGAAGAAGTCAGGCCGAGGGTGGATTTTGGATGTTCTTCCTTCCGAGTCAGAGAACTGAACCAAATGCAGACGTTCAAGCTGTCGGTGATAAGATTGGAGTCCTTAACAAACTAGTCAAAAAACAGGGAACAGGCTGATCTTTCTTCGTCGATCAAATTCGACAAAGCAAGTACAAGGTTCACAGAAAACCCATTGCTTTTGGAAAAGAAAAGCTAAAAGGAGACCGCTTAAAGATGCCATTATTTCTGAGGATTTCCGGCAGATTATCGACTCCCTAAAACAAGGAACTTACAAACAGTGCAGGCAGAGGGGTGGCCTTCTCCTTCTGTATTTCACAGGACTACGCGTGTCAAATCTACTTCATTTATTTCTTTTTCGTGTTTGGCACCGGAAACTAACCGCCCAAGTCGTTATTTATCCAATTTAGATAAGGCCGTCCAAAAATGAAACCTCGGAGCCTTCGGAAAAAGGCTTTGAAAACGAAAACAAAGAGCTCGAGACATTGCTATCATTGCCGGGGACATGGTATGCCTTTCGGCGCCCTTTTGTTTTCACAGCTGCACCTGATAAAGGCAAGCAGGATGTAGCCATTAGCAGAGTCTCTTCTGACCGCAAGTTAACAATATTTTGCTAGAAGCTTCTGGTAGTATTCCGGGAAAACACATAAGAACGCATAGCTTTAGAGCCACCTTTATTCTGATTTACTCCGCGAACGAATTCCAATAGAGAAAGGCAAAATGGAAACAACAATATCAGAACAACAGTAATCGATCGATATAGAGCCGCCCACACAACACGAAAGGAAATGCAAAAGATAATAGCGCTTCAGGAAGAAAGAACGAAGAAAAAATTTTCGGATATATTATTAACCCCTGGCGAGGGAGAACAAGGGCGGGCCAAGGCCAACGCGTCGGCTAAACCAAAGGCTAATAAGTAAGAGCCTAATCAAAGAGCTACGGCAAACATAATCGGAATGTTCATTCATCCGTAGATGGAAATTACTAAATTCTTGTATTCTACGCAGCAGCGTTAAGCGGCGCAATACCTGGATGAATATCTAAAAAAAGGGAAAACAACCCTCTATGGAGTATTTTGGGGCGGGTGTACCCACGCTACGAATGTTTCGCGAGGGAAGCCTTCCTTAGAGTAAGGGCAGATAGTCATGGGATTGATATAAAAGAAGGAGTTGCGTGATTAGCGATCCATCAGGAGCATACTCAGTAGCTACGATGCACGTTCCCGAACTTGATATAGGGAGAATGGAAGAGCTTATACGAAAAATAATAGGGAGAGCTTATACAACAAAGGATTTGGGAGAGTTTAATAGCCTGGACGCAGTTGGATCGGGGAAGGTAGAGTTTGAGTTTCTGAGGAGCGTATTCTTTCCGTGGTTATCTGTACCAACTTAAGGCTATAATCTATCTCAGGTGCGGTGTTAGTAAGTGCACCGGATATGAAATATTTTGAGGGGCGTCCTTAATCCTAATTGATATAATTCGGGGAAGGGCTTATACCTGGTAATGAAGGTTTAATTATTACTTCTACAATTTCCATAATGTAATAAGTGAGGAGAAAAAATTCCGAAAAAATAAAAAAAAAATCTAAAGTGGCGTATTTTCGGGGAACTTAATTAATATAAAAATATCTGGACCACCGAAACAGAACACTCATAAATAATATAGATGTAGAATGACATCTTAAAAACGAAGGGTATGTGAAAAAAAAAAAACGAAGGGTATGTGAAAAAAAAAGATGATTTTAATTTAGGAAACATATTATCCTCCGTAATATTTGTTGGTAATAGAGGCAGCCAAATTACATACATAGCTTATGCACCACAGGCCCGAAGGGAGCTGATATAACGAAAAATCAACATACAAGAGGCTCACAAGGCTAAAGTAGCCGACCCCGAATAGCCTCTATGTAAGAGAAAGAAAGTCACCTGACCACCCAGAAAATCTAAAAACAGATGGCACATAATTTTACGACTAGGAATTAAATTACATCAAAGCAACACAATCAGGTCGCTGAACTATGAGGATTCATACAAGCTCGCTCCGCTAAGCAACAAGTTCACCCACCCGGGATAGGATAACAAGTTCGAGCATTGCTCAACCCCGCATAAGCAGATCGACGAACTGCTAATACCTCCAAAGCCTCTAGGCTAGCCAAAGCTTCTCAAACACAGGCATGGCTGTAGGACCACGTTGGCTTTTCCAACGTAGTGGCCAAACGTAGTCGCCAAAGTAATTTTTATTTCTATTTCTATTTTTATTTTTATTTTTATTTTTATTTTTATTTTTATTTTTGAGGCACCCTTAAATCAAAAGTGGCTGGGAGCGACGCTTCAATAGGATGTTAAGGTTTAATACATATCCAAGTATGGAAAGGGCAGTAATATTAATTAAAGAGCCCATAAGGGATAGCTCGAAAAAAAAAAACACTGAGGTAAGATTATTATTACCAATAGCGAAGTGGTAAGTTCATCCTCGTTTTTTTAGACCAAATTTTGTTGGCAAAGTAAACAAAGGTGCGAAGAGACGTGAAGGAACGGAGAGGTTAACAGAACCCTACCGAATTGAAGTAAACACAAACCCCTATCTAATCTAAAGATTTTTTTTTTTATTAAATAACATATATTACATAATTGTTTGATTTGTCTTTTTGTTTTGTTTCGTCTCCTATTACGTTACGCCTGGGTCAAAAATTGATCAGAAAGTTACTATCCAAGGATTTGAACCCCCCGTGTGCGAATTATGATTCTGCTGTTCTAACCGACTAAACTATTCCGACATGCAGATTATGATTTTGCTGTTCCACTGATATGATGCCGCTTCCCAGGTGTAGTTGAGTGATAATTCGCTTCAAGCCCCGCGCTCTCCATTCCCTTTAGGATAGATGATCTCTAGCTGGAATAAAGATTTCCTCTGCTTATGATAGATCAGGGGCACAGAATAAAAAAAAATCATAAATTATTATTTATTATTTCTTTCGTTTCAGTCCAATTACTGGATTTTATGGCTCCGGTACTTCATTACTTCACATGCAGCAAAGTGTAGGATAAGCCGGCTTGTTACACCTGTTTCTCCTATGGTCGTTTTCTTTACTTATAATAGATCATCTCTTTATGTTATGGACGGAGCTTTCCCCTCCCGTTGGGGGAGAGCTAGCTAGAGCCATTAGGGGGAGGCCGAAACCCGGAGGTTTACAATATTGGGCGAAGGCAGAGTGCTTACGGACTTTTTCCAGCGTCTGGTTTCGTACGCCCTTATGGGAGGAATACTCAGAAAGTTGGGTAGCAATCTTACTATTAGCACGATCGTGTGTCAGGTTCAAACCTTTTTTGTTCTTTCACTAATCAGTATACTAATAATCTCCGCTTGAGGGCGCGAGCCAATCACTGGATAGAGCTTTATTAAGTGCTCCTTCAGGTTGTTTTCGAGCAAACGAAAAATAAAAAAGAAAAGCTTGCTGTATAATAGACGGCTTCTTTGTCCTTTGGATGATAGTACGTGGATGAAGGATCATCTAAGTAGTAAGCAACTATATGTAGTAAACGAGGCCCCCAACACTAAATCGGAAAAGAACCTGGGTATAATGGATAAACCTTGGCGGGCGGGTTGCAAACTGAAAGATGCCTCCATACCCTTCAATTATACCTGATAAACACGTCTTCATAACGAACGTGGAAATGTTCCATTCTGTATCAAAAGAAAAAGCACTCTTGTGCTGCGAGAGTGAGAGAAGCGGCCATCTCCGTCCGCTGCTCAAAACAGAGAACCGTACTTGTTACCGCGGAGGAGGCTCCCAACCCCAAGTCTAGTCGAGTAGTTTTGTTCGGCTTTACCGTTCTACTCGCTTGACGAGGTGTACTCCTCCCGAAAGAGATCTGTGTGAGAGGAGACGCCCTCATCTGCCAAATGTTCACTCCACTTATGAGACCCAGAGAATTGGTAGGAGTGGCCCGTGGCTCGTTCATGCGCCACTTTCCTTCCCATGTACGATGATTTATGTATGACGCTTTTTTCAACTCAAAACAAAAGCTCTTGACCCTGTCAACATTGCACTAGGAGCGGCTATTCGTAACGTCTGCGTCTCCCCATTCTTCGTAAGAATAAAATTCAGCAGCAGTGGGCTCTTTAATATTAATTAAAGAGCCCCTTCGTTCTACTAGTCCAGCTTATGGCTAAAGCCCCCGACAAAACGTAGAGCGGGTAATGGAAAAAGATATATCTTTCCTGGTACTGATATTATTAACAGAGCGGTACAACTTCAACGCAAGCTAGTCACTTATTGATCGCGAAGTGATCAACCATGGCCCGATGCTTGATTACTAGCGTATAATAATGTCTGAGGCCAGACCACGTGACTGCGGTCGAGATGTTGAATATGATTCGACCACAGTGCTATGACGGGGAACTGTCATGGGTCGCGAAAGACACAAACGCTTAATAATGCAATACGGTAATAATGGCCAAATTTACGAGGCTTGGTAGTAGACCATCGCTTAAGTTAAGCTAATAAGGTGGAACAGATCAACGTGCCTCCTCCTGCCAGGGACGCAGTGATCAAGCGTGGATGACACTACGTGTTTGTTGAATAGCCAACTTGTGCTTGTAGCTCAATCGGATAGAGCACCAAACTACGGATTTGGGGGTTGATAGTTCGAATCTTTCCAAGCATAGGCCTATCAATTACATAGTACTAACTAAGAGAATACGTCTGATAAGTGTAGAGTAAGTAGTTCCAATCTACTTGCTTCGCACCTTGCTTTGGTAGAGCCGGCGGAAATAGCTTAATGGTAGAGTATAGCCTTGCCAAGGCTGAGGTTGAGGGTTCAAGTCCCTTTTTCCGCTTCAGTTGGTATGGACCGGGTCTTCCCTTGTGGTTTCACAGGTACAACATAAAAATTATGGTCACCGGCAAAGCAGGCCGAGGGCGCAATAAGATAGTGGCCAAGCCAGAGAACCGGGCCCAGTGGCTTGGCCACGAGGCCGCATGGAGAAACGGAAAAAAAGATCTATATATCTTTTCCTAAGGACTGCGGTCTGATCTTGCTTTGGGGTTAAGGAGGGTCCGGCGAATGCTCTCAACCTTCGCAGTCTGAAACGCGCGTTGGCGCTCCTTCTTGTACTCCGCGCGGGCTTGGCCCCCAAAGAGCAAACTCATATATTCTTATTCTTAGGAGATGAATAATCATAAATAATAATTATCAATCATTACTTATGATTATTCATAATTAAGCCACAACAATTGTGGCAACGTGGCGTTTGTCATCAAATGACTCGGCACCTGCAACATTACAGCTAACCTCGTCATTCAAACCTTAGGCGACTAAGAAACAGACCCCGATACGTCCTCCCTTTGCCTGAACATCACAAACTGTCTTGTAGAATGGTCGAAGGGAAATATGTACTTGGATAGGGAGAAATTCAGAAGCCATGTGACAAACAAAGGGTATTCCCGGGAGTTCTACACGTTACAAAGATAATATCGATTCTTGGTACGGAATAGACCCAGAAAACGCTTTGCTCCAAGAAGAAGAAGCGCTCCACGCCATTAGGCCAACCAGGATTTTCTTTCGATCCTCTTTGGATCGGAGATCTCTCTTACACTCCCTTTGAGATCTCCGATCCTTTGTTCGTAAAGCCAACCGGGCGGCGGTGGGGTAAACATTAACTTTCAACAAATCTATCGCAAGTGGAACCTGAATAGAGAACAACGGAATATAATTGATAAAAGCAGGACCGCCCTGACTGAACTCCAACATAAAACACTCCAACATTTTCAGCCTGTCGTTCCCAGGAACAGAGTTACAGTTTCGAATGATAAAAAAAATGGCGAGTAGAGGGAAGATCGTTGCTTCCAGCTTACGTTCCCGTCCTCGACGGATACGGAAGTTGGAAGCAACGGGACACGCAGGGGATATGATACGGTCGCCCACGACGACACGGGTTCTGCTGCTGTGTCGGATACGACAGTTTTGGTGCTGTCATCAATTGATTCCCTATCTGTAATTATTTTTTTGATGACACCCCATTTGTTGACTTGCGAAAGCAAAGCCAAGTCAACGTCAACTGCAAGCCTTAGAGGACTTCGCCTTAGTGCTGCATTGTGAGCTCGCGAGGATCGGAGATCGATCGAAGGATTGGCTCTGGCTCCCTTTACAGTAGCATCTGAAACTTTGACAAAGGCTATGCCTGTGAAGCGCCGCAAAGGCTCCTTCTAGTCAAGGGGTATTTGTAACTAATCGAGGGCTAACCTCATTAATTAATAATGTTTAGCTAAAAATTACCCAGAAGGAGCAGCGATAGCTATGATAGAGGTAGAGCAATTTCGCCCTTCGCCCAGTACATCAACTTAATACACCAACTTTGGCTAGCAACTCGGTAAAAAAGAGTAGTCGTTTTTTGTTCTCTCAGTAACGTTTCCCCCTGGGGCTATGGAAAACCTACTATTAGTTCCTCCTAAACCAATTACCCAAGGCTCTAGTATAACTCTTCGCAACAACAAGACTATAGTTGAGTAAGGGCGCCGCCCGGAATGATGAATGGCGGCGGCCCCGTATCTTTCTAGCCTGAGCGGCGCGGAGGCACCGGCGGAATCCAGGTTCGAGGAAGGTTCGAAGAAGGGTAACGAGGCCAATAAATACAGGGATGGAACGAAACTGAAAAGGAACCACTTTTCAGCCTTAGGCCTTACTCTCAACTCTTGAGCACACCGATGCTAGCTTTTCTTTCCGGGAAAAAGGCTTCATAACATATCCCCAGGCGCGTAGCGAGGGGGGGTTTCGAGAACTAGCCGCCACCTTACGAGAATGTGGAAAGTATCGATCCAACCGCTATTCGAGGAGGCGGAATGCTTAGGTAGGAGCGAAGCTGGGGGGGGGGGCGACCGCAGAAGAACCGAGGAAAAGCAATTGCAACTGCCAAAAGCTATAGCGGGAAGCGCGGAAATAAGACAACAGCCGCAGTATTATGCCAGCCAGGCCAGGGCGAGGGCCGCAAACACGTAAAGCGGAGGAGAAGGTTATAACTCCGTTCCTCTTCCCTCTCCACGAAACGCCGCGTAGCTAGTCCTCCGATAACCTTTGGTCGAGTGCTTCTTTCAAGCCCTTCGGTCGAGTGCCCCGACGAAGGGGGACCCGAATCGAAGGGGACCGTAAGGGGAGGGCCCTTCGTTAACCTTCATCAACCTACCCCCTTCGGGGCACTTCGACCGGAGGGAGGAGGAATCTTAAAACCTCGACCTGGAAAAGTCGAGGTTTCAAAACCTCGGCGAGGGAGGAGAGCGCGCTCTTCCTCGATCAAGGAAGAGCGCGCGTCAACTAATTTTCCTACCAGATCTTAGAGAGGTAATGCAAACCATTTCCGCGTGCGTGTATCAATTTTATTACCCTGCAAAACGATAATATTATCCCACCCAAACACGATCTAACCATTCCTCGACATTGTCGCATCTTTGATTTCTATCCCGAGACACTGCACATAAGATTCATTCAGTGATGAAATTGTTGATTGGTAGCAACTTGTTTTATTAAATTCAGCATAAGGGTCTGAAGTTATTATTCCATTTCGAATTTGCTTTCGTAGTAATGCGAATTGACCTGGAATGTGCAATTGCTCATTGTCAGTTTCTTGGAAACAACGGCGGTTAATTCACTTTTGGGTGACTATTTGGCTATAGAGAAAATCTTGTTGGAATGGCAACTCATCATCAACCACAGCTGTCCAAAGGTGATCATCCACGAGACACAGTTCCCTAGCCTCAAGCCGAGCTCCTAGAAAAAAAAAAAGTATAACGAGGTTTATTGAGTTTATAATAGCTAAATATTATAGGGAGACCGAAAGAGAAGATTAAATTTCGAAGTGCTGATCCGTAGCAGCTTTGTAGATCGATATCAACCCCCAATGAGCTAAGTACTCCGTAGGTAATTCGTTATTGCATCTATCTTCTCGCTGCACGATGGCAAATAAGCCATGAAGTCGAACATTTGTTTGTCTAGAGAAGTACTTTACGCCTGCTGGAAAGAAGGCTTTGGAACTGGAAGTTGGCACTACTAAGAAACCCAGACCATCAGAGGTAGAGTTATTAATTGAATCTATTTGATTAGGAATTGACTCAAACTCTTCTCAACAATAAATGTAACAAGCTAAGTAGATTTTGTATCTTTTATCGGACGCAATAGGCCTAGCTTCCGCATAGCAAACTCCATAATGGTGTTCTTCAATGAATGTCATAACTATTGATGCTATTCTGATTAGAAATCTATTTATCTAGCGTGTGTGCAACTAAACTACCTATGGTTAATGGCATATTGTTTCCGGTGAAATGCAACTCTTGGGGTATTCCTATGATGTTGCTCTGGATCCAACGAACTGTTTTAACGATGGCCTTTAATTAGTAATATAAGGATGAGCGCCACGGCATCGTCCATCGCGTAGTCAACGAACAATTCCGAATGAGCTTTAAGAGCTTTTTTCATACAAGCTTTATAGTTATCCAGCTCAGACTTGTCATTTCAACCCCTACGCTTTCAGCGAGTTCTTTCAAGCCCTTAACCACAGATAAACCTTTTAAATCTTCAATGCAAATAGTGTAGACCACATTTGAAAGTACCGCATGGCACGCTTGTTCTATTTGTAAATTAGAAAGAAAAATTTACAGATGTTCCAACCTAGAGCGTATTCCAGATCTTTAGGTGAATAAAACATTAGTAATAAATTAACTGTTTCCTTCTTCGAAATCTTTATATTTTATAGAACCTGACCTATACAAATTTTGTCGGACATAGAGCAGAAAGTAATATTAATCTTTCCAAGAACGCAGCATTTTTCTATTCGACTTCTGATATTGGCATTTAGGTGTTCTGTTATTGGTTACCACTGGAGTCGCATAATTGTGTGCTTAACCATTTGCCATCACCATTTTATTCAGAGTCCGTTGATAAATATAATCGTTTGCCATAATTCGTTTTTCGTTTCTTTACTTGGTCCTGGATCCGCAACCCTATCATAAATAAATGCAATAATTTCTTTATGCCATGATTGGGGTGGACTGAGGAAGTACAAAAAATTGAACCTAGTGACTAACCTCCAGAAGAACCCATCGGCCTAAAAAAAGGACCATTTATGGGGCGTCTCATAAATGGCTGAGACGGTTATAAGCAATTGATGTAACGGAATAAATTTAACCCCCAAAAGTGAGGTTACCGTTCCCACCTCTCCCTCTACGGGGGGACGGTAACCCGTCGCTCTGGTTAGCTCTGACAGAAATGACCTCTGTACCTACAAGGTAAAAGTACAGGCCCCTTTTAGTTGCGCACGTAGCGCTCCTACGAAGATAAAAAAAACAAAAAGCTCGTGAAGCAAGCTAGCAAACGAGCTTGGCGAGGAGCTGGCTTGCGCAGCGAGCCCCTCGCGAGGCTCAGGCTTGGTCGAGCCCAGTAGCCTTCCGTTCTATGATATTATTTATGTTATCAGCCTTTGGGTAAAGGCTGATAACGGAGAAGCTGCAGTGGCTACAAGGTCATTAGAGAGAACCATTTCTAACGAAAAGGCTGCATCTTCTTCATTGGCTTTGCGGTTCTACGTTGAAACTAGAGCTAGCCCTTCCGGAAGCCGCAACTTCATAAGTCACCGAAAGCATAACGTTTATGTTCCAGCTGCTGCTTTGTCTCCTGCTTTATAACACAGCATCATAATAGCATACCCCATGCAGCAGGCCTTAAAACGCATAATAACGACCGATTGGAACGGTTTATTAACAGTGTATGGGAATATTATAAAAACATATGTGATTAAGGATACGGATATTAAGGATATGCAATCACACGAGTAATCTATGCTCAAGACTTTCTGAGGTACAAGTGATGTCTCTGCTCTGATCCGCTATATCGGCTCCGAGGCTTCCAAGAGTGAAGTGTTCAAACGTTCATTATAAGCCTTTAAAAGCTCGTCACTAACGCGTACGCATCTCTTTGTTCTTCCAACAAAGCACTTCATCATGCCTGTATATCAAAACTTTTATCTGTCTTCGTGTCCTACATACGTTTCTCCATTTTATTGCACTTACGATCCCGGAAATCTATTGGCATATTTCGAGCCGTACAAAGCTTTGTCATTTCCATATTTCAAGCTGCCCAAAGCTCTGTCCATGCCTTTAGACATCATTTCAACCTGTTTATTTTTTTTTTTTCAGTTCCAGGTTATCATCTATAATTTGCTTCCAAATGCCAACTTGGTAACAAAATTGACTTCTATCCCAGCATAAAGCTCCCCGGTTATCACATCCCAATGTTCTTTGGCAAAACGTAATCCATCGAGAAAAAAATCTCGGGTTGACATTCTACGTATATGTATGTCTGTAAATTGATGCGAAGTAGGAGCTATTCGAGCCTTGGAGAAGGGAACCATTGGAGTTGTCAATGTGGTTTCCCAAAAGCACTTGTTCCGTTATTTTTAAAAAAATTCCTGTATAACCACAATTTCATTCTGGAATAAATTACACGAGTAAATATTATTGCATTTATCAGTGGATCCAACACAAATGTGTTATCGAATAAATAAAAGGATGAAGGTACAAAATACTAGAATAACAAAACAAGTCAATAGATTGATAACAAAAAGAAAATTTTCATGAAGTGTATATTTTCCATCTTTGAGTAAATAAGAACCTCTGAGAAAAAAAAATAACTGGAAGAAAATTCTCGTTCTAAAACACGAGCTCTTTGGTAGAAAAACAGTAGACGCATTATAGGTACCAAAAACAAAAGAACGTCTTAGTACTTAGATAAAATCCAAACATCGGAAGTAATCTACTTTACCAATATGTAACAATTATGACAGCCATGGTATAAGTTGTATCTTCTTCCCCTTCTTATTTTTTTGCTTACCCGCTAAATAAACCCCGAACGCCTAGAGGCTTCACAGCAAATAGCGCAGTGTTGGCTCTACACGTAGCAGCCGTGCTAGACAAAAAACAAATGTCACTTATTCCACCCCTCCCCCCCCCCCTATAATAATAAGATCAGATCACTCAAGAAAACGAAGTAACACTCTCTTTTGTCTCATTATATATACTATGGCGTTTGTTGCTGCCGATCCGACGCTCCAGATAGTTTGTCCAGCTCAATTATTTATATCAACCACAGTTTTCAAGTTTTGCTTAGCCGACTGACAAATGTAGGCTACGAGACCGGGCAGGTGTACAGGATTCATAAGAAACTACGGCCACGCGCCTAGGAAGGGCGTTTGTATCGGCCTCGTCCCGGGTCAACCACATGTTGCGGCCCCCCTGGTTCGGCTAAACCGAGCCCATCAAGTCCTGTGCTGAGAGGGCCTTTATCTCTTGCACGGAGTCGCAATACCAATAATAATGGGCGGAGGCCGGCTTGAGCGCCGTCATTATTATAGTAGCGCTTGCGCTCGGGTGTAGCCCTGTGCCTAAACCCCGAGGCGGCAATGTGCCATCGAATTGGAGGGTCCAAGCACAATAATCCCTCCAAGTCGGGCCTCATTTTTTTGGCCTTCTACCAAGCCTACCCACGGGTTATTATTGGCTAACAAAGTTGAAAGTTGCACAACTTTATTTGACTCTTGGAAACCCATGGTGTAGAAAGTGGCACTGGGTTGGCTACAGATGCAAAATAAGCTCGTCCCCCCCAAGCCATCCTTAACAACATTGAACCAAAATGCCTTACTGGTCGGAACGATCAATCTATCCAATAGTCGGTTAAATTATCGTTCCACGTAAAAGCAATTACAGGGCTTGCTTGTCTGAAGCGGCCGGCTATTTTTAGAAATTCCAGATGGAATTTGTGCAAGTTAGCTAATGCAAATATACAAGTACAAGTTGATGCTCGAGACGCTACAAGGTAAGCCGTAAACATATTAAAGCACGTCGAGTTGGCTGGGACCGCGCTCCTCGGGTAGATTACCTACCCGTGCGTCTCCATACCCAACCGTCTTGGCATCCCAGTATTATGGGCGCCCGCAGCAGCGCCTAAACCTCCTCGTACACGTGCATATCGTAATGACAGCAAATGTATTCTTCCAGCCTGAGCTCTTGGCCACTTGTCTTGTAAAACGGCTATATTTTTTGCCACACCTCCCATGCCTCCTCCTCCATACTATGTGAGGTCTGCCATATTGGATCCACCGGAATAATAATATTGGTCTTGTTACATGTTTTGATGTATCTATTAGCAGCGGATTTCCGTCTGGGCGAGTTGCAACGCTGGGTGGGCAGTGGCCACCATTATTGGTAAAGGTCTAACTGATTTTACCAAAGTTTTTCCCTTTTATACCCAGGCCATCAACAATGTAATCATAGCCCACTTTGCTATAAAGAATCTCACTTAACTTTGGATTAGTCGGAATTAACCACGATTGAAAAGCTATTCTTATAACATTGGAGACCAGTGGTATTAATCATAATGTTTTCCGTAATATATGTCGATTTGGAATAAATGTCCCTGCACCAATCACAAAGAGCACCATAATACATAAAGGCGATAGCCCCAATAGGTAAAGCCAGGCTTTGTTTAGCTCTATTTATAGAAAGAACTTTATGATTTGGGATAAGGTTGTTCCTTTATCAGGTTGCTCTTTTTCACTTTCGTTTACTCCATCAATTTTTTGATTTGAATGCTGGCAAATCAATTAATTTGCCAGTATAAGCACTCTTGATTATAATCTGGCCTCTAATTCATTGGCCAAGAATGGGCGGCTAATGGCATAAAAGAAAATCCATGGAAGCTATAGGAAGATATCTTCACAGAAGAATTGATGATGGTTTATTGGATCCATATTGATGTAATGTAGCCAGCTGAGGAATACTAGCGCCTACTTTCCCAAATCAGATACGAATTTAGCGGTGGCTGCAGCATTCTCTTTTCTGGTTCCCATAACACTTCGGGCGAGAGATAATACCACCTCGGGTTGTAGTTATCTGCAAAATGATCGTTGAGTCTAGCGGGATTTGGGCTTATTTGCAAGTTTGCATATACTGCCTACATTTGTAAGTATTTATCTCCGTCTGACCTAGTGGCAAAGCTAGGTCGGCGGTTGCCGCAAGGATCAAGGGTCGGACCGCCGAAGTTTCTCCGCTGGGATTACCTGGGCAATCAACTACATAACTATAATCCATTAGGTTATAAAGATACTTCTTCGTTGTGGGTACTTTCATCAGAAGCAATCAAAACTGAAGTGCCATAGCTACAATGCCCCAGACAATAAAGGATAGAACTAACCACAATATTTGAAAAAAGTTGGGAGGTTCCGAATATCTAGCTGCGAACCAATAACGAAGAGCACCATCCACCCATAAAGGCAATAGCCCCAGTAGGTGCGTAAAAAAACAAAAAGTAGGTTGAGCTCGAGTCGTAGAAACATTTTCAGTACTTTCGTGATCATGGTTGTGCATGCCATGACTTATTAAATACGACGATGTTTCTGGGCTCATTTGCCAGATTCGCCAGAGATGGATTTGACGAATTTGGCTTCTAATTTGCCAAGAATAGGCGTAATGGCGAAATAAAAGAAAAAGCCTACTGAGGCTATTTGTCCAATAGTTACATATGGTGCTTCTACGGGTTGACATCCAATCCAACCTGAAAGTAAACGATCTGCCAAAAGCAACCAAAACAATCTTTGGTGAATAGGTCGAGAACTTGAACTACGTACATATGAAGTGTTAATAGAAGGTGAAGCCAATAATGACACGAAAACTAGTCCTATGGCAGCTACACCCCCTAATTTGTTAGGTATACTTCGAAGAATTGCATAGATGGGTGAGAAATACCATTCTGGCACAATATGAGCCGGAGTGGACATCGGATTTGGGCGAGTAGGCCGAGGCCTCTCTCGTAGTCCGTACGTGATCCGTTAAATCATACGGCTACCAACCAAGTATTTCCGGACTTAACCACCACAACGGCCCGCAATTTAGACAACTGTTTCAATATCTTCGCCAGGTCCGTGTTGAAGATCTTTCTGAGATATAGGGTATCCAGCTCTTCCACTCTAAGCAGGCCCTTGTCCTATTGCCTGGTGGTGCTCTTCACAAAAAGGCAGTCGCTTCCGATTTGCTGCCGGAAGGAGCCGCCTCGCCTACCTTGTGAGCCGGTGGGTGCCTCCCCTTGCTGTCCATAATCGACGGCTCACCTTTATTAGTAACCGGAGCTTTTCTCGTGGTGGATCTCCTGAGCTTCCCTTTTCGCAGTTCCAAACGCAGCATTTCAAACCGAGTGTGCTAAACCCCCGAAGTTGCTTTTCCTAAGAGGACATAAGTCTGTCGAGGTAACTTAAACTTAGGTCCTCCTCGCTCCCCAGGTACCTCCGACCCATGCTCGATAGTTCTCCTTTGGATATGAATCTAGCCAGGGGCTTGCCCTTTTCGTCGGTTATTGTTATGTTTTTTCCATATTTGGAACTAATGCGGCCTATCGAGCTAGCTTCTTTCTTAGCTAGTGTATACATTAGGCTCATTCGCATTTGGAAGTCGACGATGTTTTTCACTATGTGAAAGTTTCTAGCGCATCGATAGAAGTTGAGTATGCCTCTGGCCTTATAACTGTACCAGCTTATGATGTCTATTGCGTGTACCGTCACCGGTTGGTCCGCCGCTTTTGGTTTATTGGACTTTTCGTACACCATATCGACGTCCTTTAACCGACGCATAATTTCTTTGATGTTCGCTTCGATCGAGATGTTATTCCTTACCAGATTTCCTTGCGCTGCGACCATAGCTGCATGCTCGATCCTCTTTTCTTCCGTTGTTTCATCTTCCAGTCTGTTTTTCCAACCTGAGGCCTCCACGGCCAGGGTATGAGTCTTCTCATGATGTGTCAAGCCCTTGTACTCTTTATTTACCGCTTCCACGAATCTTTTTCTGGATTTTCGTATTTTAGGGGGAATCCCGGATCGAGGTCCGAGGTCCTTCCATCCCTCTACCAAGCTGGTCCGGATTGCTTCTACCCACTTTCGTAAGTCGTACCCCAGCATTTCGTGGTCTATATGCTGCCTACGGGTTTTGGTACCCTCGGGTTCCAGCGGGATGGCGTTTTTCCTATATTCTGCCACGGCGCGCGCTTTCATTTGGAGTAACGCCGTCCTGCTTTGGTGTTCTGCTCTCATCTGCCTGGGTATTTCTTCTGCTTTTTCCGGAAAGAGCTCTTCGGCAAAAATATCAGCCCCCTGGGAGATGTTTTCCCTCATTCGCCAGCGAAACCCCCAGTCGGTTAGAAGCGCTTCGATTCTTTTCATAACTTTGTTTCGGGTCAGCCTTTCGGAGAGCCGATCGAACTTGCTGGTCTCCAAATTGAGTCTTGCCAGCACTCGGTTTTTGTTCCGTCGGTATTTTTCCATAACCTTGGGGTATGATCTAAGCTTCTTGCTCATGGCCCTAAAAGGTTTTCCAATGACGAACCCTAGGAACTCGACTTTGTCGCTGGTCAGGTGAGTTAGCTTATCTTTCTTTACTTCCAGGTGAAGGTTGCCCTTGATGAAGTCGTTGATCTGCTTTTGGACTTCCTGGGCGTCCGCTCTGCTGCCCCCTATTCCAACGATATAATTGTCGGCGTACCGGATGTATCTAAGACGGCGGTAAGATTTATTATTGCCGTAGGCCGAGCTGTGTTGCTTGTGGTATCCTATCAGGGCCTCCCTCATCTTTTCGCGGGCCAGTGGGGCTCCATGTTTTTTCCTGAAAACTGATTTGGTTCCGTAAGTGTTTTTTATCTGGTTGTATTCTTTCTTCGTTACAGTACGCCTTCGGCCCTGATCAAACTTGGTTTTCAGGTCCTTCACGAAGTTATCCAGTTCTGTCATGTATATGTTGAGTAATAGCGGGGACGGTACACTGCCTTCGGGTACGCCCAAACCGTTAATCATCTCCCCAAATTCGCCGCCTATTATTCGACATCTGAACATCTTGTTCAGTTCGTCCGTCACTCGGCGGTCGGCTATTCTCCGCCTTATTATTCTGATTAGCTTTCTTTGGTTAAGGGAGTCATATGCCTTCTTGATGTCGTAATCCAGTATCCAGATGACTTCTCGCCACGTGCTGATTTCCTTCATGGCGCTATGGACGCCTTTGCTGGGGCGGAATCCGTGGCTTCTCCCGCTGAAGATTGAAGGTATTTCCCAAACTTTTCCGTAATGCTGGGCCGAAACTTTTTTGTAGTCGGCTTTGGACTGGTCTTCCATGTTTTGCCCTGCTTCAAGCCTGCGGCTGAACTTTTCTTTCGCTGTTTGGTACTCTTGCTCCGGGATCTCCACCCACTTATAAGACCCCTCGTAAAAGGGCTCGATTATCCTTCTGAAGGCTTGTTGTATGATTTTGTCTTTGGGCGATGCTATGGTGAGGGGGCGTGTTCCGCCAGATCCTTCGGCTATTTCGATCCTTCTTGCGGGTTTGTAAGCGTAGCGTCCTTCTTGGAGCGCCAGGCTCGCGGATGCGAACCAGTTATCACCGATGCCGTCTAAGGTCTCTCTCTCATCGTCTGCGCCAGGTGTGAGGGTTCCTCGTTCGCTCTTGATCTCCAAGTATGCTTGTACTAGGTTTTCTTTCGAGGCTATGATGTCGAAGATATTGGTTATTATTCTGTCGTCGTTGATACAGGATAGTAGTGTTTCTCGGCGGATGCCGTTGCTACTATTTATTTCTTGGTTGACCACCCTATTATCGTGGACGCTTCTTCCTTCCACTTTTCGGGGTTCCCCTGGGCTACTACAGGAATCTTTTTCTGTAGTACCCCTCGTGTAGGTTCCTCCGACCCCCCACTTAACTTCCGTCCGGATTCTGAGCCTTGGAGCACGAACTGTGTGCCTCGCCCCCTCTGATGCCCTTTTCGGCACCCCGCCGTACCTACTCTGGAGAGAAGACTTTGTCTCTATACATGGCTCGGCCCGCATTTTACCAGCCGGATAGTTCCCTTCGGAGTGCTTCCATATTGTGTTGCGCAGTGTAACATCGATATGCTCTTCTGGTTCGTTAAGGGTGTCACGAGAATCACTACCCGCACCGGGTATATAATTGTCGGGATGCCCTAATAAATTAGGTGCATAAAAAACAAAAATGGAAAAAAAGATGGCAAATGCTACCCAACCCACTAGATCCGAGAGTAGACACGATACGGTCTTTTCACCCCGTCGGTCCCTCACAGAACCGTACATGATAGTTTCCCATCATACGGCTCCCCTTGACTTACGTGTTCTAGTCCGTTCTAGCTGGGTCCGTTTCTCTTCCTTCCCACTATGCCCACGGGGGCTAAATTATGCCCAAGGGGATTCGATTGTCGAGATCCGTTATTGTGATCTTGTTGGCATGTCATTCCTTGTGGTGCCTGCGGCAGAGCGTAATTTGTTTCCTATTAATCAAAAGCTCTGGATGGACAGCGCGCCAGCCTTTGACGCGCCTTCCCTTGGTGACTTTGTACAGAGAGGCGGCCGTCCTCTTCCACCCTTCGACGAAGTTGGCTTTAGTGGTGCATCTCGATGTCTCGGTTCGCGCAGTCCCGGACTGAGCATCGCCATTGGTCCGTCTTACGCGTCGCGTGTATGATGAATGCTCGGTCCAATAGTGTAGGGGTGGTACAGGATTGGTTTGGATTAAGAACCCACCCCCTAAATAAATGTCGATCTCCGATCCTCGCTGTTCTCCACGGAGCGCCCCTTCTGATCGATCTACAACTCAACGGTCAGCTCCGAAACGTATATTTCGATGGTTTGAGAAAGAGTTTTTTTCGCGCTTTGCTGCTAGGGTGTGCAGACATAAATACCTTAGATGGTAATCTACTCTCCTTCTGAGAGTGGGCAGGTTGTTTGAGCACTCGTAGTTTAGTAAACCCATGGCAATACCCGCATAATGTAACACGGGTTCCCTATAATCCATCCTGAGTAGCCGTGGGTTGTGGCTTGGGTCTCCCTTTCTTTACAGAGCCCGCCCTTTCCAGCTCGTTCACGATTTCTTCAATTGGCGGCGCATATAGTTGTTGAGGGGGGGGGGGGGGAGCACACTGCCCCGTGCACGCCGCCCCGTCCCGCCCACCCAAAACCAACCCAAAGATTCCGGCGTGAAACATCCTGAAATATCGAGGATTTTCAAGTTGGTCTGCAATTTGTTCTCCAAGTATATCCATTAGTCGTCCTCTGGGTATGATGTTGTAACACTCCTCGATGTCAAATTCAATAAACCAGCCCCAGTCCATCGGCGCACTTCGCGGAGCGCCGTGTGGCATCCTTTGCCAGGTCGGAACCCATGTTCCAGAAACTGCGACTCCTGGATCGTCTCAACAACAAGTACCATTTGCACGGCTTCTTGGACGATTTTGTTTCTGGGGCTGGCCATCGTATCGTCAGGGGTTTTTTTCTCCCTCTGGGTGGGGGGACCTACCTACCAGAGGTTTGAATCCATAGGAGCCGCTTCGAAGACGTCTGGCTGCATTTTAAAACCATTCTTTGTTTATCCTCTCCAGGCCCCGAAGGGGCACCCGACCTAGGGGATAGGAAAGATGGTCTCTCTATGTCACCGCCAGGGGTCATGTTCCCTGGTCTAGATCTTATACGATAGTATGCCGCTTCTCATGTGGTCGGGTATGCAATTATGTTGGTCAGCTTTCTGTATTTGCCATTGGTATAGCATTTTTTTCTGTCAACACTGGCCTTACTACCATCCGTGTCCGAAGGCCCGCGTCCTTGGGACACGGATGGTAGTATATCCTCTTGGCCAATCAAGTTAGTACCATTTCCCACGATCTGGGCTTAAAATATGTTTGCCCCGGCCAAGTTCGACCCGGCGGACGCCGAATTTGCGTGACATAGGTTACCCTGTGAGGGCGCGTGGCTCCCGGTACATCGCCGTCCTGATGCCCCGAGTGTAGTCGGGTACATGGGACTCGTAGAAGTTCCCCCTGTCTCGTTCTGCAACATAGAG